GATGACATAAGGCATTGGATACCTCCTGCGTAGAAGCGGACTCCCACATAAGCACGCGAACAAGGGGCAACAACCGAAGTCAAAACAAAGTCTAAGAATTGGAAAACACATGCTCTTATTATACGTTAGACGATACCACCCCCTAACTCTTCTTTCCCCCGCAGGCGCTGCAGCTAAAGCAGGTTAGGCAGATGCCGACAACGTTGGAAAGCATGTTTCAAGTAAGTCCTAACATTTTTTATCTACGAAAGGAGTCTAGCCCCAAGGGAGTAGAAGTTTTCAAGCTGATATAAAGTATACCAAACTTTATCAATATGGTTAGGGTTCATTAAGGTACGGCCCTGAGCCTATTCCTTTCTGCCTTTTGAACGAATCTAGAACCTCAAGATTCATTAGAAACCTTTCTTGGAAGACTCAATTCATTAGATAAGCCTAGTACATAATCACTGATAGGATCATTCCTGAAATTCACAAATAAATGAATGGGAACTTTGAAGCAAGTTGATCCTAGAAGACTAACCTCGTAGCTCACTTAGATCAATCAGTTCAAGCATTTACAAACCCACCTTCCTTCTGTGTTCAGGACGGAGACTCTTTCTGCCTTTGTCGAACTGCCTTGACGCCATGGCAGGCTTTGACCAGCTTTCCTTCGCTTACCGGAGAGCAGATTCTTTATTACTGACTTTTCGCGGTTGATCGCACAAAGGAGTCGGTCCTTGTGAGGAGGAGGACTCTTCTCTTGCTGTAAAAAGTGCTTACTCATGGTCAATCGTGCAGTTGATGATATCATTCAGGACTAGTTTCCAGGCATACGCCAACCATACATACCGCTTTCTCGTTCAGGAATTTCTTAAAATGAAGGTTCAAAAGCAGCAATAGATGAGATTGAATCAGACAGAAGGTTCACCCCTCTCCCTTCAAAGGGGGGGATTGGGGTTCCAAACCTTGCTCTTTGGCCCGCTGTAAGGCCAATAAGAGAATGAAGAAGGAGATTGGATTCTTTCCCTTCCATATGGTTGTTAGCTGTTCTGTGTCGTGGTCTAACTCGAATGGTTAAATGGCACAGCTATCAGCCAAAGCAAATCGATTTCGTGTCGGCGTAAAGGTATCAACGAGCCTTTCCGTTCATTCAATATCTGTCTCGTTCTAAGGCTAAGGAAAGTCCTATTGGAAAGCAGGGGCATGCCTAAACCTGATATTCAACCATTCCAGCGGCGAGTTTAGCCATCCTTGTGGTGTGGGAGGAGCCTAGTTTGACTTGAAAGAATGAAAGGAAAGTCAAGAATATCATTAGTCAGTTGCTATTGAATCAGCTTCTCGAGTAGGCAAGGCTTTTTTTTTCTTCGATAGGTCAATCATCCACTCTTGAATGAAAGGCGGGTTTTAGAGAATCAAAGTAGCAATTTTAGCTTCTTGACTTTAGAAGATCCCGAGTGGACTAGTCTTCTCGAAGGTCTTTCGCTGAACCCTCTTCGAAAGCGGATTTTTCTGCTTATTCAATGGATTCTGAAACTGCATTTGAGGAAGCAGACTGGCCTGATTCCATTTAAACTAGTCTACCTCTGGGAAGGTTTATTCGCCGGAGTTGTGTGCCATGTTAAGGATTGTGCGTCTTTCGGCAACACCATTTTGTTGAGGTGAATATGGTGCGGTCAAAGGACGACGAATACCATAAAGATAGAGAACCAATTGGACTGAGCGAGGGGATGGTTCTTATTAGAAATAAAGCATTGGTACCGTACTGGCTTGGCTTCGCTATCGCTCCTATGTAGTGGTCGGCCTTCTAGAAGCTTTGCCAGACTTTCAAGAGAATCGAGGGTGAGGGCTTTTATTCGGCTTTACTTAGACCACCCCTTCGGGGGGAAGTATCCGCTCTCTTTCTAACTAGAACAACCGAGCTCAGTAGCTTCCAACACCTTAACGACAAGCAAGGAAGCAGAACCTATAACAGCTTCTTCTCCTACAACATAATATTCTCCGTTTACATTTATTCCTCCAACTCCAACAAGGGCTTTCCTCACAGCTTCACAAGATTGCTACGGATCCTGATCCTGCTTCCTTATCTTATTGCACACTTTCAGCAACCCTAAGAGCTACCAGAAGGACAAGCCTATAACAAAGGAAATTTTCTTCGGCTACGAAAACATGGACTAAGCTTTGCTTATGACCACGCTTGTTGTTGACCATTACTATACAACCTAAGAACAAGCTTGTAGGAGATAGCTGCAGAGGAGGATAGTCTCTTTAAACAAAGCCACACCGAAGAGCTACGCAGATTGGACCGCTTCGCCCCTTTACCATAGACCTCCCTTTATATGAGCACGCAAAAGGTTTTAAGACGCTCGACCATAGGGAGAGGAAGGACTGGTTGGTTCTTCGATGAACCTGAAGAAGAAATGCTTTTTAGTCCCCCTTTGTAAGTGAAGGAAAAGTAGTTCCGGTGAGCAGTTCAGTAAGGAATCGATTCGATGAAAGAAAAGCGTTTTAGGGTAGTCGCTAGTAAGGGGAAACGAACGTGAGTCTTATACAGGATGGCTCGATAAATAGGAAGGATTTATAACTGCCAAAAATATGATGAATTAGGAACGATGTCGGGGAATCGATCAAAGTCTGGTTGAAGGACCCACGGGGCGGTAACTAGCCCTTAAGGTAAGGAAGGGAGGCCTTGAGTTGAGCTTTTCCACCTAGCCAAAGCCAACCTTCTTTCTTTGATATTCTAGCTCGTGGGGAAAAAAGTACTTTGATCCTATCGATTCTAGTTCTATACCCATTTCCCCTCCTTTAATGGCTTACTACCCATGAAAGGGACTTTTCTTCTGTTTAAGAGGATTCCTATACCCTGGAACTTTACCTATACCGCCCACTAACCATATGGTAAACCGAAGGATATTCTGCTTCCTTCCAAGCCCACTAGAAAGAGAGTCAAAATGCCTTCTTCTTACTATCTATTCAAAGTATATTCTCAATCGGCGAAGTCTCGCTGTATTGAAAGCGGTAGACTGGTGCTTTTATCCAGTGAAGCACGAGAGCCCCCCTTCTCAGGCATTCACTAGTTGGCTAAACGAAAGCCAAAGAAGTCGGGTATCTCCTTCAGGCGGGATGTAATGAATCCACTGTATAATATAGTAAGCCCATCTCTGGATTCTGTCTTTCAATGAAAGATTTGAATATATCAATCTCATCGATCGAATCACTTTTTAGAGAAAGACGAGATAGACGTCTAAGTCATACAAGTAAAAAGATCTAGTCAAGGATTGCATCAACCAGATGTTGAGAATGTGGCTAGCTGGATAAATGTGGAAACAAATTAGTTAAACAGCTAGTCCTCTATCTATTCAAACTTGAAACAATTGGTACCATCCTTATGGGGTTTAGGCAATTCATGCTCGATATCCTATACGACGCTTTAGCACATTATGTCGTATTGGAGGTGCCAGATAGAGGGTTCTTTGGACACTAAAATGCGGCTGCCAAAGCAAGCAATGGAGCTTTGGTTAGGTCGTGGTCTTCCCGTATCTACGAGGTCATATCATTTCAGTTCTTCGTAACGAAATGAAGCCTCGGGATCTACGTCTTACCCCAGACGAGTTCTTTGTCACTGAGAAAGTCCAAGATTGTCTCGAGTGGTCACTTCTTCGTTTATGGGTAAGGGATTGGCTTAAGTACTGCCATTGGTAAACTAGTTTAGCTTTGTCACCTGATGTCCGGATCGAGGATTTCTTTGATGCTCCCATTGGAATATCAGACGGACTGACCCTCAGTTGGTTTCAATGTGGAAGATTTATGATATGGTAACGTTGAAGGGAGTCGACTTCAAGGTACCTATACTTGAACCCCTCTGGGCGCAAGCTTGGTGGAGTCTCAGGTAATTCTTTATTGGTGCAGCCCTTTGGTCTTAACCAGCCGTAAAAGGTGTGGTCTATCCATCTGTCACTCTTTTTGAGGGCAGACCAATGGACCCATCTCTGATTAGGACCATAAACTAGTTGAAATACTTTAGGCGTCCCGTTACCTCGCCTTGGAATAGAATCAAAGAGGATAGGGTGAGTGGAATATGTAGCGTAGGCGGTGGTCAACTTATCTTTCCGGTAGTAGAAGGGAAGCTCGTTAGGTTAGCTCGTCCGGTAAGAAAAAGAGCAAGTAGTCTTCCCTCATTCCCGAGTCGCATTAGCACAAGCCACGAGCGAGCAGCAGGTTCGCGATTTCCAAGTTCTCCTTCTTTATTATAAGTCAAAGCCCTAGAGCACGGAACTCTAAATCCCTACCTTTTCACTTTGCTCCTCTCAGGGATACCGATCCTCATACTGGGTAGAGGTATTGGGCATATCTATGTGACTCTTTGACCTGGTTATCACTGCTATTTCTCCGGTTGGATTAAAAAAAAAGGAAAAATGCAATTTCCAAGCCCGGTAGTACTTACTCAAGTAGAAGAATTGGATGAGAAAGCTGCCGGGGCGATCTATCTATCCCAGAGTTGGGAATTCTTGAAGGTAGTCCAGCGCTTTTATGGAAATCCGGAGTACGGTCAGACGTCTTTATGAACTAGCCTTGTTTGCTTCCTCTCTGTTCCGGATGTCCATCCAATCTCTGATTCCAGTCCATAACTTCCTTGAGTATAGCTCCTGTTGTTCTTCTCTGGCTAGGAAGTCACTTATATGGCCATCTTTCTTAAGCCTCAGGGTGTGTTAAAGGAATCTCATTAATGTGTATCATCAACAGCGCACTCTATCTTACTTTATTCAAGGCTATAGCTAGGGAATTCCACTCCTAATATACGAACTTTACCTTTGATAGAATAGGCTGCTGAGAATCAACAGCTGGTGGAAGGTTTGATGAAAAGAAGACGATTTGGCATGTAGAATAGGTATAGCATGACTTCTTTCAACTATTAGTCGTAATAGTGATAGAATGAGTTGTATATTTTCAGCTCGAAAATAGGAGAATTGATAAAGCAAAGGCTTCGACTAGCGAAGTTCAAAGTGAGTGAGGTTTTGCCCCACAAATTACATTCCATGGGAATGATATTTTCTCATTTAGCGCACTACAGCATACACTCCAATTTCTAGCTTTAAGGTGCTGCCAAACTAGAAAGTCGCAACTAAGAAAGAAAACTTTTTTTATACAGGTAATTACTCCCATATTCTCTTATGAAACGGATAGTTATCTTATAGGGTGGATCACTTCGAAAAAGCAACCTTTATCTTATATACGATAATACCAGCCACCACGTCCTTATCTATGCAATAAGGATCTCACCCTTCAAGACAGATTCGTGAACGGTCAATCTACTTAATGGAAGTTTCATTGCTGAATGACTTGTCTGCTCGACAATATAATCCAAAGATGAGGTAAGGTCGCTAACCTTCTTTCGTCCGGGTCGTAATGAAAAGTTTTTTCGTATATAAAGCTCTTTCTTTTTACCTCATTCACTACGAGGAGACCCCTTCTTCCTAACTTTCTCTTTGTGGAAATTGCCCCTAGGGGATCAATCTTTATTGAGGGCGGACTATGTCTCGCGTCCAGTCGGACAGCTGGTAAGGAGATCGAGGGGATGTGTAAGCGGGTGGAGAACCATTCGTATAGCGAGATTATGTGCTTGCAGTTGTCTTCCCATCCCCCTAACCTTTAGTCGGATTCTCAAAGGTGCACTTGCTTTTCCTGGAGTGATTAGATTGAGTTCTTTCCTTCTCTGTGGGTTTGACTCACTTTCGTAGTCTCTCATTCCATTCCTCCCTATCCTATCGTAGTCCATTTTGTATGAAAAGGAGTCCCGTAACCTTCTAATCGGAGAAGGCGCATTTCCTTCTTACTTTACTTTCTTTATGCTTTTTAAACTTTAAGAGCTTTTCTACGCACACGGCGTAGCGAGTGGCCAGCTTCCGCACAATCTGACAGTAAATAGAAAAGGCATACTATGGAATGATGTTGGAGGAAGTTCTTAATATTGCAGGATTCCTCGCCTCATATTCTTTCTTGATTTAAAGCCAGAACCCTAGATGCAACGAATCGCCTTTGCTAGTCTTTTCGCTTTCTTTAAGGGATTGATCCTCCTCAGTTCTATAACGACAAGTTGAAGAGTCAATCTTTAGGTTAGTTCTTCTCTTATCTTTTAGGATATAAGAAACTACTTACTTTATTAGATTCGCGTGGAATGTAATTAAAAAAATGCGACTTAATTATAAAAACATAAGAAAAAAAAAGTTCTGTTAGGTTCTTAGCTGCTTTTCGTCTCCTTCGCCTCTTTCATTTTTAAAAGTTTTCTTTTACTTTAGCTTTTCGTCTCCTTAATAGCAGGAAGTTCTCCAAAAGTGTGAAAAGCTGGAGGACTTTGTACCATCCATTCCAGTGTGGTTGAATTCTCTTCAACAGCCCAAGGACTTGGAGCACATCTTTTGTTCTTTCCACTGCTTAAAGTGATTGTTACGACTACGAAGAAACAACAAATCCCAACTACAGAGATATAAGAACCAAAACTGCTAAGGGCATTCCATCCTGCGTAAGCATCTGGATAATCGGGAATGCGACGTGGCATACCCGAAAGCCCTAAAAAATGCATGGGGAAGAAGGTAAGATTAACCCCGAAAAAAGTGATCCAAAAATGGATTTGACCTAAAGTTTCAGGGTATGTTCGACCAAAGATTTTTCCCACCCAATAGTAAAATCCTGCAAATAAAGCAAAAACGGCTCCCATAGAAAGTACATAATGGAAATGTGCAACCACATAATAAGTGTCATGTAGAGCAATGTCTAGCCCAGAATTAGCCAGGACTATTCCCGTGAGTCCCCCTACGGTGAATAAAAAGATGAACCCCACTGCAAATAACATGGGTGTTTTGTATTGTATAGAACCCCCCCACATGGTAGCGATCCAACTAAAGATTTTAATTCCAGTGGGGACCGCTATGATCATGGTAGCTGCGGTGAAGTAAGCACGGGTATCAACGTCTAAGCCCACAGTAAACATATGATGAGCCCAAACAAGAAATCCAAGAACACCTATACTGATCATGGCATAAACCATGCCTAGATACCCGAAGACCGGTTTTCCGGAAAAAGTAGAAACGATATGACTTATGATACCGAATCCAGGCAGAATGAGAATATAGACCTCTGGATGACCGAAAAACCAAAAAAGATGCTGATATAATATGGGGTCTCCCCCCCCAGCGGGATCAAAAAAGGTTGTATTAAAGTTTCGATCGGTTAATAACATGGTAATTGCCCCCGCCAGTACCGGAAGTGATAATAAAAGTAGGAATGCTGTTACTAAAACGGACCACACAAATAAGGGTAATCTATGCATAGTCATTCCGGGTCCACGCATGTTGAAGATAGTTGTTATAAAATTGATAGAACCTAAAATGGATGAAACACCAGATAGATGAAGACTAAAAATTGCTAAATCAACTGCTCCTCCAGAATGGCTGGTAATACCACTTAAAGGCGGATAGACCGTCCACCCAGTCCCGCTACCCACTTCTACTAAGGCTGAGCTTAATAGGAGCAAGAGACTTGGGGGTAACAACCAGAATGAAATATTATTTAATCGTGGAAATGCCATGTCAGGTGCACCTATCAGAATTGGAACAAACCAATTCCCAAATCCGCCTATCATCGCAGGCATAACCATAAAAAAGATCATTAAAAAAGCGTGAGCCGTTATTAAAACATTATAAAGTTGATGATTTCCACCAAGAATTTGGTCGCCGGGTCGTGCTAATTCCATACGAATCAGTACTGAAAAGCATGTGCCCATCACTCCAGCAATGGCACCGAAGATGAAATAGAGAGTCCCTATATCCTTGTGGTTAGTAGAGAACAGCCATCGAACCAGATTTGTCATAAAAAAAAGAGAGATTTTTTCCTTTACTGTTCGGACAGACACATCGGAAACTGGCCTATCCCGAAGATACTTGGAAAGCGTCCCGGTGTCCTCTGAACTGAGTTTTCCTTTTTTTGATGTGAGTGAGGTTTTGCCCCACAAATTATGATTCAAATAGAAAAATGTTAAAAGATATGCCCCCCCAGTAAATCAATATGACGGCAGACTTGTTCGTAAATTAATGCGCCGTCCCCGTTGATAAGAAGATCCAGGGAGTCATACTGGCTTATTAGAGGCGATTGGGCAGAGGTATGAGTCACGGCAACCACAAGGTCAGCCATGCTCCAACCCGGAGGCACCTGTCTGTCCGAATCCGCCAAAAGGCGGTTCAAGACACTACAAACTTCAGTGAAGGATCCATAGGGACGGAATCTAAGCATGGTCAGAGATTTTTCTTCTTGTAGTTCCGCTTCTTGCTCAAAAATGAAGAAAGACTTGTCCGAAATCACCGGTTGGGTTTGCCAACCAAGAAAGGCATGGGATGCACCCTTTCGAACTATGTCTCTCGGAGAAGCGCTCTTTCGGCTACCTTCTCCTCGAGGTATGGTTTGAGTCCGGGTGCGGAACTCGGTTAGAAAAGAGAGAATTCCTCTCTTTATATACGAAATTCTCTCTTTATTTATGAGAATTTGCGCGTAGTTCCTGGTTCAAAAGATAACTGAAAATATATTATTTTATAAGATTCGCCTTACTAAAAGCGAATGAATCCCCAACCAACTATGGACATTTTCGGGGAGTAGCCCGCTTCCCATTACTCAATAGAGCAATTCCTCGCACATAATTAAGGGAGCCATTGAAAGGTGACTAAAACACCAGAAACGGCGACTACCCGAGCTAATGATAGAGGCAAGAACACTTTCCGGCCAAGTCCCATTAATTGATCATAACGATATCGTGGAAATGCTGCACGGACCCATATATATAGAAAGAGAAAGAGAATCACCTTGATACTAAACCAGATCGAGCCCGGGATCCTCTTGGAAATGGGAAGATCTAGGATAGGCGGCCAACCTCCTGGAGAAAGCGATGTGCATAGACCAGGTGAGTAAGGATGCAGCTCCGTGGACCGCTCGTCGGGCCTGATAGGTGGTGGTATCACACCCTTCTCAAAGGAACCGTACGTGACACTCTCGCGTCATACGGCTCCGTCCCGGAATCAGGACCCCTCTTTCCCTTTGACCAAGGGGTTCTCGAACCAACCTGTCTTCCTTTGGTAAGCATTTCTTTAAAAATGAAACAAACCTCATTCTCTTGTTCCCTCCCGAAAAAACAACAAATCCCAAAATGAAAACTAAGAGTTCTTAGGCGGGGACAGGATTCGAACCTGTAATCTTCAGGGCATGAGCCTAATGAGTTTTCCAATTACTCTACCCCGCTTCTTCCCCCCGTCCGACTTGCATGTGTGTGTTAAGAATCTAGCTAGCGTTCCTTCTCATGGCCCAGCCATCCATCCCCTTCTTTTCTACCCTCTCTCTTATTCAATTGATAGAAAGAGGTCCTGCGGGAATGATTATAATACGATGATAGCACCAATGATAGAAGCAGGGGCTAGGAGCTACTCATTCTAAGGATTTTTCGGGATACTGATCGAACAGATCTTCATTCCGGGAGAGTCACTACTCGACGAGTTAAGCGAGACAAGTCCAATTGAAAGAGCCTAGGAGTCCCCGGAAGATAGAGGCAAGACAAGCCAATCCGCTATTCTGCCTTTGCGCGGACGGATCACTCGCGGCACACATTCTATATGCTCGATGATTCCAATGCGCTTTTATTTCATTTCTTCGCTTTCGGAGATCGCCTTACTTTCATAACATCTGACGCTATATATGTTAAGATCATTTTTTTTTTTTTAATACATAACATAATTGGCACTAGACTGAAAGTAAAAGAAAGAGTCCTCTAGGAAGCGTTACGTTCAGATGCCCTTTATCAACTTATGACCTCGCGGATGGAGAGGGATTCGAACCCCCGGTATTCCTATCAATACTTCGGTTTTCAAGACCGACTCTTTCAACCGCTCAGACATCCATCCCCTTCGCCCGCCCTTACGCCTATTTCTTAGGCGTAAGCGGCTTATCTATGTGATTCGCTACGCTTTGCTTGCGCCTATCGGCGGACTCTATTGCCTGCCGGTTAGCTAAACTTTTCCGGTAGTACGAATCGCTACGCTTCACTTGTTTCTATATGATAATATGCACCTTGGTTGCTGCGCTCCCCGCGGGTAAAAAAAAGCAAGAGAGTGAAGAACGAATGATCTTCCAAACAAAAAGAGTGATTGAGTCGCGAGTTCGACTCTCGTTCTATCCATGCTCAGCAGTCCTTGTCCATGTTGGTACTGTTGATGGCAGTACCGATCAACTACGAGATGCTTTAAAGTCGATGTCTCAATGTTCCCAAGAGTAGCATCAAACGGCAAGCTATGCTTCATCAAGGCTAAGGCAGTCGGGATCTAATTGATTGCTAAACTGAAGGAAGTGCTCTCCTCAAGGGCATTGCTTTCTCCATTGAATCAGTCTAATGTGGAAATGTCAATATGTTAAATTCATTCACAAAGCTTGTGTTCTTCTGTGTAGCGTACGGTGTCTCGTGCCAAGTGAAAGGAAAGCTGAGCTTGCTCCAAACCATGAAATCCAAGAGAGTGCCTGGTCATACTCCCTTCTTGGTCTACTTCGGTTACAACTTGATCTACGGTGCGATCAGACCAAGTGCGAGATTGGATCGAGAAATCAAGCAGGAAGGTCAGCCCTTGATTGTTAGATAGATACCGAAAGAATCTCATAGTTAACAGCTTCTTGATTGCATCCGTGCTGTGAAAGTTTCAAATTGATGATGGTGGGGTCATGGAGAAAGAAAAACTTCCCTCTAGTCTGATGGATCGCTTTCTCTTGCGCATTCATGAATGGATCGAAGAATTGCGAATTGCGTATGAAAAGTTTATGGTCTATCTGAGAGAGGAACTGCAATCACTAGAGAGCGAAGTGGATGGTAATGGGCGGTCTCCCCTAGACCTTATTCCGTCCAAGCATTCGTCTTTCTTCCAGCAAGAAAACGGCTTTAGTGACTAACTAAAACGGCTTTCGCGGTAGCTCACCCGTTGCTTGTTTCACATCTGTATTCTTTCCTTCGCTTTATAGAGATCTTGGCTTTCCGCTTTTTTGTTTGGTCAGGGGGTGCTGGGAAGAAATAGTTTAGGAAACCAAGCATGTAATAAGCGGAAATCAATACATATCATATGAAAGGAGTTCTATACGAGTTTGGTAAAGCATTCACCTGTCGAGAAACTCAAAACTCTCCCGCAAGCGTCCTTCTTAGGTCAGCATTTGGCTTTGGCCTTGCTTGTTCGGTTTTGGCTCATTCTTTATAAAAAAAATATTTTCTTGCCATGTCTGCTGGTATAACATAGATGTCTTCTCTGGCAATAGCCAAAAAAGAATAGGACAAAGGTCTATACTCAAATCTGAAGTCAAGGCGCTGTCAAGCGTGATATGAAACGAGCAAGCTAAGTCCATTAGAGTTCATTTATTTGAGCTTTTAAGAGCCATGTGAAAGCAATATCATGAACGTACGAGAGGAACATGAACATGCTCAAAATAGACCTTTTTCGACTTTTTATATTAAAAAAAATTATTTAATAGCTTAATAGCTGCAAGACCAAAAGAGGGTGAAAAGAACCGAAAGCCCCTCTTTTACTTTGAAGTTCTTTCCAGATACATGGCTTACATACTCGGCTCAACCAACATTCTTGGAAAACAATCGAATCGAGGGTCCGGAGGAGAATTGGCCATTCAATCTTGTGAACTAATCGAGACCGAAATTGGAAAAAGAGATACGAACGAAGAAAAATAACCAATCGATGAAAGAACATGAAACCATTCTGTTTCAATAGAGGTACGAGAAACGGTTGAGGGCAATGAAGTAGGTGAAGTGGTTAAATTTTGCGAGCTGTTCCAACCACTGCTGGATGTGATTCCAAGAGCCAAACAAGAATGAATACCGCACAGAAGAGTCAAGACCAGGCTCCCTAATAGAATGTTTAACCGATCCATTCCGGATTGACCGAATTGGTACAGAAGTTGTAACATGGGAAAACTACAGAAAACACGACTTATTTGAATAACCCGGTGACCTACCAATTGTAGAAGTAGGATCTTTGGCAAGCAATAAGCACTTAAATAATACAATTCGAGTGTACCATCTTCTTTCTCATTTCGAAGAAAAGGTGCGGGAGGAAAAGGAAACAACAGAGGGATCCGAATCGGACCTAAATGGAAATGACATGAAAAGTCTTTTTCAAAACCTAGCATTAAGGGCGTTACGACAATATACGAGAGGAATGGAGAAAAACTCGTGATTGGTGTGGAGAAGAAGATCTGTTTATGATATAGTTCAAAAAAGAGTCGTCTCATTTTCTTACTTCTTCCTTCCTTCTAATTCATTCACTTCAAGGCTGGTTCTGAACGCTGCGTAACATCATCTTCAACCAACCTCTACCGTACGTACCTTTCGGTGCGGCCACTAAAGAATTGCTTATACACTAAACAGCTGCTTATATACGCTTACTAAAAGACTGACTTGACTTTCATTCAGGCAGCGTGAAACTAAGAAAGAGAGATGTGCCTAGGGCAGCATGCAAGCAAACTGTGTACGCTAAGAGAAGAAGAGAAATGTTCTCAATTATTACCACAAGAAAGCCGCCCCCCTATCTCTAAAGGGGCCCGTCACTTTGTTCGTACCTTCTTGGCTTAGGTTTCCAACTGAACTTAATGGCCTTGCCGCCCCGCCGCTAGCAGAAGCTAAGCGCTTTGGAAAGCGCGCTAAAAACGTTGCTTCTGTCGGCCTTTCTGTGCAACAGTCCACCAGTAGCGGAAGAGAGGGTTATATCGTACATACAATATTACTCCAATTCTTACGGAAGCTCTTTCTTACCAGTCAAGTAGTACAACAGCTGTATCTTATAGCCCGGCGCGGCGGGTCGCCTTTTGAATTCAGTAGATAGAGGAAACTCTTAGATAGATAAGGAGTAGGTGAGTGAGTCCTCAGTGACCTGAGCGATTTCGATCACCTAGCAGGCTTTTTATTTAGTAGGTAACATCGCCGAAGCGTATTATCAGATTTGGCTACGAACGATGATTGAGAGGGCACCGTCTTGTGCAACGCAACGATAGTTGGCCCTCTATCATCTTCTATCTGGTAGACTTGGTAAAAGGGCCCTTACTTTTTCCAGAATTAGAGTTCGACCACAGCCGCCCCCCTTTTTGGGGGAGGATCCAGTTCCTTGCCAACTATCGACCCCGATCTCTTTTCATTTGTTTTGGATATTTCCAAACCTAGCCTTCGTCAATCACACTAAAGCAGAGCACCCAACTATGGCAAGGCCTCCTTAAGGGTTAGGTTAGTAAATCCGGCTCGAGACGCGTTCGTTGACAAAACCGCCGTAGGAATGGAGACCTTTCAATAGAACAAAGGCGAACTGATCAACGAGAAAGAGGCCCTACTCACTACAAAGGAATACACTAAAAGATCGGAACTGCACTCATGCCTTTTCCGCATCAAGTTGACCGCTCCCCCCGCCCCCTACGTAGTGATTCTATCAATCATGTACGTGGGTAGGACCCTCCATTCCGCTTGGTATATCATGAGAAAAGAAAGCCATTTGCACCAGGCGCACCGCGCTTTCCCTTTCTCAGATGTTCGCCTTTCTAAGTCAAGTAATGGTGACCCGCCGAAGACTTACTTTCGAACTGAGGGTTCGGTTCGGTCAGTAGAGGGGACGACTTTGCCTACAATAGCCCCGCTCTCTAACCGACTGATCCCGTTGATCATATAACTGGGAGGGAACGTGTCATATTAGGGGTGAACGATCAGAGGTCTCCTCTAATATGACACGATGAGGCTGCTTTCTCTTTTAGTAGACTCAGCTATTTATATGAATGAAGAAATGAATGCCGGGCTCTTTCTTTCACTGCTAACCTCATTTTCTGAATTTAATGCTTCCATTTTTTCTTTCGTCGAGCCCCGAGCTTGTGGTCCTCCTTTGAGTGTGGGTTCAATTGGATGAATTTTTCAAGTAAAGGTCAACGTACATAGCAGCAAGGATGGTGCATCGCCTATTTCTTGTTCTCGCTCGGGAGCCAAAACGAACACGCCTGCCACCTACTTTGGACCTTCGACCAGGCATTCTGCCCTTGTCGAATCGGAACCAACTACCACTGCATTGCGCTCGAACAGTTGAGCGGCCGCCGGCCAGCAACTTCCGTGCACAGATATAGATTCATTAAAAAGAAAGGTCCTTGTTGAGTAAGGCTTCGGCAAGCAGAACAAAGTATGGGTTGGGTGCTTGAGCGCATCTTTCTCATTTCTCATATCGAAAAAGGCGAAACTTAGTTTTCGTTTTCTTGCAGGAGTGCTAACGCGCGCCCTTACGTTTTCTTCGCTTGCTCTGCAGTACGAACCTCATATAGAGCCGCGCCCTTTATGATGAGCAGCCAAGGGGCCGCCTTCTTTTCCGAACCAATCTTTATTTACTACTCAATCTTTTTTGGGGTGTATAGCTCAGTTGGTAGAGCATTGGGCTTTTAACCTAATGGTCGCAGGTTCAAGTCCTGCTATACCCAAAGCATCTAATTAGACATTTTTTTTCTATGTAGAACTTCCTATCATCATATCGGCTATGACGTTCAATAAAGGGAGGGTAAGCGGTTTCAACTCTCCCTTGAATCTGTTCACTCGTGTCCCTTACCATTTTTTTACACTTCGTTCATTTGTCTTTAGGCACTCCAAAGGCATAATAAAGCATATAAGAAAGGCTTTCAGAAGAAATGCCCACAGCCACATTAGTACGCTTGGTTGACCTTCTTCGTTTTACTACTTCATTCAGGTCCCAATCTTGATTTCGATCTCCCAATAAGCAACTAACTGGAAGGAGGCGTATGAGCGGCGAGAGGAGAGACTAAAGGAATAGTTTTCGTGTGAACAGCATTCGTTGCCAAACCCCCTGTTTTGCCTACCGACCTTAACTTATCTTTCTAGCTCCTTTACCCTTACCAACGTCTGCATTCCTTTGATTGCTTGTTATATTCCTTATACCTACCATATTCCTTTGTCTTTGCACCTCAGCCCCGGCCGGATCGACCTATAAGAAGTCTTTTCTTTGCTGGCTTGACTCCAGAACTAGTAGAGGAAGGAAGCGATGATCGGTCTATCCCATTAGGCCTAATCCCGTTAGCCAATGAAAGGACTACCTTTCTTGGACTGTGAGCGACGACACCAGATCAGAGCGAGAGACGAGAAATGCGATTAAACTGCTTAACCTTACCAATATAGGCAATGTAATTGGCTTACTTCGCCCCAAAGATGAGACTAGGAGAGTTGCATGCTCAAATGTGATCAATTGTAAACAAGCTCTTGTACATCCAAAGCTTTTTCAAAGTCCGAAAAAAAAACTTCTCGGAGGTGAAAAGACACCGACGGAGGATATGAAATAGCGCGACCAACCCTTGAACCTAGCCCTCGGACTTCACCTTTCTTTTTTAAAGAATGGCCTTTACAGCGCCCTATGCCGATTCCCACTTTCACTCTTTTGCCTCGAAGACTTCCTAGGGAGAAAAGTATAGGATGGAATTTTTATACTATAGTAAGCTCTTAAACTGGGCTTAGCCAAGTTGTCGCCGTTCACCAGTGGAATATTCCCATGATATAGTCGCTCATTCATTTGTGAATTCCTTTCTTGAGTCCAGGATATCATATCGGATATATTAAAAAAGAGTTGCCAGAACCGGTGCTACACCAAAGCATGGGCTTTTTCTTTCTCAATTGATTTTGAATTACATGGCTGGGAATCTCTTTCCGGAGATAATGGAAAGATTTCCTCCGGAAGAGGCTTTCCGGCCGATTGTCCTCAGAATGGGGGCAACTGAGCAAACAGCGCGGGGTATGGGCCCCAACCCTACCCTAGCGGAAGTTCGGTGCTACATTCGTTGGCTTTGCCGCATTGAGCGCGGCAGTAGTACCGATGCCTTTACGGGGCCCCAAAAGCGTGTACCTGACATCGACCTTAAATTCGACATTCTGCGTTTTTATAGACTGAAAAAAGCGGATGAGATGAATTTGGAAACGAATCCCAGATCTGACTCAATAGAAACTTCACTCCTGGAGGTATGTAATCGCTTATTAGATGCTTTTGGTAGTTTACTCGCTAAAGCTATGCTTTTGGAAGGCAGCGGCCTTTAAGTTTAAGTAAGGCTCGGGCGATGTACTGCCTCGGGTGAACAAGTCTCCAAGAGGGCTCCACTCCCGACTCCTGGCCTCTCTCTGCCATGAGGAGAGTTCTGCTGTAAAAGCAACCTAAGCAGTGGTTGGCTAAGCCGTAACGCTGGCATACACACGAACTTTCTTTTTTACTTTCTCGTTTTGGAGGAGATCAATTCTTAACTGTAGGCAGGCACCCTATCGCTCGATCCTAGGGAAATGAAAACATTTGGTATCTCAGATTTCGCCACGCGGGCATACTTTATCTATTCGAATTGTTCGAAAAGCAACCCCCGTGATTACCTTAAGGGGTTCCGAATTCGCGTTCTTCTTCTATCTGTTTTTCTACACGCGTACCTCTTGCTTCTGTGTTGTTCTATTTGCGCCTGTTTGTTGCTTCTGTCGGGAAAGGCTGCTCCGAAGCTTACAGCATCTGGGTTGCACCACTTCTCAACAGATCTTGAGATCGACAAGGGCTAGGTCGAAGACCAACTTCTGATTTGTTTGTCGGATTGACCAATTGAATAGCGAAATAAATAGCGATAGACCAGCCAAAAGCTTCTAATAAGCGACTACGTACCTTTAAGGTGAAAGGTCGTAATGCCAGAGGAAGTGTGGCCAGAAGATGAGGTCGAAGATGGCTAGCTTTCTTGCTTGCTTTCCGTTCTGGACAAGGCAGACTTGCCGTCTCGCTCACTTCTTGAGAATTGAGACTAGGGGTAGAAGAGTAGGAATGAGAAAGCAGTCTTAGAGAAGAAGGCTTTCCCACGAAGAGAGATTTCGAATACTGAAAAAAGTAGGTAGTAGGCCTTCAACCAACCTACTTTCGTTTTTTTCTTGCGCACTTGACCTCGGAAAAGGAGAAAGAATCTTGCATCTATCTCGAGTTGCTCCCTTGAACGATCTATTCCTGGTTTTGTGACGTCGAGTTTGCTCTATTCTCTTAGCTCGGGCTCCTATCAAGCTTCGCTTCGCGCATGATAGCGGCATTATTGGGGAAGGAAGGCCGTACGAGAGTCTGATTCTGCTTTCACTCTTCTCAAGGGTTGTAATAGCTAAAGCTATGCTTTTGGAAGGAGGCCACCAAACAAAGGGGAGGTCTTTGCTTTCCCGTTAGAGATGCTAGTCTTTTTGTAATAATTGCTCTGCAGATCTTTTCAGGAATAAGAGAAGACGGTGCTCTTTCATCAGCTCTTTGGCTATTTGCTTGCGATAAAGAAAGAGTGAATTGACCCGAGCCAGGTAGTTCGGCTAAGACGGAAAGAAAGAGTTAGATCCTCTTTGAGATGAAATGCGGCAATGTCCTAATCAAACCAGGCGCGAGGTCAATGATTTAGCTCAAGAAGGGAATAATCGCCTTTATGCCTTGAGCCTTTTGCCTGCTTCTGCTTCATCTGCAGATCGGATTTTCAGCATCAAATCAATAAGTCAGCTCTGGCTTTCGGCTTCTATTCTGCCGCTGTTCGTATTAGTTATTCACGATTTCTGCCTTTAATGGTATCGATAGGGGCTTCCTCGAACTATCCGGAGCTTACTATAGAGCCGTAAAGAAGCATCCAACCCATAAGTCTACTAAGTACTCGTGTGCTTATGCGTTCGTTGCCTTTCTCTTATATCCGCTTTTCTTTTATGGCTTGCTGGATTCAGCTATCGCGCTTGCTTGAAGAGCCGATAAGAGTCTAGGATTCCTCTTTCTTTTTTTTTGCTATCTACGAACGTCAAAAGATGTGATGTGGTATCTTACTTATCTTAGTCTTAGAGATTGGATCTTATTCAAATGAAAATGAAAAGCCTACCTATCCCAGCTATGAAATCAGTAGAAGGAACACAGCCGATTCGGAAACATTCTCCGATTCCTCTACAGAATATGGTTGAGCAAAAGAAACCGACTCAGCAACAAAGACAAGTGGTAGCATACTATGTTTCCTCATAGGATTAGAAGACAGAATCTGGTTCTGTGGGGGAAGGAAGACCTGACTTCAGGAGTGGAAGTTAAGTTCCTACAAAGGAAGATTCATTAGTTCTATTTAAGATTCTTATTCAAGATTTTTTCTTTTTTTTTTTCAAAAGTGGAGGAGCATGCATGATACAGAGACTCTTCTATGCGAATGTTCTTGCTTTCAAAAGACGAGTAAGGGACGGGGAGTTTCGGGAACAACCGGATTTGAAAGTTCACCCTTACCCTATAGTATAGTAGACTTTCTTTTCCCTATCTAAGCTATATCAACATAGCCAACTAGAAAAAACGAATCCGCTTGTCAATTATTGGTGTAATACTCACTCGTCAATTATTGGTATAAGAATTTTACACTGATCAGGTGGTCTCAGTCTCATCCGTGTAATAATTAGGAATTATTCTTCCAACTCGTCCCAGAATGGGCGTTATGGCAAAGAACAAGAAGAAAAGAAAAGAAGGAATTTGTCCAATAGTAACAAAGGGTGCTTCCACAGGTTGACATCCGATCCAACCTAGTAGTAAGCAATCCGCCAAAAGCAACCAAAATAGTCCTTGGTAAATCGGGCGAAAACTTGAACTACGTACATACATACTTTTAAAAAAAGGTAAAGCCAAGAGACATATAAAAACGGGTGCTATTGCGGCTACACCTCCCGATTTGTCGGGTATACTACGAAGAATGGCATAGATGGGTAAGAAATACCATTCCGGCACAATATGAGGCGGGGTGGGCATCGGATTAGCAGGTATATAATTGTCGGGATGCCCCAAAACATTAGGAGCATAAAAAATCCAAAAGGAAAAAAAGATAGCAAAAGCTACCCAACCTACTAGATCCTTTACATAAAAATAAGGGTAAAAGGCAATTTTATCCATCTCTGAATGTACACCTAATGGATTATTTGATCCATATTGATGCAATGCGGCCAGATGAAGAAGACTGGCGCCTACTAAAATAAAAGGGAGTAAATGATGAAGACTAAAAAAACGATTTAAGGTGGCATTGTCCACGGAGAAACCACCCCAAAGCCAAGTCACTATGCTATCTCCTACTACAGGTATAGCGCTAGCTAAGCTTGTAATTACTGTAGCTCCCCAAAAGCTCATCTGACCCCAAGGTAGTACGTATCCTATAAAAGCTGTCACAATCATTAATAAGAAGATTACAACTCCGAGACACCGAACAAATTCCCTAGGACTGCTATAACTCGCATGATATAGACCACGAAAAATATGAAGGTGAACCACAATGAGAAACATACTTGCCCCATTAGCATGCATATAACGGAGCAACCAGCCCCCTTCAACATCCCTCATAATGTGTTCTACGCTGTTGAAAGCTAGATCCACATGAGGTGTATAATGCATAGCTAAAAAAACGCCAGTCACTATCTGAATGACTAAACAAATCCCAGCTAACGAACCGAATCCCCACCAATAACTAATATTGCTCGGGGTTGGATAATCTATCAAATGCTGATTAAGTGTGGAAAATATGGGTTGTTTAAGAACAGAGAATCGTTGGTTTCTTATACTCATTTGCTTTGCCAAGATTCTTTCTATTGTGACAACTCTTCTTCCCCACCCCAGTCACTCCCCGTCTTCCTCCTAGACGCCACTGGTACTATTCATCTATATATGGATGACTCCTGCTTTCTCCCCAATGGAATGATCTGGACCCTTACTTGTTCTAAGTAAGCAAATAGGAATTACCTTGCGAAAGGACCTCTAAATCCGACGACCTTGGCTGAAAAGCTCCCAATTAGGTCAGTAGCTGTTTAGAGCCGAAGGAGCTCTTTTGATTATTCTATTATATTTGGGATTCTTTAGACTACGTACTTGCCTTTAGGGGATCGAAGTTGGATGAATCTCCAGTGGTTCCTTCCATCGGCGTCATCGAACCACATTAGCAATCCAGAAGAACTGGAAGCTCGAAACGACCGGTCAAAGGAATTGAATGGGACCCCTAGAAAAGAGCGTATAAAGGGAGGGAATTCGAAAAAGTCACTCTTTCCAACCTTTTCTATCTATAGAAGTAGGTTTTTGAAAGTCAATTTGATATTTTTTTTTGCGTTGGTTTTTCCAACGAAACAAAGCACTTTATTGTCTTTCTCATTCGGAAGGCTCAGTCCCACACTCGGACTTCAATGATGGGAACTCTGCACTCCGGCGCTCCAATGAACAAGAGTTCTCCGCCTTACTATATTTAGAATAGTGGTCGATCTTTCGGGAGTCACTTTCGTAACTTATTTTAAAATGTTATACCCGGTGAGATTCTATCTTTCCAAGAGTACTACCCTGTACGTAGTCTATGTCTGGAAAGCATACTTGACAGGAGATAGACGCCGGCGGTAGAGGGGTCCCCCACTTAGATTCCCGCCCCGTTAGCATCTCCGATTCGAGATAAGGGATTAGTCCGTTAGGTCTTTTCGGTCACGGAGCCGGAAAAACCGGTATCGGGATCTTTACAAAAAGCTTTCTAACGTCTTTTTTGTTTTAGCTGCGAGCAATCCACGTTTGTGATCTCGTATATTTCGATTTTCCGGCATCTTACTGACCCTCATCTTTTTGCAAAAAGCCGCTCCACGGTAGTAAAGTCTCATCTTGTGTGTTGGCTGAAGTGACAATAGTTACATTGAACCCTCGAATATGTTCGAAGATCTCAAAATGATCTTCTAGTTCCGGGGAGAATTCGCAAAACTCCGTTTCCATCGAGAATTGAATGGAGTTTTCCCGTATTTCCACCAGAGAATCTAAGAGAGACATTACTGTCGAGATTCTGACCAAAAAATGAAACATTCCATGCCCTCGGAGAGTGCTTTGTCGTGCTAGGTCATTGACATATCCTTTGTCTTTATTTGACCCCAAGAATGGATTGGATCGAAACGACTTTCCTATCGAGCCCCTGCGTGTCCGTATAAATTTCTGACCGCACGGAATCTCCATAGCCAATTTTCCATTTTGGATTATGAAATCAGAAGGTGCTGCCTTTGGTACTACTCTTATTTCACACAATCCAGGAACGTCCATAACGTTGGCGTGATTCGGTTTGAGCAACGGATCTTGACGTGAAACATCTTCGTAATGAAAATGGAGGGGAAACATGAGTTGGCTTTTCTTTTCAAATCTCTATAGCATGAGCACTGTTCCCTGCCCGCTTCAAAAGGATAGTGGTAAGAACGAGACTTTATTATACAGTAGAGTAGCCAAAGGGCTTTCAGCCATATAGCTGAAAGATCATCTTATATAAAATCCGATTGATTGAGTATTTGGAGGACTTTTTTATACATAGGGCTCTTCTCCTTTCGGATAGAAAGGCTGTTCGTTAGCCAAGTCAATTTACGTTTCAGAATCTAATTTTCGGCGCTACTCCGTTGTAAATAGGAGTCGACTGCTCTTTCTACATTGTGAGGATCCTCCACGGGGATCCCCTGCTCCTGAAGAATTTGTTGCATCAATGCAACCATTTCCTCCTTTCGGGCGGCGTAATCAGGAAATTGAGTTACGGGCGGCCCGCGCCGGGGCCTCTTCTTTGGTCTTGCCTCCTCTGATGGACCACCTGGCTGCCCATCCTCATCGTCAGGAATCAGATACGGATTCTCAAAGGATCCCGGTGGGGTACTGGACCCCCCGGGTATTCCCCCCGAACCAGATGGATAGAATTGCGCATATGCTTGCGACAACTCGTCCATGAAGAGATAGCCAAGCGCATATGCTAGCCTATATCCGAAGAGATATAGAAAAGCATATGTAAAAACTTGGAGGCTCATGGGGAGCCTCCTAAAAGCCCAATAAAAAATAAAAAAATTCGTGTAAAAGTTGGTAATTCTACTTTCTAATAGAGTCGTTAGTTCCGCAGCTCTGGGAGAAAATTCCATTGTTTAAATATAGATAGGCAGAGTTAACAGATAAGGCCGCCCGTTCATCAACATCAATAGGTATTTGGAAAACAAAAAAAAGTTACCGTCCCTTTTTGGGACGTGGTAATACAAAAAGTAAAAGAACCTAGAAGGTGACCGATAGGTATAAAATCATTCTGATGGTCATATTTTAAAACTTCCTTGGCCGTGTAGAACATGGATTAGCATTATGTCATTCTTACAAGTGATCACCCATCCAGGATTGGAAGAAGTGCTATATGAAGACTTCGAGATCAAATAGAATATGTTTCTTTCCATTCCTCGTGAGCCACTTATTTCTCCGAAACAAGAGATCAAAGTGATTTTCTTCCTTTTTCCAAATAAGTCGGCGGCCTTACACCATTGGGATACTTCGAATAAACTAGAGTACATATAGGATACACCTGTGTGAAAACCTTTTCTCAAGATATCTTCCAAACTCTTGGGATCCTTGCTTTGGATGTTGTTCCCCCGGTGTGAAAGCAGTTGATTTCGTAGTTTTAGAATTCTGCTGATCCCAAGTACTCCATACCTATCATTGCATATTAGAATATAGAAAGTAAAGAAGAAGAGGCATAACCAGAAGAATTGTGTGAAATAAGTAAATTGATCCAGTTGAGGCATAAGAATGTTTGATTTTAAGTGATTCTCTCCAGACAGCTTCACTCCGTCAAGCCTCTAGAAATGGTTGGTGATTCAAGTATGCCTAGGTAGTTGGTTGTTGACCAACAACAGAATGGGACAGGCATTGTTTGAGCCCTTTTTCCCCCTTTTCTTCCCGGTTCAATATTTTTTTTTGAAGGTCTTCGTTTCGAAAACTCTTATATCTTATATATATTATATGATTACTGTCACTAGTAACAAAGCTCAAGGCTATAAGTAGGCCGTTTTCTATTGCTATAAGGGCTGCTCGCCTTTATACGGCTTGGCTTCGCTATCGCTCCTATTCCTATATAGTGGTCGGCCTAAAAAGCAGTCTTCCTACCATACCGGAATGGCCATTCTCTAGTGCAGGAAGTTTCGCCAGAAGCAAGCAAGACGAGGTCGCTCTGCTTTGTAGACAAGGCTCGTTCCGTACTTTACTTACGAGCTCGTGTAGTACTCGCCTCTATCTCTAAAGGAGCTTATGCACTCTACTTGCTTTCTACTAAACGAGCGAGCGAGCGAAGCCTTCTTAGTGGCTTCTCTTCTTCACCCTATTCTTTCATTTCCGCTTAAGCTTCTCCGGTTTGGGGGATTAATTGATTAGATACCCGAGAACCATAATCTTTCCTAGAAACAGCTTCCACGACGATAGATAGGGGTCAGGTTTGTTTGGCATCTATGCCTCCTGCCCTCCAAACAGTATGGGAGCCTTTCAGCTCGTACTGCTCACACTCCTAGATCTTCACGGCACCTCCTCCATCATAGTGTGAGCTGGGAGCAGCTCCGAAAAGCAGAGCCGACTAAAAAATTCGCTTTCAACAACGTCAACAACACCACGAAAAAAGGAAACTATGGTTGCCCACTAATCTGAGATCATAGGTGAAATCCAATCCCTTCGCTTCACGCCAGGCTTGGAACCTGTAAGTAAGGCTCCCCTCGCCTCTCGGAAGCGAGAAAGCGAGCAGCTTTGTGCCAAACCTTTCCCCCTTTTTTTATTAGAAAAGCTCCAACCTATACAAGGTTCTGGAAGAAAACCAGCTGAAGGAAGGGCGGCCCCACCCTGTGAAATAAAGTGTACGTACATAAATAATAAGGCTGGTTATGGCCTTTACTTTCTAGGGCTCCTTTCCATCTATCTTGACCGGGAAGAGGGGGGCCCTTGCGGAAGCCCTGCCCGCCCTTTTCTATTTTGAGAGATCCCTTCTATATATATTGAGGATTCCAGGCTTTCCTGACTCGTAACAGACGGCTATAGGAACAAGAAGAGGCGGCGGAAGCCGTTGCAGGTCCTTCTCCTTCCGCTGAAACGGCCCTCTTTTGTTTTGTTTGTTCACCACGGCACGAAATCATGAAGAAGCTAGAATGACTCAGAAAGAGAGTGGCGCCTAGCCGTTGAGAGCGTCTGTTCTCTTTGTAGAGGAAGAGTACGATCTTGGACTGGCCCCCTTCGCATGATCTAGAAAGAAAAAGAAGTCCGTGCTACTATAAGGCCTCTAAACTCCTCCCTCAGGACACTGTTGCGTTGTCCATGGGGACGGGGTAGCCCCGACTTCCATAGGTCCTTGTTTCGATCTCCTAATGAGAATGGAGGTCCTTGCGCGGGCGTCTCATCCCTAACCTAAGACTTGCTTGCTCTGGTATGGAGTGCCCCGTGGTTTCTTAAGTGCCAGCCGCAGAGAGGAATGCCGTCAACTAGGGCGCTATTGGCCACTAACCACTCGCTCGCCGGCCGCTCGGGCTCCGCGTTTCAAGTTCGTTATCCTAACCGTCTTCTCTGCTTCACCGGGAGCCTGGCCCCTTTTTATATCTTATTTACTGCCTTGCTCCTCGGCTCCCTACTGCTCCAGCCGCTCGCTGTAAAAGCTTGCTTTTCGGGTGGCTCGCACCCCGGGTGGTGCGGCTGAGCCAGAGTGGGCTCAGCAGTCGGCCTATGTTTTCGGGCGCACGCATAAAAGCATGATTAGTTCCACAAATTTCACTGCACTGACCATAGTAAACTCCTTCTCGTTGTACCAAAATAGAAGTCTGATTTAAACGACCAGGTACAGCATCACATTTGACACCTGAGGAAGGTACAGCCCAACTATGAAGTACATCAGCAGATGTTACAATAATACGTATATGAGTTTTGGCTGGTACAACCACTCTATTGTCCACTTCTAATAAACGTGATTGACCCAATTCTGGATCATCTTCTGGAATCGTATAACTGTCAAAAGTGAGTGACTGTTCATCGGAACTGTTATAGTCCGAATACTCATAAGGTTGGGTCGACGCCCGCCTCCCCCCAAACTGTACTTGCAAGTTTCCCCGCAAAAAGCTCTCCACGCCTACTCTTAGAAAGAGCACTCTTTTTCTTTAGTTTTAGGTAGTTCTCCCGACCGTAAGACCCTTTATGAGTAAGAGGAATCGGAGGCGAAGGCAATGAAATTGACTGACTCTTTAGAGTAAGGTAATGCCAATTCACTTACTTGGAACAAGTATGGCGACGAAAGTCGACTTACTTACTTTTTTTAAAGTAAGGCCGGGAAAAGTTTATTGGCAACAGGGGACCCCTTCTTACCCAGCCCTACCTACCCTATGTATTCGAGGGGAAGGCTGTAACCGAAAAAGGCCTGGTTCCACACACATAGGACAGGCAGAAGGTATGGGACGACCTGTTCACCACGAAAAGCGAATTCTATCTTATAGTCGTTTTCTTTGTTCGATAAATGCGCAGTGGAAAAGGATGCTAGTCGGCTCGGCAAAGTTGTAGGCTCTAAGAAATCAGATCCAGAGTGATTCCTCACCTATCCTGTCAGGGGCCCAGTTGAACGCTCGAGTATAGATTTTCTATGCTCATGTGAACGGCCGGGGCATAAAGCTCGTAGATCTAAAAGGATCCATCCATAGGCCTGACCGGATATCGTGAACAAAACAAAAACAAAGTTGGTTTTTAGTAGTCGTTCATGAGACCTCGAATTCCCACGTTCCAGCGTGCATTATGCCAACAGGTCCCATCCCCAACTCTAGCTGAGAAGTTGAGTCACCCTTCTTTTTTAACTATAGAAAAAAAAGAGATAGTACATATCCTGTATCGATCATAGGATCACTCTATGAATAGGTAAATTCTCTGTGACCTCCCACCGTTCACGACATCCCTTGCTTCTCGCTGCGAGCGGCTCCTCGGTGCGGTGGAAGAGTAGAAGCGCTGGTCCCCTTCGGTCAAGTTGCTTGTGCCTGCTGTTACCTACCGTAGGACCTCCGTCCCCGAAGCGAAGAAAGAGGAGCAGGCAATAAGGTTATTGTCCTCTCCCGGCCCAGTAGTTCCGCAACTACTACCGTGGTTGTTGCCAGCGGGGATCCCCCATTCCGAAAGGTTACTGGGCCGGCCGTTAGGTCCAAAGTTGTATGCCATTGCTATGGTGCCGCTAGATTAACTACTTCAGCGCCGTTATCGGACATTGCAGGCTGAGCATCTATTTCTCGTATATCGCTCTACACCGAGAAGAGGGATGTGTACCTCCAGCAACAACAAGAATGGAACCATAGGCTCCTATGCTGAGAGCATTTCAGGGTATAGGTCTAACCACCTCAATCAACTCCCCGTTTCTGGCATGCTATAGTTAGAAAAGTCTCTCGACGACGGGAATGGGAGATTGCCAGTAAGCCAGATGCTTTGCGAACTATATTCCACTTTAAGGCATTTCGTTGCACTTAAATCACCTTCGTGAAGAGGCGCACTCCGATACCATTGATGTCCAATAGCTTTGATAGTAATGGCTGGATCTACTACTACCTCGTCCATTGAGTATAACAGAGCAAATGATGGTATAGCAATGAACATCAGGATGATACTGGGAAATATGGTCCGAATAATCTCGATAGTAGTTCCATGAACAATCCTTTGCGGGATTGGATTTTTTTGATAGTGGAAATGCCATAAAGCGCGAACCAAGATCCATGATACGAAAACCAAAATAAGAATGAGGAAGAAAAAGATATCATGATGTAAGTCTATTATTCCTTGCATCATAGGTGTTGCTGCGTCTTGAAATCCTAATTGCCATGGTTCCGCTGCATCACAAGGAGCAATTGTGAAGAATAGCCATTCTCGAACAATCATTTGTATTTTCATTCTTTGACTGCTCCGCTCTCTCGAGAAATGAAGAAAGACTTATTCTTTCCCAATTCAGGAAGACAGAAATCACCGGTTGGTTCTTAACCAATGATCCGGAAAGCATGGGAGTTTTGGGCATTGCTTGGGCCGAGTCTTCTATGGCTACAACGATATAGAACTCACTGACCCCTTTCCCAATCCGAAATGCGGACCAAGAGTTATATATCGAGCCTGGAAGTCTTCGACCGAAGGGCCTCCTCCGATAAGAGATGGTCCAGAATTGGAACGATCTGCTGCAGCTTTTGCGGAGAAGCCGTTTCCAGCCTAAGATCGTAAAAAAGTTTCTGGAGCACATCCTCCCGGGGTTTCCTTCCTTTGATTTGAAAGAAAACCTTCACAATGTGGTTTTTCAACCACATCGGATCAGGGGCTTCCGGCCCCATGACCTCGGCTGGTTGATCCACCTCACCCTGCGGTTGTTGACCATCGCCCGGGGCCGAGGAAGTGTCCCCCGGATTTAACCACTTTTCAATCCAGGAGCCACTCCACCCGGATGAGGTTGAGGTTTCGGGAGCGTTCACCGAATCCAGTCGTCCCCTTACCGAAGAAGGCCCGACGTCCTCTCTGGGATCAGTGCTCCTCCCTCTTTTTCGAGAAGCGGCCCCGGCTTCGCTATTTTCCTGGCCCTGACCTTCTGAATCAGGCGACAGGTTGAGATACTTTTCCCAATCCCCCGAGCCACTGTTACCCGAATCCGCCCCAGTGGGCATCATCCGAAGACCTACTATTTCGGGGACTTCCCCCGTAATGAGGGCCTTTGCAAAACAAGCTATGGCCAAGGCAAGCCCCCCGGGGAGGCCCCAAAAAATGAAAGTACAGGCGAGGACTCGACCCCCCAGAGCTAGCCCTATCTTCAAAAGGGGGGTGCCCATACAATCAAAGAGTAGGCCAAATAAAAAAGGTAGTCCAATTCGAGATAAGGATAAACAAAACCTACGAAAAAATGGATCCAATTTGATTGTTTTTGTTATAGGTAGCATTTTCTTTTTTTGTTGTTTTTCTTTTTGACTCATGATCTGGCCTGGTTGACCCAATCATGATATTGAAGGATGGGACCTTTTCTCGAAAAATTCTGTATCAAGAATCGGCATTCTTTTCGATCTTGTACCGGGTACATTGAACACCAACCCAATCTCGATCAAGTCAAGAGTGAATCGATTCGATCATTCCAGTCGGATAGCATTGATCGCCGCCTTGATCCTACCTACGTTAACCGCATTCTTCTCTTATGCAATTGTTAGTTGCCGTCGAAAAGAGAACAAGCCCTTTGTTTGAATACTAGGTGGTTAGGAAAGAATATCTTATACCCTTACTCTTCTTCGTGTGGGCAAGCTACGCACCATTGTGCGAGCTCGAAGTGATGAATATGGAGACCGGCAGCTCATCCCAACTTTCTATGGGATGTCGCATATCCGCTGTCAACAGGGTTTGGTTTATTAACTAGCCTTCGGAAGAATAAGATAGAAGGCGGCTTAATGCCCGCTATTTTAAGACACGATGCCACTGGTAAGAGATGCTGAAATTTATCCCACTTCCAACACCCATTCTCATCAACAAAATAAGCCATGCATCTTGACAAGTCCTCTTGAGGAACTGCAGCTATAGCTTTATCAAGGGTTTTTCCCATCCACCATGAATCCTTCAATAAATTGAGAATCCGCCCATTGCCAATTACCCACTTCATCCCTATCCTTTCAGTCGAGTCACCGCTTTCAGCGCATTTAATAATCCCACACCTTGAAAATTCCTTTCCAAAGAGGCGAATCACTACTTTTGGCCACGGGTTGAGGAACACCAACCTTCTTTCTCATGTATTTACTACGTAACACCTTCACCCATAGCGCATTAGGAAGAGTAAATATTCCCCACCCGAGCTTCATAAGAAAAGCTTCATTATTCTGACTCATCCTCCCTATGCCTAAACCCCCATTAACCTTTGGTTGGCAAACCTGCTCCCACTTAACAAGATGGGGCTTCTTCTTCTCATTCGTAGACCCCCAGATAAAAGATCTACTGTGAGCTTCAATCTCTTCACAAGTCAATGTTGGCAGCTTAACCGTTTGCATTGTATACGTGGGTAGGGCCGAATCACCCTTACTCAGTCAGTCATTTCGGCCCGCCAAGGAAAGCTGGTTGATTTTCCATCCACTCAATCTATCCCGAACTCTATCAACAATATATTTCTAATTTCGGTAACTCGCTCATGGAGTAATGGAACACCAAGATACTTGCCTAGGTTAGATGTAAGAGAGAACCCAAACTCCCTACTAATGGCTTGCTTATTCCTCTCCTTTAATTACTATATGCGAGTGGTTCCTACCGCTCCTCTCCCGCAGGTCGAGCGTCTTCAAACCTTGATTCTCCTTTACAGGTACTCAAAAGTCTCATTCGACAGCTGTTACAGTCCTTCCCTTCCTCTCCCTGTCGATAACTTCGTACCGCAACTAAAGGCTCGTTAGCTATAGGCTTGAGCTCAGTGACTTGTAGCAAACGTAAGCTTTGGAAGTTTAGTTTACTTGTAGCAAGCGCAGAGTAACATCGTACCTCAGTGATTACATCTGATTGATCTCCAGCCAAAGCTAGCCAGAAAGGAGAGGTATGAAATTACTTACTTGTTAGAGGAGATTTCACCTTTGATTCTTTCTTAAGGCCGGGCTTAGAAGGAGTTTTCAGGTCAGAATGTGTATGATTGTCTTACCACTCATGACGCCAGCATAGTGCTTTTCTCCTATGTTCTAATAAGCGGTAAGAGAGAATCACTCTCTCCCAAGGAGGTTAGACAACGACTCTATGCTAGCAGAGCGTGAAGCGCACAGCATAAACACAAACAGAGAAAATCGGTTAATAGCAAACCGAGGTACGATATTAGCTAGCCTCAGCAGTGCTTACCCTGTGTGCGCACTCTAATCTACATGATGCCAAAGACTGGAGAGTTCAACTAACTCACAATACGTTATCGTAGGCAGCTTTGCACACCTGCGGACCGCTTTCGCGGGAGTGCCCGGTTGGGCGCTGACTTACGAGACTGGCTAATCCAGTCGTGGCTAAACCGAGAACCAAAGATGATAACTCATCACTTCACTACTAGCTTCCTTTCCACTAGCAGCAGCAATAAGTATCTCATCAAGGCCTGGTCCAGTACGACTGCATTCCACCCATAAGTGAATAGGCAAAACACCAAGCACAGCTGCAGTTGTAAACTGCCAACTGTATTGATGACTGCAACGATTGACAGACAATATGGTCAGTAGATAAGGTGTCTTGGAGAGATTTCCATTTCCAAGGCGCCCACCCCACCTTTGAAGGCAAGAGTCCTACAATGAGACATCAAAGCAGAACAAGTGCGCTGATCACAGGCGGTTACAAATGTGGTCAGTATAACTGCCAATGCTCAGGTCGTAACCTGTGACGCAAGTTAGAACCTGTGACAATTGGATGAGATGTAGAAAGTCTACAAATCATACGCAACATTGGCAACCCCGTACCGGCTCAATGAGCACTAGGAACCAACATTCCTTCTTTGTCTGCTCCCTAACGCCTAAATTAAGTTAGAAGCGAGTCGCACGGAATGCTCTTTTCTAGACGTGAGGCATTGCAGTCCTCAAATCGGCCACGAGGGCACTAATAACGTGTCGCTTAATGCTTCTATCTTGTACAAGCAGATGCATCATCATTATTAGTACCTTGTAGGCTTATTGAAAACTGCAAGACCAGCACCAGTCGCTAGAGCTGAGAGCAAGCCTCTCACTCAGGTCTCCTTACCAAATAATTGGCAACCTAACTGCGATAGTCGGGAAGACTTACTTTCTCTCTTTCTACGTTATTTTACCTCGCTCTCATCATCTTACGATGAAAAGCAGGTGAAGTCATTGCGCTCTGGCAGTATGTCTTTGAAGTTTCAATAGTGAACGGACTGTGAAGTATTCAAAAAAGAAAAGAAAAGAAAGGTGTAGTCGATGTCCTCTTTCAGAGTGAACCCCTTGGCGACAAGCCATATTTTTTCAGCAGTCTTGGTCGGAACTCTTTGTATTAAATTGTTCGGTCTTCTTTCTTGACGGGAAGATTGCCGAGTAATGTGAATTAGACTTTCCTTGTCTTAATCCCAAAAGTGGATCATCTCCTGAGAAATTCTTTGATTCGTTCGAGCAAGGCTTGTGTAGTCTGTGCGGAGCAAGCCGGAACTGGCTTCGTGACTACTGGGACTGTAGCCTCAGTAAAGAAGAGACGTAAGTTTTCACTCCTATTTACCTTGGTTATCATAGGACAGAATCTATGACTGACCCTTATACCAGCTGTAATCGAACAAGACGTCTACCTGCATATCCATGGTATCCGCTGCTAGCTTGAGTAAGTTTCTTACCATGAAACCGGAGCAGGAAAAGTTTGGTGCAGGTCTCATGGTATCACTTTGGCTCGGTGAACATGTAGTGCCTTACTTGTCTATCCTCCTTCCTCGGATTCAATATCCACCGCGAATCCTTATCCTGGCATCTATCTAAGGTAGCTAAATCCCTTACAACTTCGAGAACAAGACTCAAGCCAGAGGTTTTTTCGCTAGAATTTGTCATCAACGCCGAACAAGAGATCACAGTCGAGAAGATAGAGGGGGCTTACTATACTTTATATTGATTGTTGTAAAGAATTTCTTCTTCTTAATCCATCCGCGCTGTCCCACCTACGTGAAAGTAAAACAACCGAAAGACAGAAAAAATCTAGCAAAGGTACGAAGTGACTCACTGAGTGGAAGACTTCCTTTAAGACAGTTCAAGCAAAGCAAGGTAAGGCAGCAATGGACCCTCTTCTTTCTCGTTCTAAAAAATGATTTTTGGAAAACCCTTTGTCGGTTCAGGAGGTAAGGTATAGTAATTCTTCGTCTTTTGCTTGTCTTGGAAGCCGCAGGCGATGCCTTCTTGCTTGTGTAGTTGGCCTTGCCTGCTTTGTGTGGAAGTGCGTAAAGTAGGCTCAGCTTCTTTGGTAGTAGGTGCGATATTGAAGGAGTTCAGGGCTAAGGACTGGAGCTTTATTCCCACTCCCAGTAGAGTAGTCTGTCTTCAGTAGTTCGCTTGGAAAGTCGTTTTTCGTAAGCAGGAGCGTAGCGCTTCGCGGGTAAAGGGGCAGGATTAGCTTCTTCCCTTTATAGTGGCTTCTGTCATTTTCACAGAAAAAGAGAAATTCCCCCTATCTCTACTTCTGCTAACGAACGCTAGAATTGGGATATCGAGAAAGAGGGTAGACCGTAGAAGGTTCAACAAAGAAAAGCAAGTACATTCGAGCATTCGATTCAGGCCCTGCAAGCCACGAAGCGAGAGCAGCTGCCAAAGAAAAGTTTAGAGGGACTCGTTGAATGAAATCTTATATAATAGATTTGCCAATGATCTCATTAACAGAAGCAAAAGGTCATAGACCAAAGAAAGGGGACGGGCTATATCCCACTATGAACGAAAAGATGCACAAGCTAGATCCATTATCCAATCCCTTGACTTGAACCTTAACTTATACAATCTGTATAGTTAGAATTCATGTCCGAACCCAGAACTAGGCATTGATTCCCATCTCGGTCAATCAATCGGCCCTCCTAGTAAGAAGAACAGCTAGCAGCGGAGAAGATCCCAACAACGGCTATTTGAACACCGCTTACTGTACCAGCGGTTGCTGATTCAATTGGCTTAGATTCAATAGCTGCCGAGTCGATAACCGGATTCTTCAGTACTGATACAAAAGCTCACTCATTCCGGAATGGTCGAGGAGATTCATGAGAGGCAAGAGCAGGAACCACAGCTTGACTGGAAAGACGAAAGGCGGAAAAAGGCTCTTTAACCCACTAACTCTTAAAACCAGAGAAAGAAATAAGGCTGGCTGTCCTAACGAGGAATGGCACTTCACTGACTTAATCCCTTAGAGCACCTTGTAACATTAAGAGATTTGATACCCCGCACCTATGCACAAAGGAAATCTCTCACACACTACCAGACGCCTAAGAATAAGGAATCAGTAGAGACTGACGTCTAGCCGCTTTTTATCATATCTGCAGAGATAGTCGCTGCCTTTACCGATTAGCTACGTGAGCGCTCCTCATAGAACAAGAAGAACAACGAGGGGGGGTACTCCCCCCAGTGGAAAGACTGCGGATAGGGCTCAAATACCAGAATCAAGATCCAAGGCCTTCCCCCTCCCCCGATTCTATTCAGGACAGGCGAACCAGAAGGTCTAGTCAGAGCCGCCAGGTTTGGAACAAAACAGTCTCGCCGGAATCAGGAACAAGGGATAAGCACCGTAAGGAATTCGATTTCGATAACATCACGCGGATAGAAGGGACATAACAAAAGAGGAAGTGAGACAGGGCTTAATAAAAAACTTCTCGTCTATTGCCCTTGTAGTTGCAGAGGAGAATCCTCGGTATCTTTTCTTTTGGCCCTGCAAATAAGCTTTCACTTAACAGAGTGGCTAGGGATTTTCTTTAAGTAGCGCCTCCTTCCTTTCCTTTCCTTTCGCATTTCTTCTCGACCAGGACGGGTGAAATGAAATGCTCTAATCTAAGCCCGATCGGGGGATATAGGCATAAACTCTCAATTCGACGTCTACTCTTTCTCTTATCAAACTCATTCACATTCATGAGCAGCTGCTTTGGAACAGAAAGAAGCTACCACGCCACGGATTCCCCGATCAAGCTTGCATCCGCGCAAGTACGAGAAAAGCTTGATAGAGTGTTCAATAGCTGGATCAACCGGACTTTTGATATGGATTGGATGCTGAATCCACGTCTTTCGGCAGATGGAAGTCTTTGCGGAGAAGCTAGCTGAATTTTGAAGTTTTCCGCCTGTTAATACCTTCGGTCCTGCATTTCATCGGTATTGTATTGCTGCTACCTAAGTAAGATGTCATAGGCCTAAGAATAAGCGCTTGAGGCCGAATCCTTGGATAGGTTTGGAAGTGGAAAAAGACTAGAAGCGAATTCCACAACGGGTTCTCTCAACAGATGAATTCAACCCTGCTTAAAAGACCGAAAAAGGGCTATTGAGCCCTGAGTTCAACCGTTGAATTGAAGAGATTATAGCCTTAGACCCAGTTCAGTTTGATGGAACCACAAGGAAGTCTACACGAACAGTGGCAAAAGCAGCCTTATTCAAAAGATATGCTTTGCTTGTTAGCCTTTCACAAACCTGATAGGTAGGCCTGGATGCATATGGTAACTTTGAGTCAAAATCAACCTATCTCATTGCTGCTAATCAAATACAAAGGGATAAGCCCGATGGTGATAAGAACTTTGTTTGGAGGCCAAAACACAAAGAAAAAGGCAGGTTTTTTTTATTTGCCTGCTGACCTTTTCTAGGCCTCCTTCCCGCGGAACTGGATTGTCGATATCGACCGAATTTGTACTAACTGAAGAAGAAAAAAGATCTTTTTTCTGCAACACTGCCTCTGTTTGAGGCGCCCTATCATTGCGTTTCCTGCTGATCTTATTCAGACTCCGAGTGATTCCCTATTCCATTTTTTTCTTTTTTTTATATGAAAATGGCAGCTTACTAGACAACGCAGAAGGTTTATTCTTTCCATAGATGCCCGATTCGTTTCCTATATACGCTTCCGTTCCATCCGACTACATTGAACTCCTACTAAAAAAGCGCGTAAGGGGCCACCCACCCTCTCTCCCTTACCCTCTCACTCCCTAAGGAATGAGAGGCCACATCTAACTCTGGAAAAAACTTTCATACATAAGGTCATTTTTTTCCTATGGATTCCTCCAACCCAATGAAGAAAAGAGTATAAGGAATTCTTTCTATATAAATATTCATACAAAAAGCAAAATGGTCAAAGCATATCTTACTGAATAATCTGACTGAATGAGGAAGAGCTCCTTATGTAGTTTCACTTTACCACCATCTGAAATGCGCGAAACTTCGATTGGCGGAAGCCAGTCCATGAAGATTCTCCCTTTTCTTACGCGAAATTCCCCTCTTTCGGTAAGCATCCAGTATCTCATCAAATGAACATTTCTCTAAGCTTATCCTGTAGGATATACGTCGTTTGAAAGCTGCTTCAAGGATCCAACGAATAGCTAAGGTTTGTTGACGATCCCTGGCTACAATCCCGGGGACATCATAAATAGTACCTGCTACTCTTACTTTTTCTACTTTGCATATGGGCTTTATATTCTCTACGGCGTCAACCATAAGTTTGATTACATCGCCTTCAGTTCGAGCTGGGCGATGAAAAGTTTTATAAACAATAGCACGAACCTTCGTTCTTTTACCAACTTTCATGTGAAAGTTGACCAATTTCTTGATCAATTGTTTTTGCTCACTATCTAAGCCCCCCATATAACTGAGAATTTCCGAGCAATTGGAAGCAGCTCCGGCACCCGTTGATTTTGCACCTTCTAACATAACAGAGTCGATCATTCTCCTAACGCTTTTTCATTCACGATTTTATGTTCGTCATTCTTTGTCGATTCTTCCCCTCTTATATCTTATATATATATATTATATGATTAATGATTCTTTTCGAACAAACTGGACGAGGGGATGATCCGGACCCAGTTCTATTTTCATATCACTGATGATCTCATAATCAGTCCCCACCTTCGGGACTCGCTGTTGGACAAGTCCCGAAACTCTTTTTAAGTTGAGCTGATTCTTCAAGAGGAGTCCGGCTTCCGCCTGGAGGTAATGCCATATGCTAAGATGCTAAGACCGGATAAGCATGACAGTTACTTTGCATTCAATAGCAGCTCCTTCTGTCCTCACAGTGTCCTTTTCACGTGCACGTGGATATCGTAACTCTTGATCGGACTGGAAGGGACACTGGCTTCATTCCTATCCCAAGAGCGAGTAAGGATCCAAGGCAAGGTGACGAAGGTAAGAGGGAAAGTGCTAAGACCTTTAATGCCCCATCTAGGGAGATAAAAGGACTTAGAGCCTTTCTTTTTTCCCATGGTCTTATCTTAGAAATCCTTAGAATCAAAGATCAGGTTATTTCCTGGCTGCAGAAAGGTTGAAGGTCAAGGGATGGACTGTTTCTTTGCCGAGATAATACCCTGAGCCCTCACTGAGCTCGATTGTTAGAATTGCTTTCCCAAGAGAATAGAGGTTAAAGAGCGGCCAGAGTGACTAGGAACGTCTCTCTCTGATAGATCAAGTAGCCATTACGAGAGAAGCAGAGGGATCCGAGGTACTCCTCCTGGGAAGTACTACTTCTTTGTAAGAATCGCTAGATCCAGTTGCAGTGCGACTAACTCACTTCATCATCTTGATACCTTACTTAACCACGGTACAAGATTATATGGTTTTGGAACCAATACAGATAAGTATTTATGATCTTCCTAATCAGAAGAAGAAGAGGCGTCGGGTTACTCTCAGAGTTTCTTCTTCTAAGAGAGATCGTAAGAAGACTGAAATCTCTACCCTTTTAAACTTCATTCATCAAATAAAAAGGATGCCCATATTGCAATGAGTGTAGTAGACGGGATGCGTCTTCTAAAAGACGCTCCTATATACACAGTTCACGATAACTTTATAACAACAGCTGAATATAGCTATATTATACCAAAGATTTATTACGGCGTCTTTCGTAACATGGGCCCTCCACTTTCAATCATCAACGAGTTCATCTATATGAATGTTTTTGAACATAGTTCTAATGAACCTTTCACTACCAGTAAGGTAATATCAAAAGAGAGGCTGAAAACAGCCTTAGAGGCTAATGTACCAGAGAGCATAAAAAAGAACAAGAAGATGATGGCAACTTGGAATGAAAGGATCTCGGGTATACTGACCGCTTAGTTTTATGGCAAATGGCAGTTCTTGTTGATTCTCTATTTATACTGTGGATAGTCGATTTTTTAGAGCGAGCGCGAATCTTTGCGGGATTCAACAAACAATTCATCAGTTGTTGAATCATCCAATTTTGCTGATTCAACTTACTCTTCTCAGGAAGCTCCTAATCTCACTGGCAGTTGAATCATGTCATTTAGGTGATTGATTCCACTTACATCAGTGTATGTAATACGAATACTAACATCACAGGTATGTAGTCGCTAAAGCGAAGCTTTTGGAAGGAAGGTTGACTATTTTGTAGGGCTGCTCTCTTCTGCGTCGACTGCTATGTGCTAAAGGCTGCGGAATAAGAGCGGTAAGGCTTTCTGGATTCACCCCATCTTCTTTTCTGGGCCTTGAATATTAAGCCCAATCTGTGGTTTTGTCATACAATAAGATAAAATTTGTTTGGACTCGTTAGGGTTGGCCCATTACCTTGAGTGAGGCCTAACGTGTACACCTCTTGTTGTGATCTTATCCACTGATGGGTCTTGCTCTAAGCCCACTATCCTAATAGGTCCCTCTTGTGTCGGGTTAAGGCTCCACCTCATGTTGGGTTAAGGGCTTAGTTGAACCCAATTTCTTCACTTGTAGTCTAGGGCTTTGCTTGGCATTGGGCTTCGTTGCTTTCCTGGTCTTGGATTGAACCTAAACCAAAGTCTATAGGCTGAATTAGGAGAATGGAAACCTATTGGTTCTGCAGAGCTAAGCCGGTAAGCAAGAAAGGAAACTGACCGGGAAGTGCTATTCACTCTTCCTAAAAAGCTTTTTTGTCCTGGCATTCAAGACTGGCATGTACAGTGAGAAGTGCGCAAGACCGGAAAGACTGCTAACACCGGTTAGTTCTTTGCTCTCTGTCAATCAATATCAATAATGGAACTGGCTTGCTAACAGAATCTGTAACAGGATAGCTTTCAAAATATTACAAACTTGAAATAGCTTAACTGTCGCAATTAGCTTCCCTGACTTGCTTTGCTAGCTTCTACTTTAATGCAGAACTCCCAATAGCAGGAATTACACTCGATGGATTGGTGAAAGAACCCGGCTTTCTAGCTTGACCTTTACTCTTCACACGAAAGCTTTCGGGACGAAGTGACTCAAACAAAGCAAAGCGAAGAGGTTCTTTAGCGTAGGCTAGTCAATTTACTTGGAGTAGCTTTCCCGCTGCCCTCCCAGTTGAAGTCATAAGGTAAGCAAGCCTCTCTAGTGAGAGTTCTTACATTGAGAGTAAACTTACTCTCCTATGATAGTGCTAGGTCCTTCTATTCCTAATCCCTCTGTCGATAAGCTGCTAGGCAGCATCCCCGGAAGGACCTATGCGTGAAGGTAGTTTAGGAATGGGGTTGGGCAAGAAGCTCGATGCAGGGAGTCCCTATAATCTTTTAGATCGATCGGGGCTTTGCTCCAACACTTAAGCTTTCACCCAAGGTATTTGGCTACTCAGCTTGAAGCAGGAACAGAGAGAAGGCTCCAATCCAGCGTTCTTTAGAAAGTTTGGGATATAATATAGGGTCAATAAGGATCATTTACCCCTGAAGAAGTTTCCTTTAACACTCAACGGTCAGTTTGTGTTGCAAGGAGATGAGGAACTTTACTACGAGTTCCCGGAACCATGGTGTGACCCACGGACCAAGGTTCGAAGACCTGGGTTGGAGATTTTCTTTGCTGAAGCAAGAGATCCGGAATTGATCAAGACCTGGTTTAAGGAAAAACGGGAAGTTCCCGCAGAAGACGAAGATTGGGTGAAGCACTTATGTTATGGTGTTCTCCGCAAGATGTTTCAGTTTGCCGATCCCGAAGAGCGAGGTTTCGATCCGACAGCCTTAATGATACCTCCCTCGGACCACGTTTCCCATGATTGGAGCGTGGAGTGCAAGATGGATAACGGATCCTTGAATTTATAATTATTCCTCGGAAACCGCAGGGTTCGAAGTCTCGTCCACGCCGGACTGCTCTAAGGCCTAATCAGGGATCAAGTCCATTCTCTCTGTACCGATAATAGCGTAAGCTTTTAGCCGGGAATTAGGCGGTTAGCTGGACCGAAATCACTTAAACTAGGGGGGGCTTTTTTTTTTTGTTTGCCCCTTGACTCTTTCTATTGAAAGACTCGAGAGTCGTTGGGTTCAGTCAGGGGAAAGCTTTCATAATCACTCTTAGTCTTAGCGGCAGAACTTCACTCGTTGGTTCAACAAAAAGAGTACTTTTTTTTCGTAAATAAGGAAAGGAGTAGTTCTTCGTGTCGTGGTGGAAGCCATTCAATCGTCATCTGATAGAGGCTCTGCGCCTTTGAACAGGATAAGGGGAAAGAGAAAAGAGCTTTGCCAAAATCCCCCGTCCGCGGACTCATTCGAGGCGGAGTCACTCGCTAAATAAAGAGAGAATTGTTGTCAACGTCCGCACCTAAATCTGTTGATCCAGAAAGACCAAGGCTAGAAGCTACTGCTCCCTTTGAACATCAGTATGAAAATTACACAATGGATGAGTTCTTCCATAGGGTAGGATAAAGTGAAAAAGAAAGGTATTTGAACCAGGGCGGGCTGAGGAGGCCCTATGTAGTATTTCTTTTCATGGGTGGTGGGGAGGTTTAAGGGGAATATATGTTTGCATCAAGGTATATTGTTTTCCAAAATGTTGATGGCTTGGAGTTCCATATCTCTGAAGAGAAGGAGGCGGGCGCAAAAGCCTCTTCTGGATCTTGATCCGAAAGTGACGATGCAACAAAGGCTTACTCCACAGATTCGCCATCAGCATATCCATAAGTACTTTAAAAGTCTGCAATCGGTAACTTAATTAAGACGGCACTCCTTTCATAAGAACTCCCTTCTGATATTATACGGAGGCATTAGTTAACCCGGCGTATTCGTAGCGATAAGGCTACTAAGGTCCACCCCTGATTCTGTTTCTGTTACGAAAAATATGTCCTCATCCTCGGCCAGAGGTACCTCTGCGATCCATAGCCCAAAAAAGTGAAAGACTATCGGTGTAAAGACTCTCAGCTAGCCTCTATCTTTTCAAGTCAGAAAAGCTGTACCTTGACTATACCTATAAGACCTATGCAAGCCGGGCAACCTAGTCCCATAAACATGAACTAGACTAGCTCTCACAAGCTCACTCACGTACGCACCTACGGCAAGGGTGCTGCTATGATATTTTAAGATAGTTGTGGAGGAGCGGCTGTGAAATGGCGATTCCCCTTTCCATTGAAACTTCATTTCATTCCGCTTTCTATGCTTTATACTCGTTAATCGTATTCAACTCCTTTCCTTTTTTCGCTTGAACCGTGAACTGAACTTCCGCTGGCATTATCGGACAGGATTGAAGAATACCGATACGAGACGAACTTTCTTCTATTTTTTTTTTTTTCAATTAAAGAATTCTGCTATAAGTGGGTTTGATTTTCCAACTATTGTTGTGTCTCTACCCTGGACTATCATCCCTCTTCAATTTTGCGTAGTCTAACAATAGATCTGATATGATCATTGTGTAGGATAGCTATCGCAAGATCTCAAGGGTATCAGTAAGAATAGAAGCCATTTCTACTATATCTACCCTGGTTATGAGAGGAAATCAGCGTTGAAGCATTAATTTCGTACAACCAGAGTATGGCTTCGCTGGTTATGCTATAACCTATCCCACTGATATTGTCCTATCTGTTAGATACAGAAACGAGACATCCTATAGCAGATTCTAGAGAAATAACTAGTTGATAGGGCTACTATCAGAGACCCGCTTCTTTCTCTAAAGGGTACGGTTTGGTGAAGATATCCACCAATTGCACCTCTGTAGGAACATAAGAAGGATGGTACTATAAAGGCGGTAAGTTTCCGAAACAACAATATAAATAACGTAAAGGTTGGCCAGATAAAGCTACTTTCTTTGGAATTTATCCCTACCCAACCACCAACCCTAGGCTCGTAGAGTTGTTGCTTCTTGAGTTCCTTCTGTAGGGAGGAAGCGAAGCCTTTAGGTCTATCCCCTTAAGTCAAAGCCACGAAACCAGATTTTTAATTTGCATCAGACAACTTCTCATTAAGAATTTGATTTGTTGTCTGCAGTTTCATTAGCTTTTTCATTAGTGATTTGGCTACCGCTTTTCCAATGTTGTGATCTACCCAACACATATCATTTACTTCAATGGGTAAAGTCTCTCCATCAGGTTGAGTAATCCTCTTACTGGTCAGTTTAATCCCCAAACTGTAATCATATTCTTTAACACCGACAGTCAGGTTGTCCCAATCAACCGTGAATTGGTTTTTGATTTTGACTTGCATCCTACGAGAAGGGTTAGCGAGCTGTTCTCTGAACCATGGAAGATCGACCAGGTGTTTAGCAGCTCCTTTGAACTTAATTACATCCGTGTCTTCTTCGGAAATATAGCCATATGCTTTTGGCGCCAAAAAGAATCCTTCTTTGATTTTATCTTCTAATTTAAACAACCCTAAGACTTTGGAAGATATTATGTTATCTGGAAGAGGATTGGCAAGAACGATAGAGTCTGTGTCTGTGTAGTAGCAGTCATCCCTTGATATAAATGGGTGCATGTAGATCCTAGCGCATGCAGTGATTGCGGCGGAAAGTTGAACTGCGGAGTTCTTTGGCTGAGCCCAATGAAAGCTATCATCAGCCGTAACAGTATGATAGGATACCATGTATTGGTTTTCTTTAATCGGACGACAGCCAATGAAGGAATCTTGTTTCATCAAAAAGTGATAGCGCTCGCTATCGCATAACTCCGTTTTAGTGCTATTTGGGTGAATACCAAATCTTCCATAGAGTGAATTCATAAGGATTTTATAAACAAATGACAAAGCTTCATTTCCATCTTTCTTTGCCTGTAATCGACTCTCGAAGTGATAATTAACATATTCTTTGAAAGGGCTTTCCTTCTTCTCGAAGAGGTACCCACTGAGTGGAATCACAGTGTAGCCTAGAGATTTAGCATACTTTAACACGCTATCTTTCATCTCACCCACATTTTTGACTGTCACATTTTCATGAGCAAAAGAACCCTTTCTACCAAGACCAGGGCATAGACTCTCAGCAAGGCTACCTAGCTTTCCAGGAAGCAGATGCAGAGAGTCTCGAAAGCTAAAGATTCTTTTATTACCCGCGTATACGCCTAATTCATAAATAATATTATTTCTCATAAGAGGTTTTAGCCGGTAATTCGGGGCATGTATTGCAAGATGCTTCAGGATAAAAATCCCATCGAATCGTGAGAAGTTGTGGAAGTACACGGTTTGTATTGCTGGGTTTTGTTTAATAATTTAAATAATCCTATGTATAAAGTCGCTAAGTAACTTAGAGCTCCTTGCTTGAAAGCTTTTGAAGACTTCTGAAGTGTAATCCTCGCTGAAGTATGAATCGATTCGACTATTGTTTTTGATGTTATCACCAGGATGAACCATCATAACACCGGCAGCATACGGTTGGTGAATTTCATCAAGTAAAAGAGTCTCAGTGTCGGCAACCAAGAACGGGTTTAACTCCTTAGAATTGCATTTAACAGGAGTTATACTGCTGTAATATGTTTTCTTACGATTTCTTATCTTTTTAGGTGTAATCGTTGGCAAAGAACCGACCTCTACTTGATTACGAAGGGCCTCCTCCAGTTGTTTAGTTCTGTCATCAGAAGAAACGGATAGAATTTCTATCTTTTTACCCGCCTCCGTGTAGAAGCGAATCCCGACTCTAGGCACTAGTTCCCCCACGTATGACTCACCTTTATATAAAATACGACTAAAAATATGACCCAAAATGACCTTTTGGTCTTGTCTTCAGAGATAGACTTGAAGACCCTCAGCCAACAATTTACTGTTTAACTCAACCAGCCTTTCACTACAGCTGTTTCATCCACTACAGCAATATGCGATGTAGCGCATTCTCCCTCTTTCGCATATCTTCACTACTGTCAGATAGCTAGTAAGCAGTTCTTGCATTTCCAGTTTTGGTAGTTGTTGTCCGAGCTCTTGTCCTTCCTCTGTGATTCAAGACAAAGAGTGTAGATCACTAGCCCTTACTCTCAGTCACTGATTCAAGGACGAATACCGAGACAGCCGTTCCCTTGCCGGTCTACTGCCTGATGACTTTACATCGCTAAAGAATCAGTAATTGACGGCAAGAACTAAAAATCAATAGGAATGTAATAGCTAAAGCTATGCTTTTGGAAGGAGCTATGGAATTTTATTTCTAGTGCTGCTAGACAGAGCAACACTCCTCTTCTTGTTGGAGGGGATTTCCATTCTATTCTTGAAGCTGAACAAGCAACGGCTGAGTTAACGCTATAGGCTTTCGCGTCACCCGTTGCTTGTTGGAGCAATGTTAGCACAAGAGGTTGAAGGGAAAGAAAAAGCCATCTACTACTTGAGTAAAAAGCTACTCGAGTACGAGACACGGTATACTACACTTGAAAAGCTTTGTCTCGCACTCGTATGGGCCACAAAGAAGCTTCGCCACTATATGCTTACTCACACAGTGTATGTGGTATCAAAGATGGATCCACTCAAATTCCTCTTTGACAAGCCAGCCCTCAATGGAAGGATTTCAAGATGGATGGTCATGCTCGCCGAATTCGACCTTAAGTTCATCCCTCAAAAGTCGATCAAGGGAGCGGTTGTATCAGACTTTCTAACAGACTTTCCAGGCGAGAGTGGGGAAGTTAACAATGAATTCCCGGATGAGCATTTGTGCACGACCAATACCGATTCGTGGGAGCTTTACTTCGATGGTGCTTCAAATCAAAACGGGTGTGGTGCAGGAGTCATCCTAATATCTCCTGACAAAGAACACATCCCCATATCAGTACGACTGGATTTTGAAGCAACCAACAATGCTGCAGAGTATGAGGCATGTATCATTGGGCTCAAGGCCGCGATCGCCTTAAACATCAAAAAGCTCCAAGTGCACGGAGACTCATTACTCATCATCAATCAAATTTCCAATAAGTGGAAAGTGCGGAGTGAAGTGAAGGCCTAACACCCTATCAGATATATCTGGAGACTATAGATGAGCAATTCGATGAGTTAGAGTACAAATATTTGCCCCGGAAAGACAACCAATTCGCGGATGCTCTCGCGAAATTGGCCTCAATGGTGAACATTCCCAAAGAGTTGAAAGAAATGCCTCTTGTGATTGAGAAAAGGCACGAGCCAGCCTATGTCAATGCTCTAGATGACAACAACGAGAACGAAGAAGAAACTCCATGGTACACGGACATCTTCAACTACATAGATCAAGGGAATATCCACCCAACACCACTAAAAGGGCGCAAAGAGCTCTGAGGCTCCTGGCCTCACAGTTCATCATTCGACATGGAAACCTGTACAAGCCAATGACAGATGGGCCACATTTGCTTTGCATCGATAAGCCTCAGACCGTTAGAACCATGGAAAGCATCCACGCAGGAGAATGCGGTCCACATATGGGTGGAAAAACGCTTGCACAAAAGATCATGAGGCAAGGTTACTTTTGGACAACCATGGAGAGAGACTGCCACCAGTTTTGAAAAACTTGTCCAGAATGCCAAATTCACGCGAATTTGCAACATGTGCCACCATCCATGCTCTATAGTCTCACTTCCCCGTGGCCCCTCTCAACTTGGGGCATTGATATCATCGGAAAAATCACGCCATCCGGAGTCGGTGGCCATGAATACGTGCTAGTAGCAATCGATTACTTCACAAAATGGGTAGAAGCTCAGTCATATGCTAAGCTCACGGCTAAGCATGTGGCAAAGTTCCTGGAAAGAACCATCTTCTGTCGTTATGGGGTCCCCCATGAGATAATCAGTGACCAAGGAACCCATTTTCAAGCAGAATGCGAAGACTTACTGGCAAAATACAAGATTCAACACCACAAGTCCTCTCCATACAGGCCACAAATAAATGGGGCGGTGGAGGCGGCAAATAAGAACATCAAGACAATTGTCAGAAAGATGAGCAAGCATTACAGAGATTGGCCTAACAAGTTGCACTTTGCTCTATGGGGATACCGTACCTCTGTTCGAACTTCAACAGGTGCAACCCCCTATTCCTTGGTTTATGGCACCGAAGCAGTTCACCCAATTGAACTGGAACTACCTTCCTTGCGAATTGTACTAGAGAGCGAAATTCCCGAAGCAGAATGGGTCAGAGCTCGTTATGAACAATTGGCTCTACTTGATGAGAAGAGATTGGCGGCCTTACATCACGTGCAAGTCTACCAAAAGAAGATCGCAAGGCACTTCAACAAGAAAGTGAGGCCCAACAAGCAACGGGTGACGCGAAAGCTTTAGTTTTGTTCACAGGTAAAAGTGATTGATGTCATACCAGCACGGAGAATGCCCGTTTAGTGTTCAGTGAAAACATTAAGGTTACACAACCTCGATCATCCTCTGATGAAAAACTAATGGGCTTCCACGCCCGCAGCTTCTGAACATTAAGGCTGTAGCGTTCCTTATATGTATTAGGTAAAAAAAGCAAGATGAGATCGATCCAAAGATCTTCTTTCTAAAGAGATTCGATTCGGAACTATTATATGTCCAAGGTCCAATATTGATTATTTGAGTCACCTTAAAGAGTGATTCAGTCGAAAGGAAGAGCTCTTTTTCGAGTAGTTCAGGCTCTCCTCTCAGGTGGGTCAGACCAAACAAAAGTAAGAGTAGAAAGAATAGCCCGAACTGACTGTAAGGAAAGAATCCCAGGCCGATAGACAGGCTTTCATTGACCTTGAAGTCAGAGATCAGGGTTTTTCTTTCCTGCAAGAAAGAGAAAATCCTTCATCTTATTATGAGTAGCCGCCGCAGGGGCTCTCTTCTCAAACAAAGGTGGGATCTCTTCCGGCAGCAGTCATCCTTAAAAGCTCCTTATATTCTCCAGAGTTTAACAACTCAGTAATTCGCATACCAGAGTCTAGCAACAAAGCTTCGTCACCAGCTCTACAACTCGTTCCTTTCCATTCTTTTTCCCCCACTCCAGCTTCCATGATATGCCCAAGACCTTTTATTACTAAGACAAAAGGAATTGGTCAACAAGGAGACTCTCTGATGCCTCTCGATGGCTTGAAAGCTTTTCTTTGACTACCATTAATAAGGATAGAATAGGACTTGGAGTCTAAATGCATTCATTATATAATGACTTTATTGAGAATGAGAGATAGAGGAAACTTAAGATGAGAGAGCGTGTCTTTATCTTTAATGAATTTCCATTCCAATCTATTACCATATGCTTTGTCAAGATCGTCTTTGATGGCCAGAAGGAGAAGGCCCATCGTTCCTCAACCTGCGTCGCTCCTACTAATAGTATGTTTGATTTCCTACACCACTAAATATACTATGAATATACTAGGACATTCTAACAAACAATAAATAAGAAGACGTCCAGGGACAAGTAGGCTGCCTTGTAAAGGTCCAATGAGGTCTGGTAAGAAACTTATCATTCTCCCCACTCATATTTTAGCCACTATTTTAGACTAGGTCAACCATAGACCAATCGCTATGAATTGATGGACAAATTAGGGCTTTGTGACTTAGGAGATGAGGCAAATTCTATTCAAATTCTGATGGAGAAAACATCTCTCATAAATCTTAGCTAGAGCAAACCATATAGAGGTACTGATAATAGGCAAGCATTCTTGATAGAAATTGGCTTGGAAAGGAGACTGAGTTCAGGTAAGAAGAGGGTCAATTTTCGCATGTCTTCTTTGCTTTCATGGCCCAAATAGCTGGCCTATATTCCTCTCTCTTACTTACCCTTTCATTCCAAGTAGGCGATCCGATCCATTGCTATTGATGCTTGCTCTGGTGCTTCTAGCCTCGTATACGGATCTGGATCACGATCTCGATATGGAAGGTATGCTGCCCTTTTTTGGAGAAAGAACCAAATTCTTCATCTTGCTCCCTGTGCAACCTGCCCATTTTTTTAACTGTCTACGGTTGTCAGCCTGCCATTCAATGCAATTCACATGAGCCTAGGAACCAGTCATGAACATTTTCTCAAATTTGGATAAAGAGGGAGCAAGAGTAAGCCTTCTTGATTCCAGCAGTTATGCCCGGTAGAGTTAAGATCAGTCCTGGAAATACTTCCTGGCACTTAGGATTTTCCTGATGACCCAACTGGGATTGTAGCCTAGTAAATTTCTTGCTGCTTCAGATAGTCGGTATGGACCCAGCCACAGTCTTTTCTCAAGGACCCGGAGATGTTTACAAATGCTTGTTCCACAGGTCAAGACACCCCTGCAGAAAGTTGGTATTCAAGAGACGGAAACTATGTCAAGAAGGTGGAACTAGGAATAAGAACAGGGACCCACGTCGAGCCATCCTGACGGACGAGCAGCATCAATTGAATCGGCAGACACAAAGACGAAGACAGAGACGAGCTAACATGTAAAGTAGTGGAATGGAAAAGGATGGTAGCCCACCCAGGACAGCACATAGAGTAAGGTTGGCTCTATGCGAGAGAGGAAAACCGCATGGACACGGCTCCTTTTGGATAGATCGTCAAGCTATTTACCCATATAGTTCTTATCGCGAGGGTGAAATACAATCCATTACATCTGGATTGAAACTTGAGAACCTCGAGAACCAAAGATATAAACTGAAAGATAGAAGCGATCTAACAATTTGAATATGAATAGGAAAGCCTTCAGAGAAAAGAGACATGGACAATGTATCCTGAACAGTATGGCAATCTCTTCCTCTTTCGATTGGCAAAGAAGCAATAATAGTAAAACGATAAAAGAAGCAACTCCTTGTTCCGTAAACCGGTCTTGTTGGAATTGAATCAGAATATGCCCAGAAGAGGATTGATGGCAGAGAATGCGCAAAGTGACAAATGTGAGAATCAGCAGCCGTCTCAATAGTAGCATTCCCCGTTTAAGATGATTCCTCCCCCCCGGACACCCTTAAATGGCCTCCTCTCCTTTAAAACTTTTAGCGGATTCGATAAGCTTTGTGATTCCTACATAAAGGGATGGGAGCCGAGTCGAGACGTTGATGCTTCGAAGCCACCTCATTAACCATTGGTTTGAGATTCGATGCTTGGCCAAAAGGAACAGACATTTCAGCCACTTGGTTAAGTCATTCCATCGGACCAAACAAAGGCACTTGATCACATCTATCTATTTGGAGAGACGGCAGGAAATTCATCCTATCAGTCAGTCGATCGATCGGATCCAACCTCCTCCTAATTCATTCTATCCAGCAGGTGGCGGGTGATCGTGCCGGCAACTCCAGAGGGATCATTCCCGCGAACGGAGGATGGAAAGTCTCGCGCACGCCGAGCAGCACAAAGAGCTGCAGGCACTCCACACTAAACTGCGACGATGGACCACCACCTGACTTCGTTGCTTGTATGCTTGGACATATATAGCCGAACTGGACGCCTACAGAAGTCAACCTTTCTAAATGCACACGCTTTACTGTGCGGACGGAAAGCCCTCGATTAATACCATGGGTAGAATAATACAGCTTCGAAGACGAATAAGGGTATGGCAAACGTCACCTGAAACTATGCACTTAGGATCTGCCTCAAAAATATGCTATTTGAGCTTTGAAACCGTCTTCTTTGTGGCCGGGTAGCTATCCATGACTTGTTGAGCGCCCCTTCCTCCTTCCTTCCGGACTGGCTTATCATAAAGGCCAGTGAAAGGGTTAGGACATAGAAAATTCTATGGCAAGGACGTCTCGATGCGAGTCTCATATGTATATCGAATTGATAGAGAGAGTCTCACACTAACCAACCAACTAAGATGGATTCAACTGGTTGTTTGGGTGCCGAAGATATGCGAGATCGTATGTGGCCTCTTATTGATGCATTGGCTCTACGAGCGAAGTGCCAATGAGCGAAAGCTGCAGCTTCGTATCGACCGGGGATGGGAGAAAGAATTGATTGAATGCGGGCAAACAAATACAATTAAGACTGTAATAGGCATTCATTTTTGAAGCTTTAATATTCGACTTCATCGGATGCTTACTACACGTAAGAATCCTATCTTACTTGGGTTCATAACCGATCCTATTGAATCAGTTGCACACGAATACGGTCTGCTCGGGGTTCCCTTTCCCCTTGGCAGATAGAGCGGAAACAGAAAGGGATATATCCGCAGCTATTATCTGCTCTTAGGTTTAAGTTGTTCTTTGTTTCTCTCTTCATCTTCGGATTCCTATCTAATGATCCAGCTCTAATCTTGGCTTTATAGTGTTTTCGCCCTCTTTTAGTAAGCAGCTTGCGGCAGTGGTTTTCTCTTTGATTTCCGTTCACCTTTTCTTTACTAAACTACCACTTTCTGCTTGCTTTCCGTAGGAGCATACTCATTTGTAGATTCAAATTTGTATCTTTAGTTATGCAATATCTCATTTTTCACTTTCTAGATATCTAACTCCAGGCTTTCAAAGACTACCTATCTTCCTTGACTTCTTTCTTGCCGGAATGAACTTGCATTGGCCTTTCAAGACGCTTCTTTCCCAGATCGAGATAGATGAATGATTTGCCCTCCTCTGCTACCTTACAAAGACAGACAGAAAGAGAATCTGGAGTTCTGTTGCTTAATGGCCCGCTATTTCCGACTTAAGAAGGAAATAGAGTCAAGGCCGTAAGGAAGGCCGAAGAGAAAGAGCTAGAAAAGCCTGCCGGATCCGGGAAGGCGATGGATTTGCCCAGGTTCGGAATGTGCCCGAGTTGGAGAGATCTGACCCTTAGGCCTTTTCCGCTTACGGCTCGACTACGGATTGAGAAGTAGAAGTCCAACCGGAAAGAAGAGTCAGCATACGCCCCTTATTGATAGGCGCGGCCTTCTTCGATCGTTCCACTTCGGAAGTCAAGGAAGGAGCCGACTAGAAGTGTACTTACTAAGCTAAGAGAGGGGCGCTTTGCCCCTTGAGATTGGGTCCTTCGTTTGGAACTCCCCTTTTCCTTTCCCCTTTGACCTGTGCCAAACTCTACCTTTGCTGTTGCCAGGTGGAATAATTCATTCAACCTCGGTCGGCTCTTCTTTCATCTGGTCCTCTCCTTGCTTTCAAATAGTTATCCCATTCCTGCGGCACATGCGGTACCTGCTCTTGTTCTTGATGTGGCTCTTTCGGATAGATGCTCCTGTTCTTTCTGCGGATGCGCTTGACTTCTTTCTGAGTATCCCAGTGCAGCTGTCTTGTTCAAGCTATGGATCTTAGATAGAGAAGGAGTGTGAAAGCTAGCTCTTGAAAGCAGTGCGAGTTAGGCCCGAATCCAATCCCTGAAATTGGAATGAGATATCGAACAATTCATTCAACTGAAAATAAAGATTTTGTTTGTGTTCAGGGAAGTATGAAAGTCTGGGTATCCCGCCCGTGTTAGCTCTTCTTCTTCTGCTAAGGGTCATCCGTAGCTTTGAGCGAATCCCCTTTTACGAATTCTTTGGATGAAATACTCTTTTGTCAACTGCAACTGGAAACTGATTTCGCTTGGCCGCGGCTACTACAATTTTCAATTTGACAGCACGATAGATAGAGTCTGGGGCGATTCCTCGGCTCCTAGAGGCTCGAGAGACCTTTCCGACAAAACGTCGCGTCTTGCCGCTGGGTAAAGGCAGGCAGAGAGATGAAAGGACCACTTCACGCTGAGGTTCATAAAGGGAAATCCGGCCTCCTTGATCCTCGCCCCAAAGCCAACGCATGAGTTTGGTGCTCTCCATTAACCGCTCAAATCTTGTGCTCAAAGAGGTCCCGGTACCTTATTCTTGGAGCTAGGCTAAAACTCGTCCACATCTCCTGTCCGAACGATCATCTCCCGTCGTCCTTCCGGCTTGCTATCTCTTTATATCTCGAATCCCTCGTGATGGTAGGACTCTCTCTTCGCCTTGGCTGCTGATTAAATTGAAGACATCCTTCCTGCTTTTAGAGGCGCCATCTTTCTTAACTTAAGAAAAAACGTGACTTTCATAGGCCTCTAGGTGATCTTTTACTGGTGCTCTGCCTGAAAATACGAGAATTTCGTTTTTGAGACCAGTGCGATAAATGGGCTTTTGAGACTCCGTTTTGTTAACAGCAAGTATTGTTTCTTCCTTACTTTAACAAGTAAGCAAGTAAACTACCTTCACGGGTAAGGATCGTCTGTGCTATGAGTTTCTCTTCCTCGATAGTGATCTAAGGCAAGTAGAAATCCCTCTTACTCAATAGTGGCTAAGGCAAGAAAGTATGATCAATGATCTTCTGCTAATGCTAGCGTCTTTTTCATCTCTAATCTCATCTATGCTTCAGGAAAAAGTTTAACCTACCCGCAAAAAATCAATATAATAAAAAAGGGCTGGCTGCTCTCCTTAATTTCACAAAGAAAAGAATTGAGTGGTTTTTGCTCCTTGCCCTTAGTGAAGCGAGTGGCTTCTGCTCTCCAATTTAGCATTTGTGAGCGGCTTTCGCTTCTCTTCTTTGAAATCTAGATCTTCTCTTTCTGTGTCTATCAATCTTCCTGCCCCAAGCTGATGAATAAGCTCGAGATAGCCAAGATGGATGGAGTAGGGCTAGTCTAAGACAAGACAGACCGATCTCTATTCTCCTGCTCGCGTTTACAAGGGTTCCCACTCACTCTATTGAGTTACAGCCCTTGTTGGGTTCTGCAAGGAAGCATCTCGATAGGTCCGCAACTTGTGCTGTGGTTGATGCCCCACCCGAGCTCTAATTCCATACTCGATTCGCCGTGTCTGATAGAATTGTTTTCAGGTTTGAAGGAATTGATAGATGCGGGAAGGATTGCTCTAGATAGCACATCTTGGTCTTTTGCTCTTACAGATGCCAGTCTTTTTTCTGTTGATGCGAAATAAGTGGTCTTAGCTTTTACGAGATGCCCCTTGGAGTGTTGGATTGAAGGAGAGAAAATCCTAACACACTCGAGGTTTGATCTTCCAATCCTTGGAAGTTTAGACGGTTTCACGGAGGTACATCTTGATTCGTCTAGAGCGAATATGCCGCTGATGCATAAAGCTGTGTGGCACCTGCTGAATCATATAGAGTTTGTAGCTAGGCGTCACGCACACAAAGACCTGAACATTTCGTTAGACCGGCAAAATAGAAAACAAGACGAGCTGCTAACATGGAACAAGCCTCTCTTCCCTTGCTGCGGCTGGTCGCCCTAGTTCAGTCAAATGAGTTTTGAGAGGCGAAACCAAACCGCCTGACATCTATACAGCCGCACTTCCAAGGATCTTCTGATCGTAGACCACCCTACCGCCCGCACTTATACTTCCCCTCTATACCCTTCCCTAAAGCCTGGTCTGTCCACTCCACTCGGTTAAGTAAGTGGAGATTTACTTAGTTCTTGTCTATTTAGCACTAATTGCTCCTGTTTCTGAGAGCAAAGAAAATTGTTTCAGTTAGGTTCTTTACAACCAAATCAAGAACAGAACCTTTAGGCGGCACCAAAACAATGAGAATTGCCTCTCTTTCACCTTTCCTGAATGAAGAAAGACAAGAGATCAGTGCAATAGATACAGAGGGGAGAGAAACTGTCTTCGTTCGGTTCGGCAGAAGAAAGCCGAGACTTACTCTTTATCTTCAGCTTCAATTACAGAGCATTCTGCTTCCCGGCGAACTGAGAAATTCTTTGATTCGTTCGAGCGACGGAAGGCTGTAGTTGAATAAGTCGATCTTCTTTTCTTCTCTTGATTATCAATCAGTAGGCTTTGAAGCAGTAGTGCCCCACTATCAATCAGAGTAGGAGCTAACCACTACGCTAACGTAGGCTTCAAAGCTAAAGATAGGAGGGAAGGAGTGGAGTCAAGCCCTGACCGTCGTCCGCTCTGGTCGAGCCAGCCATCTAAGATGCTATCAAGGCGAGTCCTTGAGAGAATGAATTAGTGTAATAGATGACAGCCGGACATTCCGGAAGGATTGATGACGCATCTTCCCGGGGCAGTGAAGTCTCCAATAGAACTCTGACTTCTCGCCCCTCTTCTCTGCCACCATCCCCCAACCATATGGCTAGGGTAGAGTACCTCTCTACTCATGTCCCAGGACTACGGCTCATCTATAAAAATAACAATTCAATCGATTCCCTCTTACTACCTGCCTCTCTGTCCGGACCGGTGTGAACCCAGACTATTCTTTTGACTTTATTGAAGATTTATAGAGTATTAAGACAGCATCTAAAGGAGAAAAGCATTATAGCCCTATGGTTTCAGGCTTTCCGGATGTCCGGAGTGAGTGAGAAAGCCACCGGTAAACTCGAGGTAGACTTTTCCATGACATACATTCGGCTTGACGGGATCATAGCCTTAGCCATAGACGGAAAGGAAAGCTAGGCCATGTCCGCTACAGAATACTGTACTCTAGCAGCCCCCCCCTTGCCTTAACTTTCTTTCACTTGTCGACTTGTACCTTAGTTAGACCTCTCGAAAGCCATCTCACTTGGAAGAAGCATGTCACTTGGAAATGCCATCCAATGGCCTAAACCGCATCTAATTAGGCATTCAAACTATTTGACTGATGTAGTAGTAGTAGCAGCAAAAAGGAAACTGACCCCCGAGCATAACCATAGCTAAGCAAAATCAATTAGGCGATCCTTACTGTCGGAAAGACTCAAATAGGCCAACTCATTTAGTATAGTAAAACTCAACATACGACGAGGTTAGTTTACTAAAGGAAGGTGACGTACTCCTTAATCGTAGAGCTAACAAAGGATCCTGCCTGTAGCTTGTGGCTTTGTTAGTTGGCTTAATAGCTTGCTTGGTCCGATTGTTCATCTTGCTTTGCTGGTCCCGCTGCCCTTACCTACTCCAATCCCGAAACGAAAAGAGTAGTTCCCGTTCCCTATTCGTCCTGGTCCCTGTGAAAGGTCCAGTCGATGGGAAAGAATCCATGTTAAAGTCTTATTACCGAGTGCGAGCTGCTTTCTGTGGAAGGTTCGATTACGGGAAGGAAATAGAGGTCACAAGGTAAGGGACCGCTTTCCAAAAGCATAGCTTTAGCTATTACAACCCTTTTATGCGTGGAAAATGAATCAAAGCAGTTCTCCCTTACTCTAAGAAGTAAGCAAGTAGAAACTACCTCGACCTGCGGGTCTTCTAAATAAATGGTTCTTGTTTATGCTCGTATAGCATAAAAAGGATTCATTGGGGGGGCCATGAGAAATCCACTTTGTACCTTCGTATCTATAATCTAAACACTTCTCACCTCTGTGCCTTCTTTACTTCCCGGCTCAAGCAAGAGCCACAGTGACTGCAACAAGAGGAAAGCCACCTTAATCAGTCAAGCAAGTAATTTGAATAGGGATTATGAACAGGCCCTTACCTTGGCCTTAGCCGTTCGATTGATTGTTCTAAAGTCAAGCCTTTCACTTCATTGTTCAAGCTCTTGAACATGGGTTGAGTTCATACATTATGAAAGCTTTCCTATTCAAGACATACTACCAATTCCTTTGAAGCTACTACCACTACCGAAGCCGGCTTGCTTCTTTTGGTTACCGGTTGGGCTTTCTACCGATGGGAGATTAGTCAGCGGAAGACTTGCAGGCTAGCTCGTGCAATCAACGAAAAAAGCCTTCTCCATACTCTATCTTCTAAGTGAATTGGCATTACCTTAGTAAGCTAGCTTTCTAAGCTAAGCAAGCCCGGTTCTCCGGGCACTACGGTAGGACGTGGATCGATCATGACGAGAATGGACTTTTCCGTAATGTAATAGAAGAGTCACAGTCCAGTTCCCCCGGCTATCTCTTTTTTCTTACTAGTAATAATAAGAGATATGAATGAAAGCGGGTAAGGGCTTGGCTTAACCCTGTGTTCTCTCCTAATCAGGTCGGGGGCGGAGACCGGCTTCATCATTCAGTGGTAGAGTGTTCATAGAAAAGAAGGCGTCGCCCAACGAGTGGCAGATTTTGGTGGTGGATGCTAAGGCAGTTCCTTTTTTCTGGTTTCTGGAGAGAATCTCGCTCATGGAGGAAGAGTACGCGTGCTAGCGCGCTACGGCTTAGGCAGTTGATCGGATCAGATAGCCCTTCGGGCTACCGCACATAAAATTCCGATCAACAACTTGGAGGTATGGCTGAGTGGCTTAAGGCATTGGTTTGCTAAATCGACATACAAGAAGATTGTATCATGGGTTCGAATCCCATTTCCTCCGGCACGGAAGTGGAACGAGCGGGCGAAATTACGTGAGAGAAAGAACCGAACCCCTTGGTGGAGTCCAGTCCCCCGGAGGACTTAATAGCACTACTTAGTGACTAGGAGCAGAGAGCCCGTTGCGCCTTGGTTTTTTGACCGGCCTATCTTCTTTCTATAAGCAAGCTCCCTCCGGCCGGTAGGTACCTGGACGGCTCTCGGTTCTTGAGCATGTTGGGAGATTAGGCGGCAGTTGAAAGAGCTGCTCGAAAGCTTTACGAACAAGCGAAAAGGCCCTTAACTGAAACTTAAAGGGCTTTTCTCTTTATTCTTACTTAAGAAGAAAGTGTAGGGCGCTTTTCGATGAAGAAAACAGACTTTAGGAAAGTGGTTCAGGTAGCTCAGCTGGTTAGAGCAAAGGACTGAAAATCCTTGTGTCAGTGGTTCGAATCCACTTCTAAGCGGGCGAAGGGTCCAAAAAGGATGAGCGAGTTCGGTTCGAGTCTTGATCGATCGGGTAGATCTATATGCTTCGGAGGGTGAAACGAGGTGTAGCGCAGTCTGGTCAGCGCATCTGTTTTGGGTACAGAGGGCCATAGGTTCGAATCCTGTCACCTTGATGTGATGGGCTGATGTGCACAGACCCATAGGCTCTAAGGCTGACGAAAAAAAGCACATTTTTCATTAATGGTTAAATTATGTATTTACTTATCGTCTTTTTGTCCTTTCTTGGTAGTTCTGTAGCTGGTTTTTTCGAACGTTTTCTAGGAAATGGCTTTGTTGCCAACCATTCTATTGAATTTTTACTGCTCTTGTTTTTATGGATCTGTTTTTTCATATTACTTTTTCGAAGAACGAAACGATTCTATCTTTTCATCGTTATTTATTTTTTAGTAGTCGTTTTCTGTTCTTTATGTCGCATCCTTTTTTTCGGGCCTTTTTTGGAAACAGCTGTTACCACTGGTTTTATGCTGTATATGAACAATGGAGAAGGTCAACAACCTCCGCACGTGCCAGTTGGTCATGCTGACATTCCTGTAGTCAGAAGTCTGGGGCTCGAGTCAAATATACAAATGAGGGTTGCGGACCTGGAAGCGGCGAATTCCCCATTCTTGCCTCAAGATACAGGGGGTGAGTTTTGGGATAATATCCGGGTAAACTTCGAAACAGCGCCAAATCAGATCGAATATAACCGGCGTCTCAATTTCGAAGATATCGATCTTGCAGTACGAACCAATAAACAATTTACTTTAATCTTTTTTAAGGAAATCTTGAATAATTTGGAGAATCCCATTCCTAGATTGAATGCGATCAACACTATAAAAGATTTTTATAATGCATATGAGCTGGGAAATGGTATTTTGCTGCCCACAAACGAGGAAGAGCTTCACTTTGTGCAACAGGTGAATAATGACCTCGTACAACACGGGGCCCAAAGTCCATATTATCAAACAATTATCTATCAGCATGGTCATTGGGACTCTTAACGTTGGCTTTGAAGCAGCTGCATGGTACTGGCATTTTGTAGACGTGGTTTGGTTATTCTTTTTTGTCTCTATGGATTGTGTCTGGAAAGGTGGATACGCAGCCGTTTCGGCATCGATGGACAGATTTTTTTTAGATGGACCCTGATATAGGGAAGGGTCTTCCTGACTGGGGGACCGCAGATGTAGGGATGAGTTGTCACCCGAACTGCGTTACCAAAGCGATCCCTTGTTGGCGTAAGGTAGGTGTAGGTCCGATTCACCTATGTAAGTTCAATTCTGGCGGATCGTTCGTGTGGATTCTAAACCTTACTCCGGATTTCTTGATCTTCGAGGCGAGGCATATTCATATGTCGAAGAAGGACCATTTCCGCTCATAGAACCTGGAAAAAGAATCTACCTTAAGGACCGAGGGCGCGATGTGAGAGGAGCAGAGTTTCGTAGCCAAGTTAAAGACGTGCCAACTTTTCAAACTCTTTCTTAAGCGCTGGTTCTGCTTTCACTAGATTATGTTCGTTCTTTTTCACACATCCCTTTCTAGTGGACTTCTTTTTTGTCTAGGGCTAGAAAAGGAGGGGATACGTTTTAGCCTTAGCGGAGTCACTTCCAGATTCACTGGTGAAAGAACTCAAGTGAATAGATCTGGTTACCTTTTTTGAATACGTAATGCTCATAGGCAATCTACTTAGGTGAGGTTGTTATCAGATATCGTGGGCGGTACAGGAATCGAAATGACTCGTCTAGCTACTTCTATCTACGGGATTGGATCAACAATCTCTATCTCGTTCCATGGAGTGGTAGAAAGTTTAAGCCGTTTGGAGTGCTGGGGGAAGTAAGTTATCAAAGTTGTCGACTAAACGGCAACTCTTGTTCAATCGGTTATTATGGGGTGTTATAGCTAAAAAGGCTTAGCTTAATCCGCCAAGGGAGGACAACATCAATCTGTGACTGAGATACCGACATTGATGAATCTAACCTATAGAAATGCAGCTATCTTTGCCTGCCCCATCCGCCCTTAGTCAGAGAACCAAGAATCAAAGGAATTTGCCCTTTCTTCCTGATTTCCCTCCCTGACTCTGGGCTGGATCGATATCTTGGTCGATGGGCCCATTCTCAATTAGTCTTGCTAGACTATATTTCTTACCCACCCCTGCTAGCATAAAAAGAAGAGCTTTTCGGGCAGCGAGTCAGATCTTGGAATGTCAGTATGCGTCTTGACTTTTTATGTTCTAATCGAGATTAGCTTAGGTTGGTCAGTGTCTTTGTTAGGTCAAGGGGCGGTTGCTTTCTCTTGCCTTACTCGTTAAAGTAAGAAAGTAAGCAAGTAAACCCTCAAAAGATGTGCACAAGAGCTAAGCCTACTTCCCTAGCAACTTTCCTTCCTTATTCTTACTACTGTCTTGCTCGGACTGACTGCACTGACTGGAATGAAGATCTCCTTCGTTTTCTTTGCTTTAAGCTTTCAAAGTAAATTTTGAGTATAAGTCTTAGTAAAAGAAGTAGCTTCTTGTTAGTATATGAACTAGCTTATTCTCTTTAAAGGAGTTAGCTTCCTATTCGATAACAGGGGAATTGATTTCCACGAGGATTACTTTAGGATATGCTGACAAGGGAAATGTAAAATAAAACTCGAATCCACTCCAGGACAGGATAGACGGACGGAAGGGAGAAAGAACGGACATTAATAGGAACTAAAAAAGGCACCAACATCGGTGACTAATAGGGATTCCAGTTCTGGCATCCTCCTAATTCGAAGTTATAAGATAGGGAAGCCGGGATCCTCTACTTAATCCCCGGAAGTAACAGAACTCTCCTTAGTGCTTTGCAAGCACTAAGCAATTTCATAACCTTAGCTAAGGCTAAAGGCTAAGGAAGGCTAACAATAAGGGGTAGATTACTTTATGGTTGTTTACATGCTTAAGCAAAGCTTATGGAAGAGAAGAAGGAGTGCAGTCAATAAAAGAATAAAAGAAGAAGACACCGGCTTCTATTAGCTGACATAAAAGACAAAGATTCTTCGTTCTTTCTGAGAAAGAGTTCGAGATCAGAGAGGGCAGACCGGCCACAACGTCTGGCATAGTAGGAAATGGTGCCCTTGGCTCAGTCCTGCCAGCAGTAGTTCTTTCGATGCTATTACTATTGGGCAGAGCGCTAACCGAGGCTGAGTCTTGTGCCTCAACTTTCTATTATAGTCGAGTGAGGTCGCTTACTCTGATCCTACTGCGTAGATGTCGTCTAATAGGCTACGGCAAGAAAACGTGTATGCGCTAACGCTATATGGCTGCTGGGGGTTCACGCTCGGACATTTCTTGTTGGGTACGCTAGACCGGTGAATTGGGACCAGAACTTTTCAACTGCAAGAGAAAGTAGAACTGATAAAAAATAAGAGTATCGTCTGCGGCAAGCATCAAACCCTCATTCCAAAGCTTCAATTCCTACTACACAACAAAGGCAATATGCCCCAGTCGGTATGCCCAGGCAATCCTTACCCGAACCCGAATAGCATAGTGGCAGGCGGATCACCAGTGGGGAATATAAAAGGACTATTGATTTTACCCCGGGTGGGCTCTTTTATACAACTGGCTCAAAAGTCATCTTTTAAAAGCGTCTGATAGGGAACGCCCCTATTCTTACAATCGAGCATTTTGACTTAGATAGGTAGGTTCGCAAAGCCCCACCATCCTAACATGGGTCAGGATCGGTAGAAGAGGCCTGTCCTGCTTTACTTTGACTCTTTCCTTGACGTGGTTAGATTGCTTTGAACAGCCTAGTTTCTTGGTGGATTTTTACCCCCAACTTAAATTTCAATGAACGAGCATTTTCGGGGACTAGCCCACTTACCATTACTCCATAAGGGCAATTTTCCGGTCCTATTTCATGCGGAATCGTTTTAGATCGTGCCCAAGCCCGCCTCCACTTTCTTATGTGAAAGAGGTGCTTGCTTTATGAGACTGAGAAACTTTCTTTCTCATACGAGAACAAAGCACTTTCACCGGCTGTTAGCTTTCCTTTCTCACAATAGATTCGGGGGGAGCACTAGAAAAAATGTAAGGCTGGCAATTGCCACTATAACTAAACTGGCTTTAACAGCTGAAGTCCCAAGAATCTTTCCCCTGGCTTTCCTTGTTAGCCCAAGATCCATCCTTTAAAAAGCGATTGCTGTTACGGGACTTTGAAATAAGTCACTGACTTTTGGTGTAAGAGACAGAGACAGGGGCTTAAGCTGGCTTAGACAGAGAAAACCGCTGGTTCCTCTCAAGCTAAGATGCCTTCAATTCATACCCCCGGGTTGACTTTCCGCTCTGGTCTCATCAGTATTATAGACCGAAGGCTGTTGTCTTAGAAAGGGTGCAACTAAGCCGCTTGAGAAAGTAGATAGAGAGAAGGGGGTGTTGCTCCGGCAGTTTCAACACGGGTTCCTCTGTTATGGCTCGCTTGAGCCCAACTGGTTCGCATGGACACGCAACTGGAAATAGGATGATATGCTTCTTAACTGGTCTTGTTCAAAGTGAAACTATTTCAAGATCTTTTCAAAAAGATCAGTAAAGATGCTATTCCCGAGAACACTTACAACAATAAAGAGTAAAAGAAGACTAACTTGAGGATGTCACGTGGAAGCTTTCCAAAATCCATTTAACCGGAGACGGGATCAAAACTACTTAGATAAGTAAGGGCCTTCAAAAATTCAACATTAATTAATTGAAAAATCCCCTCAAACATCCGATTTATTCTTACCCACACGCCAAACAAGATCGAAAAGAATGTCGTTCCTGGGCCTATAAGACTGCTGATTTGCTTTATTTATGCTCTTCTCTCTTTACGGGTAATTTTATAGGATAGAGATCGGTCTTATAAGATTGCCTTTAGCCACCCCATCCTGACTGACGCTAGCCTAATTGAAACGATGTTGGAGCAAAAAGGAACGATTTCTCCCCGCGCCTTACTTTTTGAATGCTTTGGGCATAGTTTATAGAAAGATTCATGCAAAGGACTAGCGCTCCGTTGCTGCACTCTCGCAAAGCAGACTTCCCGATTAGGACTATAAGACATGGGGGAGAGGAGTTGGCAGCATTGCTATTGAATGGAATATAATACACTCTTTCTTTTCAGGTCGGGTTCAAGATTCAAGAATGGTCTCATCGGGGTATTCACCTTTCCTATTTCATTTCTGGTCAGCTCTCTCGTCTTTCCAGCAAATTCAAGGAATCTCGTCTACGAACTTATTGTCGATGTGAGGCAGCTATGCGTGTGCTATAGAGGAAAGAAAGCCAAGTCGATATAAAGGGATGGCAAAACATTGATTGGCAGGTCTACTAGAGATACCTTCTCTTGGAAGTTTGAAAGAGTCCCCTAGACTCTCTCTGACGCTGGCTGTTCTTTCTACCTAAACTTGCTTTTTGGCTTCTTTCATCATAGGTGTGAGCTAAAGACTTTTCTCGTATTTGAGACGCGAGCGAGAGTCTTCGATGAATGAGATGATCATATATGCAATTCGTCTAGTAGAAGTCTTTCTTCGGAATACGCAAGAAACTTTAGGATAAACAACTTCATTCAGCAATTTTTGCATCTCCGGGTTTTTCGCGTATGCCGCAGAGTGAAACTCCACATCTTTTGGATCAGTAAAGTAGTTGAAGCAGACAACTGGATTGATCCTAACATCAGCGGAAGCCAAACGGAGTGAGCCAGATGAAAGAGACCCAAAAAGAAATCTTCTCTTATTCTTTTTTTTTGCTACTTTCTTTAGTTAAGAAATTCAACTCCAAGTTTTTGTATTATGTAGTGATAAGATCTACTGAGGGTTGGGGGGACGACTGTTGGCAGCAGAGACTCTGGAGCCCCATTCAAGCAGCTCTTTGCTGGTGTCATCTTTGTGCACAATCGCCTCTATGAAGCACCAACAATCCTTCTTTGGTCCTGTCGCAGTATCAATCAATAGCTTCCACCAGCTGCTCTTCATTGAAAACCTTGGTAGTCCAGCATTTGCCTTCACCATTGTGAATTGCATCGACAAGGGCAGTGTAGTCCCAATTTTCAATGACTACAGTTCTGTTGGGTATTCACTGCTTCTCAAGAGAGAGAAGGCAATCATCGTGCAGCCTGATAGGGTTCTGATTGGCAATGGACCTGCATTCGGCTGTGTTCTGATGAAGGATTTCTTGAAGGAGTTAGCTAAGAAGATTAAGAAAAACACCACAGCTTTTGAAAATTACAGCAGAATCTTTGTTCCTGAGGGGAAGCCTCTCAAGTGTGAGCCTAACGAGCCATTGAGGGTCAATGTTCTTTTCCAGCATATCCAGAAGATGTTAACAAGTGACACTGCAGTCATTGCTGAGACAGGAGATTCATGGTTTAATTGTCAGAAGTTGAAGTTCCCCAACTGAGGTACAATAGGTCTCAGGATCATCCGATCTATGAGAATCTCTCGGAAAGCTCTCGTCGACTCAACCGATCAATAGAAGGAAGGACCACCTCTTAGAGGGGCCTCTTCTAGTTCTTGCATGACGATCCCTTCCCCTTTCTTCACATCAAGGGATAGAAAGGAATAAGATTGACGCCTGATTAGATTATTATATCGAAAGACAACTATTCTAGGAAGGTTAGCACTATTCCGAAAACAGCCTACTTGAATTGAATAAGGTAGAGTCAGATTGAAGGTGCAGATGAAGAAGAGGATGAGCTTGTAATATAGCAAGACCTAATTCCAAACCGGTTCATTCTCTTTTCTTTTTCCATTTCCCTCATCGACTGGGAGTTTCCAGCGCTTTCTTAGCAGCCCCGGACTGAAAAAAACACATTGGAACTTTAAGTTTCAGAGCAGTCCCACTCGGTTCCCCAATACGCAGGTCCTGGATACGCGTCCGGCTGGGAAGGTTCTTTTCTATACACCAATCGGCCTACTGGCTCGGGAGGAAGCACTCCTCAGACAAGTACTGCACTGATAGGACTGCCTGGACAGCTAAAGGATGAACTCGAAAGTTTCCCATTGGATAAGATAGAGCTAATTCTTTATTTCCCTCAAAAACGATTTTCTACATCAAGAGAAGGTGGTTTAAAGAAAGAATAATGCTAGTCGATGAGACTGACCGACCTGCTAAGAGGTATGAAGTCGCTTATTAAAGAATAAGATATGTAGTCGCTTACTTGATAGACGAAGGTCTTTAAGTCTTCGATCTTCGACCAGCCGAATTTAAGAAGAAATGAGAAGTCAGAGGATAGGTTGACTGAGCTGGCTAATGAACTCCTGTGGTTGCTGCCAGGAGGTGTCCCGTGGGATAAAGAACCAACAAGATATCTGCTTGCCACGCTTCCCTTTCATAGCCACTTTTGGGGCTCCACAGGCAATCTCTTTCGAGCAAGAAAGTCACAGGGTATAGATATTGACGAATAAAGAAGTCCCGGGAGGAAGCTCGAAAAAAGCCAATTGAGTCGTCCGAGTTCCTGTCAGGAGAGGGAACTAAGCAAGAAAGTATAGCAGTGTGCGACGCTTTATCAACACCTTGTACAGAGCGGTTCTCCTCTACCTTGTGGTGCCGCCCAACTTCGTCTGTCTGGCAGTTCTCCAATTGCTTTGTCCTCCAACCGGGTTTCAGTGTCGATGAGAGACCTGTGAAAGTTCGGATGAACCGCATGGGGCTTAGAAGTTCGGTGATGACCATCAGGAGATGGCAAAGGGAAAGATTCAACTTGCTATGCGGCGGCGGGTTTCAAAGCCAGGTAGAGACTAGCCGATCAAGACTATATGAATCCACTCTTTCTCGCCAGAAGGAGACGTCCTTGTAGTGTTTCGAGCGGGGTAAGCTTCCCCCGTGGCAACGATCACATGAACCCTAGAAAAAAAGTCCTGCTTACTCTACTAGATCGATATCCAAACGAAAGAAGAAAGAAGTTACTATAGCTGGCACGATACAAAATTTCTTCTGTCGATAGACAACAAAGAAGGACAAGTCCGGTTCGTACGTCTACCTATTCGTCAAAGAATAGAAAGTGAAAGGGCAAGATAGCAATCCCCACCATTTTGTCTCCGCCCAACTCCTGTGGGCAGATGGAAACCACGTATGATGAACTGACCGCCTTTAAGATTGCTACGATAGACTGAATCTCTCCCCTTCGACCTGCCAAGGATCGAAAGCCTCACCTTGCAGTAGGAAGGTGTTCGTTGCTGGGACGGAAAAATCTAACTAGAAAGGGCAGACTCAAGGCGATGACTAGTAGATTTTCCAGGAGTTTAGAAAGCTAACGAACTATGACCATGGGAATTCTTTTTTAATAAATAAACTACCTCACCCTGTAAACCCTCTTGCCCACCACTAATCACTCTGTTGGTTAGCTGGGAATGAATGTGAACCTATTTTCCCTACCTGCGAGCGAGTTCGACTTCTAGGAGTTATAGTCCCTAAGTAGCAAGAACAAGGTTTAGATGTAGGATTGTTACTACTACTTAGGGAGTCTGAAGGAAGAGTTTCATCGATTAGTTGACTTATAAGGCTTTCTCCAACTAGCCATTTATCTGAATGAAAGTCTTTCTTAGGCGGCTTAGGGAAAACCCTGCGGATATCGATTCCGCCTTGAATAAGTTCCAAGGTCTTCCATACTTGTAACAGATTGAGGACCTGATTCATGGGCCTACTTCTACTTCTCTTATAGGCTTTCACGGTCAACAACAGGCTTGGAGTAGATAAGTTTTTGCTAGCGAACTCACTCTATTGAGAAGATAGATAAAGGCTCGAATTCTCTGTCAGAACCTCTATCTGATGCGGAATAATAAGGTCTTGAAATCTCTGGTTCCATAAGAATGGTTCGTTCTCCTCTTTCAGGACGATGAGTAATAGGTGGATGCGGACGAGTCCACTTCCCCTCCCGGAATGAAAATAGGACCAACAATCAAGCATGGGAGTAGAAAGAGATACTATCCGATAGCTCATAACAGTTGGTACGATCGCTCGGAGGGGCACCCTTTCGGGATGTCTTTCAAACAAGCAACGGGTGAGCTAGCGCGAAAGCCGTTTTAGTTAGTCACTAAAGCCGTTTTCTTGCTTGGCTATGGAATTGAGGAATGCCCCTGATGGAAGAGAAGACCTACTTTCTTTAAAGATTCTTAGTCATAAAAAGGCATATCTCTCAGAGATGAGTCCCACTTATTCTTATTTATGTTATATGGAAACACTAGACTATGGAACACACCAACCGATGAAAACTGGCTTGCTCTGTGGTGGAAGGAAGCCAGGGAGAATTGAATCAGACGTAAACCAAGGTCGGAGAGGCCTTAGGTAGTAATTGAGATGCCTTCAATTCAGACAAGAGATGACGCACGCTTCACAAGGACGCTTGGAAATGGCGTACTTATTGCACCTGGCACTAAGAACTCGAGTTCTTAGAGCGTACCTGCCTCCATGGTTGGATGCGGGTATGGTTGAAGGCGCTCTTGTCTCACGTTCGGATAGTTTCCGATATGTCCAACTCCCTCCTGTCCATGCTCGAACTTTAGTGCAAAGTTCTCCCTTTAGGACCAATGTCGATCCTGAGATCCAACGCTTTGGCCTAATGTGGAAGCTTTACACTAGGGCACGTAAGGCACGACAGCTTCCTCTCGCGCTCGCGACGAGTCGAGAAGAAGGTTCGAAGGAGGCCGATTAGTGAGATGCAATTCGCATCCGTTGGTAGTACGGCTTGGTAACCGTGCTGCGGCCACTAGATCATAAGACCTTAGGTGCACCTGAGCACGATAGCGTCATAAAACGGGGTTAACTACCCCGGGGGTGGACGTTATTGCGAACCACCTGATTACCAGTAAAAAAAAACATTCTATTGACTTAATATATTTCTCTCTTATTTTTTAATACATCCTCAAAAGAGGAAAAGCTCCCTAACCTTAATAATACAAGAAGGGTGTGAGAGGTTTGTTAAAACCTCTCAAGCAAAAATAACTTAAAATCTTTTTGCTTAAAAATAGAATAGATGTGTGTGCTCTTTTGGAAACTAGAATTAAAGAACCTAAAGCTGGCAGAATTTTCAATAATATTTGCAAAGATTGGAGGATGATGAATAATTAGAGTGATGCTCCTAATGGTAGAATTTGGGTTTGTTGGAACCCAAAGAAGGTAGATGTCACTCATGTAATGGATTTACACCAAGCTATTTGCTGCTAAATAGTAGATATTCTCAATGGCACCTCTTTTTTCTACATTGCAGTTTATGCTTTTAACACTATGGAGCTGAGGAAAGACTTATGGGCATTCATTACCTCAGCTATCTCTCAATTACAGGGCTCTGTGGGGGTTATTTTAATACCATTCTTCTATCTGATGATAGGTTATATGGTATTCCAGTTTCTCAGAGTGACGTTAAAGACTTCACTGATTGTATGCAGAATAATGAGCTATTTGGGGTGAATACCACTGGAAATTACTATACTTGGTGCAACAACCAAGATGGTGAAGATAGGATTTCTTCCAAAATTGATAGAATGATTGAACAAGCAACGGGTGAGCTAACGCGCTATAGTTTTCTTGGTTAAGCTTTTTTTTATACTAAATTTTCCAAAAACTTGACTCGCTACGCCCCTGCTGGATTGAAATGAAAGACTGCTGCTCCTTACTCATTATAAACCACACAATAAGGAAAGAACAAAAGGCAGGGTATACCCGGGTGTAAGGACCCTTCTATAATATGCAGGACCGTTTTTACAGGCAAAGTCACTTTGACCAGTATCATGAGCTATCGAGTCTTCTACCAACGAAACAAGATCCTCCTCCATCTCCGCACGCCTACCAAAGGATTGGTGATTCGGAGTGTCATGGTTCGAAGGGTCAGGAGGTTTAGGTGGGACAATGATGTTCTGCTTCGGGTTATCCTTATTGGGTTGGTTTGGGGGATGGAAGATGGCCTTTTTGCATGGCACTATTACATGCAGGCACACGCATGGGCTTTGACAACTAGGACGGGTCAGTCTATCTACTGCTTGCGCAATAGGTCCATTCTATCTATTGCTTGCGATCATCAGTCAACTTACTTTCTTTCAGCTTTCCCCCGTGTGGATATCGCCCGCTTCAAAAAGAGAAAAATGATAAAATGAAGCACATTCACATACTAGGATCCCCCGGAGAATGGAAATGTGAAGCATATCGCCTAGGCCATCGACCAGAATCCCAGCTGAACTTCTTAAGTTCACTTCTCCTGAAAGAGTCTTAATGGTAGAAGAAACAGCTGATGGTGAAGTCAGTGAAGAAGATTTTTCCTATAATACGCATCGAATGGGCAGAATGCGCTCTTAGCAATTGAATCAGAATAGGCTGTTGGAGAAGGGCTTGTTTGCTATTAAATAGAGTCGGTTGTTAACGAATAAGCTGCTTGAGTAACCGATGTGATGTGAGAGTTAGAAAAGAAAGCTAACTTCACTTCATGCGTAATCCTGTTCTTGCAATAGCCGGTCTGTCTGGTCTTGTTGGTGAATGCTTATCCGTTGTTAGCGCTTTCGACTTCTCTTCTCATCTCACAGATGTCGTCTTGAGAGTTCCATCCTCACCCGGGCTTAGCTCTTTGAAGCAGATGTTGAAGGAATAAGCGATACCATTGAATCCGTTGTCAGAGTATGAGCTGCAGTTGTTCACGAATCCGTTTCAGGTTCTCGGGAAGAAGAGAAGGAAGACGGTGCTATAGAAGAAGTTCGTGTAGGAAGAGTAGCTGTTGTCTCTTTCCCCGCAATGTCAGATCAGGAAGAGCCGGCTTGACTTTCTCTGTGGTTCGCTTTCCCTTCCTTACTTATTCAAGTAAGTAAGTCAATTGCATTGCCTTACTCTAACAAGAAAGAGGGAACTGATTCCTCAGATTTCCAGGGTTAATAGGCGAGTCAGGGGAGGTTGAATCAGAATAAGAGTTAGCGGGGGATAGACCAAAGGAATGGATTAAATATAGTTAGTAGAAATGGAACCTCGAATGCAAGTTCTGAGGGAGAAGACAGGAAGGAAGTTTCATTTTGCTTTGTCAGCAAACCAGCAGCAATCCGCTTAAAAGCCAGTAGCACGATAGTACTTCCGCGGTCCTTGAGAAGTCCTTTAGGAGCACTTTTTTCATCCAACTAGAAATGGAATAAGAGAAGAAAGCAATGCCCAAAGACTCCCATGCCTTTCTTGGTCGGACCAACCCAACCGGTGATTTCGGACAAGTCTTTCTTCATTTTTGAGCAAGAAGCGGAACTAGAGGGATGAAATGAAAAGTGTTTATTACGATTACGCCCAACAGCCCACTTGAGCAATTTTCCATTCTCCCATTGATTCCTATGAAAATAGGAAACTTGTATTTCTCATTCACAAATCCATCTTTGTTTATGCTGCTAACTCTCAGTTTGGTCCTACTTCTGCTTCATTTTGTTACTAAAAAGGGAGGAGGAAACTCAGTACCAAATGTTTGGCAATCCTTGGTAGAGCTTATTTATGATTTCGTGCTGAACCTGGTAAACGAACAAATAGGTGGTCTTTCCGGAAATGTTAAACAAAAGTTTTTCCCTTGCATCTTGGTCACTTTTACTTTTTTGTTATTTCGTAATCTCCAGGGTATGATACCCTATAGCTTTACAGTTACAAGTCATTTTCTCATTACTTTGGGTCTTTCATTTTCCATTTTTATTGGCATTACTATAGTGGGATTTCAAAGAAATGGGCTTCATTTTTTAAGCTTCTCATTACCTGCAGGAGTCCCGCTGCCGTTAGCACCTTTTTTAGTACTCCTTGAGCTAATCCCTCATTGTTTTCGCGCATTAAGCTCAGGAATACGTTTATTTGCTAATATGATGGCCGGTCATAGTTCAGTAAAGATTTTAAGTGGGTTCGCTTGGACTATGCTATGTATGAATGATCTATTATATTTCATAGGAGATCTTGGTCCTTTATTTATAGTTCTTGCATTAACCGGTCTTGAATTAGGTGTAGCTATATTACAAGCTCATGTTTTTACGATCTTAATCTGTATTTACTTGAATGATGCTATAAATCTCCATCAAAATTCTTTTTTATTTATAATTGAACAAAAGCGAGGTGAGGTATTTATGCTTAAGTCAACAAGCAACGGGTAAGCGCGCTAGCGCGAAAGCCGTTGTGCGTTAGTCACGCAAGCCTTTTTCTTACTCCTTTAAAAGGATGCGCACACAATCCACTACTGAGAAAGATACAAGTCTGACTGAAGACAAAAAGCATAGATATAAAGGATGCCGTAGATGCGAAGGTAAAGCGATAGTCTTAACTCCTACTAGAAATCTTAGAGGGTCGCATCATTATCTCTAGTAGAAATAAAAACCTCATTCATGAATCTAGAAAAACCCTATCCCACGGAACCTTTTGGCAAACTGACGATCAAAGATTTCCATTAAGACTATATTGAATAAAACCATCTTGATTTCAGTCACTGTTCGTATACCTCCTAAGTCTATAATATCATCACCTAAGCTTATATCATACATATAAAATTCTTCATCATAAATGATAGAGAGATCAAGATAATCTTTAATTCGTTTTTAAACTCCCGGTAAGCGAGTAGTAGACTAGTCGCAGGGTAGGTGCAAGAAGGCCTCGTTGCTCAAGTAGTCTAACCTCCGAAGCGAACTTGAGTATAGAGAAATGCTCTTTTTACCCTCATAAGGCCTATCCCCACTAGGGTTTTCTATCGCTCGAAAATGTAAGAAAGAAATGGGTTAATCCGGCAAAGTATTTAACCTACCCTGTTGACCTATAAAGATCTTCTGATGCTGGTTGCTTTGGAACAGCTTTCCCCGTTGGATAGGAAAAGAAGGACTTGTAACATACTAATCAAAAGGGAATCTCGGTATGGGGTTGGATCATCAGTCCATGTGATGACTCCCCTTACTAGTAAAGGGATGCTATCGGTACAGCTCTCGTTATCATCGGCGGATATCTCTCTTTTGTGGGGGTCTTTCTCTACAGCTATAGAATCGGCTTAATTATTAATTACCGAAAAGCTACCTTTCCAAGAGTCAGGAGAGCCCGGAAAGTGACTGAACGACCTTCTCCTAGGGAATTCCCTGTCTCTGGTCCTATTCCTACTTACTTTCTTCTTGGTTTACTCGGACTAGTGAAGAAGAAGAAAAGAGCTTATTTTCTTCCAAGCCATCTCTACGCAGTCTGCAACTTTGATATCTCCCTACCGCTACCGATCAAGCTCAACCTACCTATGGTATGCCAACCTCTAGATTGGACGAGTGCCTGCCCGAGCTAAAGTAAAGCTCTCTAGGTTAGCTATAGGTCAAGTTCTCTCAGAGCCGAAGACAGGGGCTGACTAAGGCCTGTCAAAGAAGTCTCGATTATCAGACCTAATCCGCCTTTCCGTGCGAAATCTCCTTGCGTCAGGCCTATCTCTCATCTTTCAGGCTGGTTGAATGGATCATAGAAGGCCCAAGATGTGCTTCCATTCCTTACTTGGAACAAGTAAGCAAATTCCAATTACCTTACTCTAAAGAGTCAGTGAATTGGAATTACCTTGATTAGGCGCAAAAAGGTTCGAAGAGCTTAGTATATACTATGCGGCGGGAAGAATCGAGGCAACGTTAGTTGTTCATCGGCCAAGTCCGAAAGAAATAGAAAGAAATGGCTTAGCCAATGATGGATTGACCAAAGATCTAAACCCTGGTCAGGCATCCTCGCCGGTCTAATGAGAAAGATTCCGTCTTTGATCCCCGGGAAAACATTTCTATTGAGGCAACTGCACTTGGTCAGTAGAACATAGTCTCGGCTGGACCTACATACCCAATGTTATGATTGAGCAGGTCTCGCAGCTAAGGGAGAAGGGGACCTCTTTCGGAGCAAGCTAAAGAGCCCTTCCTTTAGATCGTCGCTTTCCGGTAAGGCACTCAATGAAACCTATCCATCCCCTTTGAGGGAATTTCGCTCCAAACCAAAGAAGGAGTTCAGGCACTTCCGTCAGATACGAGATTGAAAGATATGGCTTTGTCCCGGCCGTTAGAGCGTTAAGCCACTCATTCTCTTAGGTCGTCTCAAAGCGCTTAGTCGAAAGACTTTGGGTCTCCGAGCTTAGCCGCCAGGCGAAGGGTAGACGGAAGAAGGTCTCCGAAAGCCCTATTTCCGGCTTCGAGAAGAACGGGCACTCAAACCTATCTTTCATCAACTGCTCTTGGCCTTTCTTGAATTAGGTGGTCTCGCTTTGAAATAGAAAGGCTGCCTTAGGTTGAGTTTAGGAGTTCTCTCTCCCGGGGGGCAGAAGCAGCAGAAGATGTTTTTGCTCCTACAGAATACCTTGCCTCAGATCCCACATGGGATAGGGTCAAAGGAGCGTGGCGAAGGTGAGATTGGTTACTATTTAACGATGGAAAGAATAGCCTCATTCGTGGACTCGTGCTGCTAATAAAAACCTTTCATTCACTTCGAAACCAAGACCTATAGTAAGTACTTATTCCCGATAGAGCCTTATATGTAGACAGTCAAGCTCGTCTTCTTATCTGGATTCATTGAGTCCTGCCATTCAATTCTAGGCTCAAAGAGGAGGTTTATCCTGGCTGGGCTCATATCAGCTCATTCAGTCGGAACTCACTCTCCTTCCTTTTAATACAGCAACGCCTATGTATAGATCATCAAAACATCAAACAAAGAACTTCTTTTAATTAAGAAAGAAATGCGTGATACTGATATTGAGAAATGAGGAAGCATGAAGGTTAACCAAGTGCCTTAGGTATGTAATCGCTTAATAACATTAACGAGCGGCACTTCCTTTTCTTAATCTTATTCACATCCAGAAGCACTTTACGCTCCGGGACCGATTAGAGGATGTGTCCAACGATCAAAATAAGCAAGCCTTGCCGCATCCGATAGAAAGAAAATATATGCCAAACTTATATCCAAAAGCTAAGGGTGTGGACAATAGAAGGTGCAAGTTTTTCCGGGGCAATAAATATTATAACTATCCAATATGAGTCTAGTTTATGAATACGAAAGCCTTTGGAATCTAATAGTCTTTCATATAGGTGGTAAGAAAGAAGATTATAGAACAACCTATTTTCTTCCTGATGCCCGTGGGTGTGGGACTAGTCATTCCCGCTACGCACCTTGCCTTACTAGCTTTATTGTGATCCTCTTTTCCCTCAATCCTCTTCTGCATCACCAATGATAGTTGACCAAGAACTCCTACTACCACTAGCACCGGTTACTGGAACAGCAGATGATTTCACTCTAACAACAGATATGGCTAAAGCACCGGTAAGACCAAGAGCAGAAATGAAGACAGCTTCTATGCCAAGAGCGTCTGCGTTGAGGAGATCTGGGTCTTCTACCCGGTGGTATAGGACTGGCACTTAAATTAGCTGTGACAGTATCCGTTGGTGCCATTGTTAAAATGAGTGTTCCCGCTTCATCTTCCCCAATATTCTTAGATTTAGCAACAGCGGTATCAATACAATAGATAGAAAGACTCATCTGCCAGTCAAACTCTGACAGGCTGACTCTTCTTAGGTATGGGCTCCCATGATAGTTAGTTCTGAGGAAGGCCTTCAAGTCGAGCTTCTAAATTTCCCCCTTAAAGAAAGTCCAGATCGGTTGGTGCTGTCTTCTTGCTATAATTTTTCTGATCTGATAGATAGAACGCGGATGGGTACAGCCTTCTAAGCTACAAAATAAAGAATGTCGTAAAAAAAGTAAAAAACCCCCCGGTTAGAATTCTTCCCTGGCTCCACTATTCCCTTTCTCTATTTTAGAACGGAGAGCGGGCAAGGCCTCCATTGAAGCCTAGCTATTCGCCTTTCTTTAACACGATCCTGTAACACACTCTTATTGAGGCTAGGCTTAAGGCCGACTACTCATTTTTTTTCGAGAGCGGGGGAACTTCACTTCGAGGGAAGCTTTTTTCCCCGGGAAAACTCAAGAAAGGAAAGAAAGACCCGTAAGCTGCTTCTTTGCTCACTGCGATTGCGATGTCTTATTATATTACTCAAAAGCTCAGGGGAAATTTTTCCCCGGCTCTTTTGAATGTGAATATTGAGTGAAATCCCTTAGTCTAAAAGTCTTCCTTGGCCTTGGCTAGTGTGAATCCTCCTCTAAAGAGGATTGAGGTGTCCCACGGGCGTAAAAACAGTTTTTTTCTAGGCGACTTCCTCTTGAAAAGGAAAGGAACCAGTTACTTCCACCCTGGTGGTCTCCTAAAGAAAGGGAAGTCTTTCATGGAAAAGCTTTTGAGCTCGGGTTCCTCATAACAAACTTGGTCGAAAAACCCAAGTCTTGATGCCAATGTTGGCCCGTAAACCCTTTCTCAATGAATGGAGAGAAAGTTCGCAAATCACCTTCGTTTGTACCGGAACTTCGTGAACTAAATGTTGGCAAAGCCTATTATTCCATCTTCGGGTATTCGTGCCAGTATTTACGAACTCTAGGTTAAAAAGCTAAATAAAAGAAAGTCAAAAGAAAAGGCGGTTGCTAGTGGATCCTGTTGCCATAAAGTTCTCTTTCATAGTCGGGCTAATGAAGAATCTGATGAGTTGAGCAATGCATTATTTGCTGATAGTCCTCCCTCCTTGAGAAGGGTCAAAGCAGAATCAGAATCTCGGACGTGCGATTGACCTCCTAGTGGGGCTACTCACTCACTGTAGTCTACACCTCCTCTAAGGCCAATGGGCAGAAAGTGAGAGCTTCTACCCGACCGTAATAGTCTGACTTCATTCATAAAGAGCTTAGCAAGCATATAAGGCATAACCGGTGGAGAGCTTACTAAGGTAAGCAAATCACTCTTTCTTTATCACCGTCAGTATAGTAGCAATAGACTGATCTTAGTCCTTTGACTCACGGGATTCACCACTATAAGGGAAGTGAGCCGAGGAAAGGCAGTGAAGGCTCGACTCCGCTCGGGTGGGTGAAAGCCCCGGGTTGCGTAGAGAAAGGTAGTTTACTTTAAAACTTGAATAAGTAAGCAAGTAAACTACCTTTCTTTTTATTTGTTTCGGTCTAAATCGAAGCTCTTGCAGTCCTTAATACTTTGCAAGCACTAAGCAAGAGTTCTACCTTTCTGGCATGCCAAAGCAAGGTAAGCGATCTCTTCTATTTCCCAAAGCCTACTGAGCCAAAGCTTCATGCCCGACCTTGGATCTTGCAAACAGCAGGTAGACCAACCGAAGCAAAGACTAGCAGCGGATCTTGTTCACTCTGACTACGTAACCTGTACTGTGCCTATGAACTCATCTTAAGCTAAGGAAAAAGACAGAGGAAATGGCTACGCTCTTTCTCGCTGTTGTTCCTCAAACACTGACACTGAGATAACAAGGAGTATATCTACCTAGACGGAACTTCTTCATTTTCTCGCCCGACAGAGGGCTGCTTTAAACGGTATTACCATAGACCCGAGAAAGTCTTGCCAAAGTTCTCCTTCGTTAAGAACCTCTTCCGGGCATGCCCCTGAGACTAGTGCTACTCCCTGCCTTCCTTTGCCCATCTGAAATCGAATGACAGATTTTTTTATACGGTCAGATCTGCAGCGCTTAATGATTCAATCACAGCTGATACGCATGAAGTGAAGTTAGCTTTCTTTTCTAACTCTCACACCGGTTATTCAACAGCAGATAGGCTTAGAGCTCCTACGTACGAACTGGATATTGAAAAGAGCGCTTACTCTTCTTGCAGCGGAGTCGTTCACAAGAGAAAGACTAGCTGTAGATTTAATAGCAGTTCCTTACTCTAACAAGTAAGCAAATTGACATTACCTTCTTTTCTTACTAACAGGGCAAGGGCATTCGATGCATCTGATTCAATTCCCGGTCCGCCCTCTCTTTCACAACCGAGGAGTACACATCGATGAGCTTAAGTAAGCGTTTTTGACTACGTTGATGCAACGAACTCTTTCTATTCCACGAGCAGACACCCTTCGAGAGCTTTCATCGGCTTGCTCTTTGGACCTACCTTGAGAAGGGAAATTTCTACGAGATGATTAATGAATGTAGGTCAGGTCTCTCTAATTCGCGGTAGGTGTGTATGCTTACCTAAGGCGAGAGCATTTGCTTCTTCAGACGTGGGTGCTTATGGGACTTCTGTTTCGCCAACTGCAGGATTGAGATCTCTTTCTGTGTCTGTTGATATCTCTTTGGAATTCGAATTTTCTTTTCAAATAGAGTCGGCAATTTAGTTTGAAATCTTGTTAGCCGGTAAGCCCAACCCTTCCCTCAGCTTGAAAACAACCCAAAGGATGGAGAATTTCCTACGGCCCCGATCCATCACCAGAGTCAATTCGTACACTCAATTTTAAGTAAAAAAGGGGAAGGGGAGCGCCCCTACGCGAGACTTATTGAAAAGGCCCCATGAGAGTAGTCTCATAGGTCTGACCAGGGGCTCGGTTCCAACCCTTATAGCTAAGGGTAAACTAACTCGCTCCAATCGAAAGGAACCGCGCGTAGGCTAGAAAGACGTATAGACAAGCCTTTCTTTAATGATGGATCGCTTTTCGTGACTTTTCTTTCCATACCTGGTGGTGAATCAAAGCTAGAAGTGGTTTATCCAGGCTGGTTGAACCCCCGAAAGAAGCACCAATCGCTATCATGGTTGGAGCATAGATAGCAAAGGTATGGGTAGAGGTCAAATGCACACATCTACCAGGTAGGTAAAAATCATTCCATACCTATATCTGGTAATAGGCTGAACATTACTTCAGCCTATTACGAACTCAGAGGCCGGGTCAACAATCTAATAGATTGCATTCCCCCGTTCGAGAGTAAGAATCCTAGCCAGGCGAAGATCCACTGGATGTTAGGCGGAGTGGAAGCAGAACCAGAAAAGGCAGCAATTCCAGAGACGGTTGACCGAGCGGAGGCATCCGCCTTTCTTAGAGCAAAGCGATACAGTTAAATAGACGTCCAGTCCCCGATCCCGTTGACTGAGAACCAAAAAAGCAGTGGCCCATAGCGGAGGCAAGCTTTAGCTTGAATCAGCTTCAGGCTTTCAAGCAAAAGAAGCGTCTGCCAACGGTAATAGCTTTCATTTAAAGGGTCAAAGCCTCATATCCGTTGTTATACTTGGTCTAGAGGCGCTATTTACGCCCAACCTTTTTACCAAAAAGAGGCAACTTCAGGGCCATCTCCCGCTTATTGATTAGGGCGAAGAAACTCGATCGGCTACTAGAAAGGAGCAAAGGCCGAGGATGGCACTCAACGAGCAGACGAAGAACGAATGGTAGGAGCCGACAAGACAAATAGTAGTGCCGGTTCAGTGAAGTCAAGTCTTTACGTCTATAGGGGCTCCCCTTTAGTAAAAGGGAGGGGATATTTTTTCTTCATCCGGGGGTTCATTTCATTCATTTTTCACTAAGTTAAGTAAGGCTTATTAGTGAGGTCTTAAAAACTGAATAGAATTCATGATCAGCCATGAATTCTATTTGTTTGTGCTTTCAGCAAGTAGGCAAGGCGATTGGCTTCTATGTTTTAATCGGATACCAATTGCTTGGATGCTTTTGAAAGCCTCGAGATGACTTGCTTGCTGAAAAAAATCTTTCTAGGTTTGCTTTGTGTCTTCGTAACAAATGGTCCATTTATTGATGGGCGAACGACGGGGATTGAACCCGCGCGTGGTGGATTCACAATCCACTGCCTTGATCCACTTGGCTACATCCGCCCTTACCCCCGAACGGGTTTAAGTCTCTATCTACGATCAGATCCTTTCAGAACCAACCCCTATGACCGCTATCAAAGAGAAGCTTTTTCCTATACTATAAGTCTATTGTTGTGTTTTGGAATTAGGTTGAAGCCCTGGCTTCAACAATCGATACCGATTGCCTGGCAAAGCTTCAAAGGTTGGGCTGTTCACTTCATTCATTTTACTTCACTTTACTTAAGATTAAAGTAAAGATAGGGGGCAGGCGGGCAGTGAAGGCTCATTTAGTAGACAGCGAGCGAGCAGCAAGCACCTACTCCTAACAAAATGAAAAGCAGCAAGCTCCGGCGCAACAAAAGCGAAGCGAGCCTCTATCAGAGAAAGCCATTCTTGCAGAACAAAGTATAGGTTCTGGAAGAAGCGCACCCCTAAACTACACGCTTTGAAGCCCCTACTTTTTCATTTAATAGGATATTAGGAGAAGCCCGCTCAAAGCGCCTTTCTATAATATAAGGCGTCTCGTCTCGGACGTTCTTCGCATGTTTGAGCGGATACCCCTTTCAGTCAGTAAGATTGTCAAAAGGCGAAAGTAAACTTTCCTTTATGACTTAACAAATATAATAGGGCGAGGGCGCCAACGAACAAGAAAGGGTAGCCTTTCTATAGGGATCGCTATAGATAGTATAAGGAGCCTTTACTTTCTAATAGAATGCCCTTCTTTCTCAAAGTAAAGTTTCTCGCTTCTTGCTTTAGAAAGATTGCAGGGGATCGTCGATCTCTTCCTTCAGGTGGCTCTGCCCTATCTATTCATCTCTTTTTTCAAATGGATATATTTAGGGGTCTCTCTTGTTCATAGATATAGATCTTGAAAGCAGAATCTAAATATAGAAGAACCAGCACTTAAAGGGCGCAACCAACGGAAGGTTCTCCCCCTGTCCCAGGCATTGTTCTCCGACGATGTCCCCTGGACGGAAGGGGCCACCATTCTCTTTCTTTCTTCAATCGTTCCGATCAGGACAAGTGGGTTGGTTCGTTTCCTCCTCCTATCTACGCTATTTTCTGTCTTCGTTCGTGATCATGTTGGGCAAAAGGTAGTTTTAGAGGAGCGGATGTGAAAGGGCGATCCCCCCCTTTCCATTGAAGTAGGGAGGGCCTCCTTCCCCACCATTCCGGAAACATCCATTTTTCTTTTTAATTAGAAAGAACGGGGCCTTACTTATTCAGGGAAGATGAAAGACAAATATAGAGATCAGAAGGCTTTATGATCGGAGAAAGGGAAGGGGCGTGGTTGGTGTGTCACTAGATCGGCAAGGGAACCCGTAGGAAGGCGAGCTACGTGAGGCCGAAATCACATCAGAAATCGCCAACATGAACACAAACGAAATCTTTAATTGCGTATAGAAACAAAACGAACCACTTCTATTCTCGGAGCTGAGGTATATGAAGAATGGCTTTTTGGTCCCTTTCGTTCAGTGGTTAGGACATCGTCTTTTCATGTCGAAGACACGGGTTCGATTCCCGTAAGGGATAGGTACTCATTCTCGGCCGCTTTCAGTTAGTGTTCATTGCTAAGTGATTGCTCGCTATCTGGCTGAAAAAGGTGGTCCAGAAGCTTCCTCTCTCCCAGCAAGCAAGACGAGATCACCACTTCTCTCAGTAATGGACTTTCTTGAACAATTTCATTGCCTTAGATGTCTTTTCATAGATTTTCGAATTTCCGACAGAAAGAATCTCCATGCATGCCTTCTTTTTCTTCTCCTCTCAGCCGTCCATTTTTGTTCTTTCTAGGTTTGTTTTTGTTAGGCATTGAACCTTGCCTTAGGTGCTGAGTGGTGTCCTCTCTCTCCTCTAATACCTAAAAAAGAGTTCCGTCTATAGGGCTTAAAGCTTCAACCATGGCATGGCAGTAAGTTGGCCCAGTCTCTTGCCCAGCCTTCGCCTTCTTCAGTGGCCAAGTTGAAGCGTTCAACGGCTCTTCGGCCTACCACCGCCTTTCTTGAAAAAGAAAGTTGAGCTTTTTCAATTGAAGCTAATGCTGTGCTGTCCTTCCCTTGAAAAAGAGAAAGCGAGGACTTTTTTTTTTAGCTGCTGGCCTAAACAAAAGAGATTAGTCTCTTGATCGATCGATTGATTGGATCGAAGTACGAAGAGGTTTATTGAAGTGTGAGATCAGCCCAAGACTAAGGCCGAGCAACTAGCTGCTGCACTATCTATCTTACCCCGCTCTCCTACTCTTTAAAAGGCCGGCGGAAAGAGTGCTCTGCTCATCTTTCTTACGGCTCGTTAACGCCCCCTTCGGCTTCTTCAATTCTAAAAGGTAGTGTCTTTTTCCTATTCTTATTGGTAAATAGCGTTTTGTTTTGAAGCGAAGGCATTATTGAACGAAAGAGATGCCGGGCCGGTCAATTGCATTAAGTAGGGGATGCAGGACCTGTCTTAACCACAAGTGCATTCGTCATCGAGGATGACCTCGATCCCACCAAATTTGATTCCAAAGTTTGTATCTTTATTTTGGACTTTAAAGTGAAAAAAAAGGGTGACAAAGGGTATACTTTCTTTTCTATATAGCCGTCTCATCAATGAGCGTAGATTGATAGAAATGGCTTTTGTGCTGGTCAATCTCTATCCCATTCTTCAGGTATAGTTTTGTTTGATTACAGATCGGCAGGTGATCCGCCCTTTCTCCCCCTTTCGTCAGTCGTCTTGATCCGCCAGAGGGTCTTCTTGCAAAACCTTGAAGAGGCTTGATGGCAAAGAGAAGTGAAGAAGGAGAACCTAAGGAAGGTCTCTCTCTACCTCGCAAGCTCTTGGATCCCATGGCTAAAGCTTACTTCGGTGGATTTTGGGTGAGGGTAGAGGAGTAGGATAGAGAGTGAGTATAGGATAGAACCTCCGGATTCTAGGGATATTTTAAAAAAGGTGCTAGTGCCGTTACTGGCTACCGACCCGGAAGGAATGTTGGGCAAAAGGGTGATGGATAAGCTATTGATGGTGCCGGTACATAAGCCAAATCAACTGGATCTCCTTCAAGCACTCAATCTGGATCTTCATCTGTAACAGGATATGCCTTTCACGCTACTGGCCATGGATCAATAACTCTATCTACTAATGATGTTACTCGTGCTTCTGGGCTATTGGCTATGCTGACTCAGATACCCTCACCACCTTTTAGGCAGGGTCTACTTCTACTGGTGTTGGATTCTCCCTGCCTAAGTGGCCGATCTTAGCGTGTTAGCCGCCGTCTCATTTCGTATAGTGATAACGTTTTCTCTTTCTTAGCGCTCCGCTATCCGCTTTATTCTCCGAATATGCGCATTGGAACTCTGGTTACGCGGCTTTCTCTTATAGGGGTCTATTTTCTCTGACTTGACTCAGCTTGACCTACTTGACTCAGCGGTTAGAGTATCGCTTTCATACGGCGAGAATCATTGGTTCAAATCCAATAGTAGGTAAAACCGGCCGAAACCCCTGCTTTTGCCGGCATGACAGCAAGGAGTCAACTGAATGACCAAAGCATTGGCTGCTTCAACTTGTGGCCTTCTTCGACTTGCGATTCTCTCTAAGAGAATCTGATCTACGACCACCCTCTCTTCTTCTCTTCATGTATGTGGGCTGCCTGCCCCGTCCCGAATAGACAAACAGGAACAAACTGAATAAAGGCACGAGAGAGAAAGTTGAGTATCAACTCACCTCCCTTCTTCCACTATTAGGGGAAGACCAGGAGGGCCGGAACCCCTAACGGAAACCTTTCACCGCGCCACACGATTCTTTTGCGAAGCGCTCTCTCAGACGTTTCCACTCCTGCCCCCGCAAGCAAAGAGGTTTCAAGATACCAAGCGACCGAGTGAAAGTGAACAGCCCCGAGCAAATATTCTAGAGAGCATACCCTTTGTTTCTACTCTTTCTCTCTTCTAAGAACAACTAAGAATCTAAAAAAAGAATCTTTTTCTTTTTTGGACTCATTGGACTTCCGACCAATGCAATGGAGTGATGATGCATGCGTGCATATAAACTTCTAAAGAGTGGGTTCCAACCCTGGGTGACACTATTTAACTCAATCCATTATAAGGTAATGCCAATTCGCTTAGAAGATAGAGTAAGGCTATTGGTAGATTATTTCTCTTTTAGAATAGACTTTGAGATAAAGAAGACTTTAAGGAGATTTTTTCGAGATAAGGACTTGCAAAAGTCGAGTAATCGCAAAAGTAAGGTCTCAGACTCGCAGAAGACAAGTGAAAAGTATCTCGAGGTTTCGCCGTGGGAATTTCGCGAGAGTTTTCGTCGCTTTGATTGGTTTGAGAACCTGATTGAAGAAGACCAGAATTTTGGAATACACATAAATCTACAGATCCAGTGTACAGATTTATTCTTGTATTTTTCGATAAAGATAGCAAAAAGGTGCATTCATTTCTAGGCTAATTCAGTGCCTTGTTTGTGGATGCTATATATGAAGTAGTTAGACACGCGGGGGATCAGTTGGGTCTTTTAAAAGGACTCAATCAAAGGACACAAAGAAGGGGAGCCCACTGTTTTTCTGAGGTTGGGTTTTGAGAAAAGAGAAACCCGCAGATCTAGCGCTAATGGCTTCTTCAATCAAGCGATGTTGTTATAGCCGAACAACAAAAGAAAGCATATGAACAACATCTATAGTTGTAAACAGTAAAAAAAAAGTTCTTCGAAGCTGTGCTAATGGTGGTCAAGGATAAGGTACTACCTTCAGTGGGAGACATTGAGTCTGCATGAAAAATCTGGGGGACTCCACAGAGAATGTATAAGTCAGTGACAATGGTGAACATGAAGTTTCTTCGGCAACGATTTTTCCAAACAAGATGCAAGAGAGGCAATGAAATTGTCTCAGCACTTAGACAAGATAAAGAAGATGATCAAAGAATTGGTAGCAGTGAGAGTCAAAATGATTGATCGTGATCAGTGACCAGGAAGTCTGCTGAAGTCCTTTGAGTCTTTGACAACCACTCTTTCCCGTGAAACTCCTTCTTTCTTTAACTATGATTGATCTGACCATTTTCTTTAGGTTCTGAAAGAAAAGAGATTTGAACAGCAGTCTGAAAAGACTAATGCTGCGCAAAAGAATATGTTTCAAAAGAAGAATAAGCACAAAGTGAGTGCAGAAGGACCTGAAAAGAGTGTTGATCTTGCAAGAAGAAAGGTCACTTGAGTTTTGAGTGCCCATAAAAGAGGGACAAAGGGAAAAAGCCATGATGATCAGGAAAAGATAGTGTTGGTCACTACTATAGACCCCGTTTGCCAACATTTCAGATAGTTGGTAGATCGGGTCCTCGCATCATATTTTTTCCGAAAAGAAGAATTTTGTGCAGATATGATTGAAGAACTAGGTTCTTCATATATGTATGGGCAATGGCATTTCGACTGTAATCAGAGGCCGAGAGAATGTGTAATTGCTGTTGGAAAACGGAAAGTCAGAAGAAGTATAAAATGTTTCTTTTCTTTTTGTATCTGAAAAGAACCTACTCTCGATGAGAAGAGCCTTTACTTTTTGATTCTAGTAGTAAAGCGCTAGCACTCCCATAGAGTAAGGCTCTCTTCTGGATAGCTGCGAAGCCTTCAATGTTAGTATGGAGACTTTGCTTTCCGTTCGCTGAACAACCTCCCTGTTGCAACACTTTACTATGCTTCACAGGGCGAACTTCACCCTTCACCTATTTTTGAGCTATTGAATTAGGCGATCCGAAATTTTTTTTTCACTCCCCTTTCCCTATTAGGGAAAGAACTTGGCTCTAAAATGATAGTAAGGCAAGCTTTATGTATTTAGGTAGAAGTAGACCTCGAGCTCTGGGGCTTTAAGGGATAGGGCAGGTTTGGAACCCTACCCCAGACCTGGTTGGAAGGGAACTATATCCTTAATCCAGGTTAGACTATCACACACGAGACTCGCCTGGGCTCTCATCGAGACCCACTCACTTCTCTCTCCTTAACATCTAATACCATTGCCCTGCCACTCTGCCTGTTTTCTTGTGGCCGAGTCGGGGCATTCTTCACTCCTGTTACAAGGTAGCCGTAGAGGCTTCCCATACTGACCTTCCAGTTAGTTCCACTTCTGGAGCGAAGCTGAGCACTCGGGGCATAAGGGCCCCGCGGTGATTATTAACATGCGCTTTTCTAGCCCATATCTTCTCACCTCCGGTCACATGAGCTTTCGAGAGCCCGGTCTGGATCTAAACGATTTGTTATCTATGTCTCATGTCTTTCAGCTCAGTGGGATCCAGAGAAAGACAGACCTACCTACCAGTTTTAAGTGGCAAGATCAATCAAACAAAATAGGCTCAAGAGAAAAACCTGCTTTCTTCTTCTTATATATCCTATCGTATACATTGTAATATAACCCTATTTTCAAATCATAAAGTACCCTCTCTTTAGGTAGGCCCACACATTTTAGGTTATCCAAAAAGAATAGAATGACTAATGTGATGTGAAACCCCCAAAAAGAAAAAGCTCCATAGATTTCCCTTTCCGTATGGCCGGCCAATCCATGACAACCCCACAACAAAGAGTAAAATGCCAAGCCCTTTCTCTATTAAAGAAAAAAGCATGCGCTTAAAATACCTCATAAACCCCAACAACTTTGTTTGTGTACTGGAACAGCTACCACTTCCTTAGAACAACACTAACTTACCGCTCTCTACTATAATATAAATATAAGAAAATCTAAGAAAGATAATAGCCCTATAATAGAAAACTGCCATGAATTACACACACGCAAGTAGTGGCTCGGCTCGTTTTTTCTTTTTCTAGTGGAAAGACATTTATCTCTGAGAAAAACACATAAAATTTTTTCGCTAGAGCTCATCACTGAAGAATGGTGGCTTGACTTTTTGGAATTAGAGAATAACTTCTTCGCGCGGGCAGCGTACGTACAAGGCTGTTCGGACCCCTTCCCTCTTGTATGAGGCGCGTTGCCATCGTCTCTTTCTCCTTTTTCCGTTGCAGGTATCTAAACATCTATTAGTTAAGGGGGTTGGGGCGCGAAGCGCAAACCGTTTTTTAATCAAATTATGATATGATTTGGTCGTTCGGAAGAGATTCTCTGAAAGCGTCCCTCGCCCAGGACATCGAGCGAAGAGCTCCAATGCGCATATTCGGAGCTAGGCGGATGCCGTAATCGCAGAAGCCGGATCAACATCATGACAACGGCATTCTGGAAACTGTTGGGCCGGCTACAATTGGTCTAATGTGTGAGTGCGTATGGCAGTACACTGAGAGCACCTTTCAAGTCGGCTGACAAAGAAAAAAGGGTTTCGTCGTCTTTTTCCCGCTTTCATCCTCCCTTCGCAATCGAAGGGATGAGATTTGAGGCCGGTTTTCAATTCGCTTCTCTCTCTCCGGCGAGGTTTGAACTTCGCATGGTGGGAAGGCTTTCACAATTCGCATCTTCCCGTCCAGCAAAGAGGGTGAAGGGGAGCGGGCAGCAAGTTGGAGGACACTGCGGAACCGCGTGATTGATCCATCTGCGCGATTCCCTAATTGAAGAAAGTTGGAAAGCCTTCAAAACCTCAGCCCCTACCATTCTTTTTAAGAAAATGAAAGCTGACTAGCAATCGCTCGTTTTTATTATTAGCATGGGATTGGATGTTCATATTTAATAATGAAAGACATAACATCTATTAGAAGGCAATCCCGGGGGAATTCCTATCGATTTTCGATGGACAACAATCCATCTTTCTCGCTTCTCCTAATCAATCGCGAGGGTTTCTTCGGGCATGAGAACGCAAGTGCCGAAATCCTACAAAATGTCCGAACGTCCGAGGACGAAAGAGAAAATGTTCCGCGGGGAACTCGTTTCATGTCGGCCTATTCGTGCCGCTTAGACGTCGGCCATGAAATCCATCACTATACTGAGCAGATCACGGGCATTCACATCTCGGTCAAACAGAACTGTGCGCGATTCTCTCGCGAATCGCCTTCCGCAAGGTATGGCATTCAGGGTTTGAACCCGGAGAGAAATCCTTCTTAATAGATACAAGACATTCGTTGCTGATCTAAAAAAGATCTTATCCCGTTAGCGGACGTTTTTCATTCTTCACCCGGTCTTTCTCCGATGTCTCCAAGCCGGCCATAGTAGAATAGATAGGCAAAGCAGGCAATAGCAGTCTGTTCTCGCCTATCGATAGATAGCAGGTTGCTTCCAAGCTCAAACTGAAACTGAATTGCTACTTTTGTCTTGTTATTGATAGAGTGGTATTCTCCGCTCCTGTCAAATAAAGTAGAGGAAGAGAGAAGGTAATGCCAATTCACTTACTTGGAACAAGTCAGGAAAAAGAAAAAAAAATGAACAAGTCTAATGGGAGAAGAATGGCTGACACGTTGACTACCTTCAAGACTAAAAAAAAAAAAGAACCCGAGCGGTCTAACCTAACCCCCGGGGCGGACCCCAACCGAAAGACGCTAGACAGACTAACAGAAAGAAAGTTTTTGGGCAAGACAAGAAAGGAACTTGCCCTTTGAGGCCAAAGGATAAGAGCTGATTGCTGGCGATGACTTAGTGAATGAAAGAAAGTTCTCGAATCGGGTTCCGACCAAACGCAAAGCCAACGAGTTCAGTCGAACAGCGTAAGGCGATCGAAGTGAGGTTCAATCTTGATTGAAAGGAATGGACGAGCGTAGTAGGCTTAATAGTGAACGCAGACCCCCCTTCTTTTAGATATAAGATCAATGACTAAAAATAAAAAAGAAAAGACAGATGCCGAGAGAAACTGTTAGACTTCTTTATTGCGTTGCGCAAAAAAAGGGGCTTACGTTTTTCAGCTCCATCGCACTGCCGCATAAACAATGGATCCGCTGGGCTGGATGAGCAACCTTTTATTTGGCCTCTGCACTAGTAGTGAAGAGGCTTGCTACTTTCAATCAGAAAAGGAAGATGGAGCAAGGCAAGGGATAAAGAAGTTGTTCCCTCTTCTCTGGTAACCCGCCGCTGGTCATATACATATAGAGCGCTCCGCCCGCCACCGCATATGTAGAAAAAAGGGGAGCGGGGAAGGAAGAACATTTAACTTTGACACATGAGGTGGCGAGTTTGGCTAGGTAACATAATGGAAATGTATCGGACTGCAAATCCTGGAATGACGGTTCGACCCCGTCCTTGGCCTCGGAGAGTAGCGAGCAGCACGGAACTTGAATCAAATCAATCAAATGGCATAGTAGAAGGGGGCTTTCCTTTGTTTGTTAAAAATCCACAGACAACATTCTGGAACTTCCAAACCAAAAAAATACAAGGATGAGAAGGAGCTTTTACGTTACGCTTCAATAGAATGCTATTTTGAAGGGTAGAATACGCCCCATGGTCGATCGAAGATCCTGTACTACTTGAACTCAAATGAATCTATCTTACTTTCAATCCATCTTTGTCCAGCCAGCTCATAAGAAAATGTTAGACCAATCTCAGAGCTGACACAACCGAATTGGTTGAAGAAAAGGAAACCCCAACGACCAAGTACTCCCGCCCCAAAAAGCGGAAACCGAACAACCACCAGGCTCGTCTGAAGAGGAGGCGGGCGCCCTCTAAGTTTACCACCCTACCCACTAATGGACTATGAGGAGAGCAGGCGAACCGGAACCGACCGAATCACTGTAGCAAACCCTCCCTTTACTCAATAGATAGCGCTTATCCTCTTTCAATAAAAAAAATGAGAAATGGGGCAGAAAAAGGTCTTTATTGAAAAGGCTTTGCACCTGAAATAGGACTCCATAAGAATGAGTCTGGGCTTTCAAAAAGATGAAAATGCAAGGTATGTAGCCGCTTATGCGAAGCTTAGGGGGTAAAAAGAAAGTCTTTTGAACAACCAACCTGACATAAGGCAATGCAATTGCTCGCCCACTTAGAGCAGATGGAGATTCTCGGGCAGGGAAAGGTGGCACTCGACATCTATTAAACAACACCAAGAACAAAGTCATACCATGTCCTCGAAAGAAAGTAGTGATGATTGCCGTGAATGCTGCCCTCGAGGACGTGTAAAAGAAGGTCTTTGCCCATGGTACACCTCTCAGTAGAAGGGCGTGAAAAGGCCGTGGAGACTTTGACCGAATGAATAGGCATGCTATCATGATATCAATTTTGATTCAGGAAAATAATCCAGGATGAACGCTTTTTTCGTTCGCTATGTGCTGACTGGATGCGTACTCGCGCGATCGATCGATGGACGAGGAAATTGCGTGAATGACGAGACCGGCCTAACCTAAAGTAAAGGCTCTTCCCTCTCTTAATGGTGAATCTTGATTGACTGACACTAGGAACCAATTCGGAGAAACAAGAAGCATGGCATGAGATAGGCGGCGGAACAATTTCCGATAGCGAATTACTTGACTCGATGGATGGAGGTTTGGAACCCAACTCAAGGACGAAATCAATGTTGAGTCAACAATCATCGAGAAGGGCACCACCGAGCGAGGTCGAGACCAGCACCTTGTATAGGGTTCCAACCCTGCCCTTCTTCCAATATCCTATGCAAGCTTTAGCTTGACTAACAAGCGAGAAACTTATTGAAAGGGGGCGCGCTAGCTGCAATCAAAAGCGCGAACCTTATTGAAAGGTCCCCTTACTATAGTATAGATAGGCTCGAAGCTATTTGACTTTGATTGCAGGGTCAGATACTCCTTTAATAAGATAGAAAGGGCTTTTTCAGCTTGATCGAAATCGATTCTATGATTGAATAGCAGATACTTAGTAGTATAAACTCGGAGAGACAGACAGAGAGGGGACTCTATCATACCTGCGAACTCCTAGGATGAGAAGTCAGTCTCTTGTTTTTGGCAGGAAAAGTTCTACCTTCGGTAGAGTGGGTCTACTTAGCGAACTGGAAGGACGCGGAGATCGATTGATCAATATGAATCTCGAGAGTGGACGGTTGACTGCCGCCCCCTTGTCCTGGAGTCTCTCCGGCCGGGGAGAGGCTTGCTATCGTAACCTTTTCCCCGGTGTATGTGAAAAAAGTGACGAACCCATTTCGGTCATAGGTTAGTCCAAAGAACGAGAGTCGGCTTCCTTAAGTCCGTTGTTCCTCAGTAGCTCAGTGGTAGAGCGGTCGGCTGTTAACTGACTGGTCGTAGGTTCAAATCCTACTTGGGGAGAATTTTTAGTTATCGCTTTTCTGACCTAGCGACCCCCGTCCTTCTACTTCGTTTCTAAACTAGCAGAATCGTGGGACATCAAAAGTGGGAAGTTTTTTGTTGGTTTTTATTCCTCACTCTCGTATAGGCGAACTTGGTTCGTTCAATTCTTAGGGAGAAGAAGGATCCACTGGGAATGAATGGGCAGACTGAAGTAGTATCTTCATTAGCCGGAAGGAATTAGTCTCCACTAGCGTCATTCGAAGAACGAACAAGAAAAGGCGGACTGTTTAGGTAGGATAGATGGATATGGTCCAATGGCATGGCTAAAGCTCTGCCAGCTTCTTGTAGACTGAACTTTCTTTGGGCTCCGAGTCGTTTTTGGGTAAGATGGTAGAATTTTTCTTCGCCACTAGTGGCAACGAAGTTCTTGGTAATTAGCAAGGAGGAAGGAAGATCTCCACTCATTTCATTCAGTGCCTGCGGTAAGGCAAGGCGCGACCCACAACAAAGGAAGGGGGAAAGCTTGCTTGCTGTAGCCCTTTTTTAGTAGACTAGGCTTAGTAAGCGTAAGCTATTTAAGTAGGCTCGCAGCTTCGCCAGAAGCGACGAAGGGGGGCTGGGGAAGAAGGCCGACGACTACATGAGAGGGAAGCTGTCTACGAAGCTTTGCCCCTTGCTTTACAGAGATTGTTATGAACTGACTAAATGACTAGATTCCCCCGGAACGCTAGCTAAGCTAATAGTATTAGTTTCTCAATAAGCTTATTGATTGATTCAGCGAACAAATCGCCTCCTTCTTAGAACCCATTGAGGAGGGCCTCGGCCCGGGAAGGGGAGAGTGGCCGAGTGGTTAAAAGCGACAGACTGTAAATCTGTTGAAGTTTTTCTACGCAGGTTCGAATCCTGCCTCTCCCACTTGTTTGTTGTAGACTTCAGAGAAGAGAAAGAAGGCATTCGTCAGCGGAGGAAGGCCAACCGAGCGAAGCTCTTTCTTTTGGCCGTGCCGTGAAGTTCAATTGTATCGTATGTTAGTTAGAGAGGTTAGCGAACTACTACGATCTATAGATTCTCCATCTATATCCAATCCCAACGAGAATAGAAGCGAGTCGCTTCCGGCTTGGCTTGTAATCGTAGTCTTTTAGCTTATGTAGTGGTCGGCCTTCCTACACGCACGCGCTCGCAAGTACAACTTGCCTTGGTTCGGGACGAAGCCAAGCCGATACATATGATAGGCGAAGGAAAGACCCCCATTTCATAGCGCCTGGAGAACGCAAGTTTGATCGAGGATTGGAGAGGAAAGGTGGAAGAAAAGGCTCGGGATGGATTTAGGAGTCTTTGTGCGAGCCGTATGCGGTGAGAGTCGCACGTACGGTAACGAGGGGGGTTCGCGTCTATACGTGTAGTGTGGTGGTTGGGCCTACCCACCCTATTTGTTCCATGATCTATGGGTCTACAGGAGCTACCCATTTCGATCAATTAGCCAAGATTTTGACCGGATACGAAATCACTGGTGTTCGATCTAGTGGTATTTTTATGGGGATTCTTTTTATCGCTGTAGGATCCCTATTCAAGATCACTGCAGTTCCTTTTCGGGCGGCTGTAGGACGGACGGCCGCCTATAAGTGGTAGGGTAGGGTGGGTGGTACCGCTCAGATTGCGGCCAATCTTCCTAACCGCGCGCGGGCCGGGCCGGGCTTAGAGCGCGTGAAACTCATCACTACCTCGTAAGGGCGTTGAGACCATAGCATGTTAAACGAAAGCGCCGCTTTCTCTCTAGTGTTGTCACACAGCTGCCCGCCTAGAAGAGCCACTCGCTCTCTAGTGTTGTCACACAAGATAAGCACGCCGCCCGCCTGCTGGCCGGGCGAATCGAAGTTCTCTTCCGGTCAACTGTCCACCCAGTCAAGTGCAAAAAACACAGTAGAATCACGCAATGCACGCTGCTGGTGTGCTTCCTGCCCGCGAGGAAAGAAAGAAGAGCGACAAGGTTCAGTTCAGATTTGACTGTTTGCAGTATGGGAGCAGATTACCCAAAAAATCCCTGGGAACAATGAAAAAAATAGATATCTCGGTATCGAAAACTATAGGAGGCTGTATTGGCGAGATCCAACGGTAAACAGCTGCCTAAAAGAAAAACCGCCTGGAAGTCCGAGGACCTTTAGTACTGTACCCTACCCCCGAACCAGCAGCCTTCGCGCCAAGCAAGACCGCCCTTGTCCCTTTCCTTTCTCCATTCTGCCTTCTTCTTTGCTTTGTTCCAAAAGAGTCTAAGGCAAAGCTAAAGTGGTTCGTATGCCTACTTTACCTACTTGACGAAAGGGAACGCACTTTGTTTCGTTTCCGGGTTTATGGATTGGATTCAGTCAGCGTCACGACATAATCAAAAGGAAGGAGTGACGCTTACCGGCGAACGCTTTCAAAGGCGACCCTCTCGAGTTTCCGGCAGTTTCCTAGATTGAAGTAGCCTTTCGTCGCCTTACCAAAGGTAATTCCTATTCACTTACTTGAATAAGTAAGGAAAGAAGTAACTATCAAAGAACTCACACGACTGAAGTACCAAAGGTGCGCTCCGCCCGATGACTAAGAAATAGGTTTGCGCTTGAATTGAAGTGATGAGGTCGCAAAGAGGAAAGTAGGGTTCCTATTGACTAAAGGTTGCTTCTTCGGTTTCCTTTAGAATGAAAGTAGCTTACGCTACCTTACTACTTACTTTGTTTTATTCAAAAGGCGAACAGCCCCCCCAACTAGTCGTATGGGGCGGGGTGCTTTTGGTAAGCTGCCTTGGATATGAAGAATTCCCAAAAAAAAGGCAAAGTCCGGTATTTGACGAAGATCTTTCTTTCTATCAATAGATAGGAATGAGTGCTCGATATAGGGGATAGGATCTATCTGGTCTTTTTCTTTCTTTTTTCTGCATGGCATAGCTAGGACCCTTCAAATCATGTTTGAGCCTATGTTCAAACCAAACCCACTCCCTATTTGAGTAAGGCTGGAAGCCCGCCAAGTTCAGATAAAAGAATGCTTTCTCTAACCATTAAGGGAAAGGCTCGACGAAGGAAGGAAAGGGCTTTCGGAGATCGAGATTTTCTTTGTTTTTCATCGAAAACGAAGAAGACCGAGAATGTCAATCTTTCTTTCGAAAGAAGGGAACACGCCTTTTCGGCCGCGGTGGTATGATTTTCGGGCCTTCTCCTCGTTCCGCTCGCTGGCCTATTGGGATAGCAGCCTTTGGGCTTTGCCTGCTCGCTCTTTTTAATAAAGAATTCCGGCTCGGCCCGGGAAAGCGCTGGCAACAACAGAAAGGAAGGGGTCCATGTAGCTGCTGCGTCCGCCCCCTTCTTAGTCAATAGAGCAGCAGGTTCGGCATCTACTACAAAAGAGAGAATCCACTTCAGATAACCACGCCTCTGCTAGGCAGCGTGTGGAATGGCCGAGAGCGGACCTTTTTGGATATATAATCCAAGTCGAGAGTGGAGTTACGGGAACAGCCGTCTGATGGAAAACAACTTTCACGTTCGGTTCAGAGAGCACTTTTTTCGTTGAGAATTCTTCGTTCCCTTTCGTGTGAATTCCCTAGCGGCGAATTCAAAACTTTTGGGCCCTATCTATTCCATCTATCGAGCCCCGAAGAAAACCCCCCTCCCCTTCGGACTCAATATATTTTTTGACTCTATATATGTGGGCACCTGATATCTATGAGGGTTCACCCACCCCGGTTACAGCATTCTTTTCTATTGCACCTAAAATTTCTATTTCTGCTAATATTTTACGTGTTTTTATTTATGGTTCCTATGGAGCTACATTGCAACAAATCTTCTTTTTCTGCAGCATTGCTTCTATGATCTTAGGAGCACTGGCCGCCATGGCCCAAACGAAAGTAAAAAGACTTCTAGCTCATAGTTCAATTGGACATGTAGGTTATATTCGTACTGGTTTCTCATGTGGAACCATAGAAGGAATTCAATCACTACTAATTGGTCTCTTTATTTATGCATCAATGACGATAGATGCATTCGCTATAGTTTCAGCATTACGGCAAACACGTGTCAAATATATAGCGGATTTGGGCGCTCTAGCCAAAACGAATCCTATTTCGGCTATTACCTTCTCTATTACTATGTTCTCATACGCAGGAATACCCCCGTTAGCCGGCTTTTGTAGTAAATTCTATTTGTTCTTCGCCGCTTTGGGTTGTGGGGCTTACTTCCTAGCCCCAGTGGGAGTAGTGACTAGCGTTATAGGTTGTTGGGCGGCCGGAAGGTTGCCACGAGTAAGTTAGTTTGGAGACCGAAGGCAGTTCTCCGTGCACCGGACACGTAGCTTACCGAATCAGTTGCGACACGGATGGGAATGCATGCTACGAAAGATAGGGTCGAGTCTGATACATCAACCGTCTGTCTACTCAATATCCTTGTACGAGTCCACAATCACTACACGAGATGAACCCTGGTTTGGTGAATTTTAGTTGGCCTTAGGTGTAATAGGACTCCCAGTTACTGCGCACGATCGTATACTGAGGTGCTCCCCGCCGGTTGTTGGAACGACGCGAGCCGGCCTCAATTCAGAAAGATAAAGTGCCCAAAAGTATTAATAAATAGGAGGTTCAAAATTCCCCATCTCATTGAGGGCGGAAAACGAATCGACATCTCGATGTGATACAGCCTTTTCTATTTTAGTTGGGAAAGAACGGCGAAGTCCATCCAAACCGTCCAATGAAGAATAAGAAGAGAGCAAAGCGCATGCGGAACGGACACAGAAAAAAAGAAGTGTGGAAGAGAAGCAGCCGAGCTCATTCCCTTCGCTTACTGGGCCCAAAGCAGTGCAGTCTTTCCTGGCCAAATCAAGGATTTGGGGCTTCTCTTGCTACGCTACTTAAAAAAGATCTTTTTTTTTCTATATGAATAGAAAGATAGATCTATCCGTCTATCCTATCCGATTTCGAGTTTGATATCTAAAAAAGAATCGATTTCATTCAACGTTTGATTCAAAGAACTGCGCTTAGCCCCCCCGCTCATGAAACGGCTTTGCTGCAATGTGGATGGCAGAGGGTCCGTAGTACCCGAAGCACTGGAGTGATCCAGTAGCGGGGAAGGGGCCTAGAAGTGCCTACTACTACACCACACTACACTTGGCTCTACACATTTACAGAGCTAACCCCTGTCCAGTGCCTGGCAGAGCTAAGGTAGCTTGCTTCTACTCTTTATCTCTATCTTCGCCCAGGCTAACGTAACGGGGCCTTACTTTTTCAGGGGGGGAGAGTGGAGCCTCGAGAAGGACTGTTGAGAGGAAGATCCTTGGCCCTTCTTCATTCTCTACAGGGTTCAAAACCTTTCTTCAACATAGGTGCCAACGAGCAGGGCAGGGATGGAAGAGATCAAACACGGGAATAAGAAGTCACTCTTGTGACCTTTTTGATCATTTTGATAGGGGGGGGATAGGGAAAGTGGACAAAAGAGACTCGCATTTCCCAGTCGAAAAGAGGGGTTCCTTTTTCGTCTCGAATTTTTCATCGAACAAATAAGGGAAAAGAATCATATTGAAAACGCTCCTAACCCAAGCCCTTCCTTCGTAGAGCCGTGTATTGTAAGTGATCCGAACCTGCCCGGAGCGAGCCTCCCATAGAGGCAAGTGAAGTTGGTGAGCCGTATGATGGGAAACTATCTCCTGCGGTTCGGAGAGGACTCAGCTGTTAGTTAGTACCCTCTTGGTTTCGGAGTGGACCCTTTCACTCTATTTTATTATATACGTTTAGTGAAAAGAATGTTTTTTGATACACCTAGGACATGGATTCTATATGAACCAATGGATCGTGACAAGTCGTTACTACTAGCAATGACTTCCTCTTTCATTACTTCATCCTTTCCATATCCTTCTCCCTTGTTCTCAGTTACTCATCAAATGGCACTCAGTTTATATCTTTAAGTTCGATCATTGACAAGGTTCAAAGAAAGGGTGGGCCATTGATAAAGAATCGATTCCAAACCACAATGCTAGCAGATGGTGGGCCTCCGCTTTTATTTTCATTAATGAAACCTGCCATGCCAGTTATTATGGACTCAAATCATAAGGTAATGCCAATTCACTTACTTGGAACAAGTCAGGAAAAAAAATGAGGATTTTTCAAGCTGTTCAAAAGAAAAAAAAAGACGTGGATGGCATTATGACTGGGGTGTCAGTTAGAAAGATTCTTACAATGTTCGTTCAATCAAGCAGCATTCTTCTTTTTCTTAACTTATTAAGGAGAGGGGGGAGGGCTTTCAAAAAAGAGCTTGGGACCTATGAACGGAAGAACACAACAAAGAAAGATGATGAAATGAAGAAGAATGAACGGGAGGCGTCGTAGGAAGGACTGACGAACTACTTGCTTGTCTTTGGTTAACTACTTTACTGAATTGGGGTTCTTTCTCGTAAGTGATACACTTACACTCTGCACGCATACTCACTTTTTTATATACGTCTACGTTGATAGCCTTTCGCAAAAAGCCCTTCTCTCTCTCTACAAAAGACAGATACAGTTGTTTCAGGCCGAGCCAAGCCCGGATCCAGCTGAAAAACAGAATGGAATACTCTAAGATGCTTCATAGCTACCGCTGCCTTTCTTATTATTAGTAAGATAGGGTGAGGAGCGTAATTCATAGTTTCGAAGAGTTTTCCATTGATAGGGCATTAAAGGATTCTTCTTTTAGGTTTTTCCTTTTCATGTATAGCGTTTATTCTAAAAAACCCCTGTAAAGTTATGCCCTATTACTCAATAAAGAAAAAGGACATTATTGTGATGGATTTGACTTCTCAAGTATTGAATGAAGCCTTTGCTGGCATATTTTGAGAGTGTTCTCACAGGTTCCGAAAAGGAAGAGGGGCGAAGCGCTTGCCTTATTACTATAAGGGAAGGGGCGAACGGCATTCTTTGCGCATGTACAGAACTGAGGAGAAGTTGACCAGCTCATTCAAGCAGACGTCTTTGGCAAAGTCTCCACTCTATCATGCTTAGGTAAGCCTTAGCCTTATATAAAATCATTTATTGATGATTACTCGCAGGGTATATTTCTTAGCAGAGAAGTCCGAAGTCTTTCAAAAGTTCATGGAGTTCAGAAGTTTAGTAGAAAATGAGCCTTCTTTTTCTTTTAAAAAAGTAAAGGCAAATAAAACTATGTTTGAGGACAGACTCTGGAAGAGAATACACATCACAAGAGTTAGTGCTTACTTGAAAAGCACGGGATTCGCAGACAGTTTGCGTGCTCTTATACTACACAGCAGAACGAAGTCGCAGAGAAGAAGAGTCGACATCTTATCTTAGCGAAACTGCATGATGAATGCGAAGAATGTGGAGCCAGGCCGAATGCATGATGACTGAAGCCCATGTCATCAACAGATTGCCTCAAGCGAAACTTGGCTTTCTCTCGCCATACTAGGTTTTGTACAAGAGAAAGCCGACTTTTTCACATTTCAGAGTATTTGGGGGCGTTTGCTATGTCTTTGTGCCCGACCAGTTGAGGACAAAGTTGGAAAAGAGGGTCATTAGTCCTTACTTATTCAAGTAAGTGAATAGGAATTACCTTGTAGTCAGAAAGAAGAAAGCCAAACAAGCCGTTTCACCCCTTACTAGAAAGCTTCCCGCGAGGACGCCCTCCATTACACTAGCCTTAAGCTAATGGCAGACATAAGAAAGCATTAGTCTAATAACAGAAAAGTCATAAAGCTAAGGTCTTCTCCTGTCCTCAATCTTATTAGTCGTTGTCTCCACTAGCTGTAGAGCGAAGCAAGGCATTCCAGCTAAAAGCAGCAGCAACTAGAGCATCCTGTCTGAAGGCCGAGGACAAGAAAGCAAGTCTGCTAGTCTGAAAGGGCTAGCTAAGACAGGGCAGCTAGGCGGAAGGCAAGGAAGGCTAGTCCGGCAACTGCTGGCTGTCAACGAAGAAAAGTCAACTAGCAATGCCAGCTTCTAAAAGATTATGATTTGAATCAATATTTCCTTCCAAGGCCAGTTCTTCAAGTTCTGGAGTTCCATTGCATTAATGAATCCGGCTGGAAAGAAAGACCTACACCTACTATCGCTTACAGCGCCTTCTTCTTTTTTATTTCATAAAAAAAGTAAGCTTGGGTTCCAAACCTTTTGATATGCGGTCTTGCTATTCTTTGTTTGTCTTGTGCCTGCGCTATCAAGTCACGTGCCTAGCTTCCAAAGAATGAATCTTTGAATACGGTAGAGGAGCGAAAGTAGCCGGCGACAGTGTAAAGCTATAAGGTGTGAGCTTTGCTCACACACACCGGCTGATAGAGGGCAAGATCACATTCACTTGCTTGCCGCCCGGCTCCATAGTAAAAAAAAAGTAAAAAGTAGGCCCGCTCCCATAACCCCACGGGAGGGTAAGGCATCCAGTTAAGGATGGATGATTACGCTTCTTCACCTTTGACGCCTCAATTTGAAAGCAGGTTCCGTAAGTCCAAGCCTAAACAAGGCAAGCCAAAAAGATGATTTTCTTTTCCCTCACATCGATGTTCTGGTGAACAACACCGCTGGACACGGGATGCTGTCCTTTATGGGTGCTTTCTCTTGATATAAGCAGATCAAGATGGCCGAAGAAGACCGAGAGAAAACAGCGTTTATCACCATATTAGGTAGGAGGGCACGTTCTGTTACAAGGTGATGCCGTTTGGTCTAAAGAATGCCGGGGCGACGTACCAGCGAGCCATGACTGCGCTCTTTCATGATATGATGAACAGGGCAAGGAACTTGTGGGCTTTGATGCTTACTTTTCTTTTTTGAAAAAAAAAGGTAGTTTAAACTCACTTACTTGATAGAGTATGGTAATTCCTATTTGCTTACTTGGGTACAAGTATGGAAGCTTAATAAAGGAATTTTTTTCCATGGGCGGCGGGAGGGGAAGCTAAAGTAAGCGACTCAGAAAGGTCAGGTGGTTTTACATCTCAGACTGCGCATGTAGTCCAAGTGGCAAGGCATTGGTTTTTGGAGTGGAACAAGTGCCTTAGATACGAAGTCCAATCAAATCAGTGACAATCGTTCGAATGCATTCTCGGAAATCGTCGCACCAGATCGTAACGCGGCATCGTAGCTTCCTGCCTCGCGCCAGCCCCGGTCTTGAAAAGCCGGGTGGAGCTACAAATAGGAGGATGGAAAGGGAAGGGACCAAGCTCAAAGTCAGAGGCGAGTTGAGAGACAAAAGCTTGGATGTTGTGATTCCGCCTTTCCAGCAGCGAGTGAAACTCCGTGAATGGGCAGAACAGAAAGGGTGTTCAAACCGGGTGTTGAGTAAACCTTCGTCAGGAAGGTTCTCTTTGAGGAATCGCCGTTCTTCGCTCAAAAAAATGCAGAAGACCTCTGTTCCCCTTTTTGCCTTTTTTATAGCTTGAGACAAGTACAAAGAGGATCAGAACCGGGCAACCCCTTTTAGTCAAGCCCAGTTGAAATGCCAGTCAGGAAAGCTCTCGGAAGGTTAGGAAGGACAGGGCAAGCTGGCTGACCCTTCCCTTTGCTTTCAATCTGTCTTGTGCCACTCCAGCTTTCACTCAAGCCATTCTATTCTTTGAAATTTCACTTCTTATCTCGAGCCGAAAATGGAGTATTCCTTGCCTAGAACCCACACCCGTGGAAATAACGATTAACAAAAGATTTTTTCGATGCGAAGAATAGTCCCGCTCCTATAAAAATTATCCACTCAGTCCACGCTTTGAATAGCCTTAGTTTCTAGTAAAAAAGATCCCTCTTTATAATGAAGTTTTAAATAACTCATTGATAGTGGGCATCAAGTGATTGAAAGGGGGACGCCAAAAGGGAAGGTCGGACACAAAGGAGCGTCTTCAATAAGACCAAGGGCAGTGAGGGCGATCGAAGTGAGAAAAGATGGCATATTTCTGAAACCAGGAGTTCTTTTTTCACTTTCGAGCGTGATGTAGCTATATGTTATATTAAGCCCATCCATCCGATTCGACATCCTATTCTCGAATGAGAACTGGCAGATTATGTCACACTAGTCTTTTTGGCCTTATACCTCCTCCTTTCAACAAGAAGCATGGCAAATAAAAAAAGTAAGTTATGGATGACACTCTTATTAAGGATAGAAAGAAGGGGCAGACCTGACGGAGGAAAAAAAGAACTACTGTGTCAAGCCGCTTGAAAAAAGAAAGTCTCACTCCAAGAATTATCGGCTTTGAACCTTTGATCCGGGGGTCCCTGTTCTATCCACTAACCATGTAAAAAAATGATTGATAGAATGGCGCTGTAGGAACCGGTCGGATTCGAACCGACGAATAGAAGTTTTGCAGACTCATGCCTTAGCCACTTGGCTACGGTTCCCTATCAATTCTATGTCCGACTTTGCTTCACAGGGCGAGACCAAGAATAACAGATGCCGGAATGCTTGGGGTTTGGGAGAAAGGACACAACATAGGTGGAGATGGATTTTAATAAAGACTCTATAAAACTTGAGAATCTAAGAGTTCTCCCTACCTGAACCTTTTCCGTGGCGACAGTATAAAGAAGCATTTAGGGATTTCTTGATGATCCATGATTACACAGTTGATCAAGCCTCTGAAACCGGACTCTTTCTTCCCTCTCGATTCCATCTATATCCCGAACCCGAACCTGAAATCTGAATGACCCGGAATTCTTTTCCAATTTAGTATATTAACTAATGGGGATACCGGGAGGGAGGAGATAAAGGCCCCGTCTTACTTTAGAAGCAGAGACAGGAATTGC